CAGACGGGCTACTTTCCTCCTTTCAAAATGAAATTGCCAATACCGCTCTTCTTGGGCTCGCCTTCTCTCCTCCTGTTGGGCAGAAGCTTCGACGATTCTTTGACGTTCTTGCTCCAACTCCAGAATTTAGGGCCTCCGTATCTCATCCGTTACCCGATTCCAACTGAGGGGCAGGCTCCTGCTCCGGGGCATTTAAGTCGATGTCGAGAGGAGGTCGTTTCGAAGAGCCGCCCCCCTACGAGCTTGATGCGGCGTAACCTTCTTCTGACATCATCATGTTCCCTAGAGTGAGGTCTCCACAAAAAAGAAAAAGTTCTATCATCCCATGCGACCTTAATAAAGACATCACTTTCCCTAGCAACATTGATTTCATTTTCCAAAGAAAGAGATCCAAATCCACCTCGATTAGTAAACAGAGACAATAAGAGAGACTGAGAAAGGTCAAAATGAAAAGAAAGAAAAGACTCAATCTATGAAAGATCGAAGTAAGCTGTCGCTTCGAAAATGTGAAATATTTTAGTTAAGAGGATCCATTTCGGGAACGTGGAATGTAAGAGAAATTCAAATGTTATAACTCCCGTACGTCAGGAACCATCAGAAAAAGAAAAACTACCCTCCAAGAAATTGTATAACTTGGACAAAGTATTCACTTTGCGTTCCCTGAGAAAAAAGATCACAATATTTATTGTGTATGTGTAGAAGGTTCACTCTTGCTTCTCCAAAAAATAGACGTGCGCTTACCTCTTGGAGATTGACTCCTGTTGGTAAGTTCACATCCTCAGTAGTCTCTCTATAGACTCTCAATTCTTTTGAGAGTTGGTCAACGATTTTCTCTTTAACAACATTTATCGTTAGATCAGTTACCTTTGTTTCCATATTTTGACTATTCATTTGATGGATCATTCGGCCAGCCCTAACGGCTACAAGAATAGCTACAGGCAGAGCCAAACCCATCCTAGAAACGAAATCAGCAATGAGTTGATCCATAACGAGTATTAGATTGAAGTTCTCTTAAAGAAGACCGCCAACTCGTATCCCGAAGATACAAGACAAGCAAAGCGCCCGGTCCTCTTCTCTTGTGTCGAAGTGTGGTGAGGCCTCACAGAAGGAGTGGGAAATTGGGGAAAAAGCCGAACCGGAACTAACGGAGATCACGGTATACTCCGTGCTGCGAAACGGGCCAGTACAATACCACGTCTTATTGAGGCCATGAAGACGGACAGCGCTTGCCTTGCCTCTTGCCTATATCCTATATATAGTATATAGTATATAGGGTAGGGTTCTTTTCGATCTTGTACCCAGTCCACTGAACACCAACCCAATCTCGACAAAGAAAGTGAACTTTTGGAAAGATCTATCCTACACTTGCATCCTCGCATAAAAGAAAGGACTCAAGGGTTCATAAGGTATAGTATAGGTTAAGGTCTTTACCTGGACCTGGACGGATCGGATCGAATAGAGCCCTATTCTATCGAGCTCTTGTAGGTGCGCCACGTTTACTCACCTACTATATTTCTTAGTTTGATTTTTGAAGAAGTTTTCAATTTAGTTTATAAACTAAAATGTAACGATAACCTACATAGGACCCTTTTGTTTAGGATTTTTTTAACTGGTTTTTCTTTCCTCTTGTTAATTCAATTGTGTAAATGAAATTTCAAAACAAGCAGAAAACACGTTTTTGGAAAAGGAAGAGCAATTGAGAGAGAACCACATGCAGAACACATAGAGAACTCTTGTATGTATAGAAGATTGGAAGCTCAGCTTTAAGTCAAGAAGGGTCGGGGAGTCGCTGCGCCTACAATCTCGACAGTTGTGGTTAAAAGGTTTTTCTTTTTTTCACGCATCTATTAAGAAAGGCAGAATCCACACTTTTATCATTTTAAAATGCCCAAGAGGCCTGGTTCTGGTTCAGCATGAGGAGATAAGGATAGAAGTTATGAAATTGTTATCACACTTATCCATCTTATCGAGCCAACAGCATATAGGAGCAGTCCACCAAATATTTGAAAGAGTCCCCGAGGCACAAAAAAAATGATTCAATTCAATCTTTTAAGCTAGCTATCAACAACAGAGGGCCTGCTCATAGTCAAACTAGATTAGATGGATTCCAACTGAACTTCAACTTCTACTTGGTTGATAGATTCAGGGGTAGTGCTGGAACATAATTAAGGACGACCTCCATCTCCATATGGTAATTGAAGTCGAACAGGAGCAAACCAGATGCAATTCAATCCTTCTTCCTGGCAATGATTTCCAAAAAAGCAAAACCTCACTAGACCGAGGCCCATTGCTATGAGGACTACACTGTATAAGAGAATGACTAAGGTAATTGCCAATAGATTGAAAGACACGCTGGCTCTTTAACTTTAAAAAAGGCGCCCTCCTAATCTCATTTGGATAGGAAGAGATATTGATGATTATCCCAAGGAGGCTTACTAGTCAGCTGATAGATCAGGTGAGCCAGCCATGATCACTAAACTCGCCAAACCAGGCATATGATAATGTTAATCATAGGTTTCTATATGCGACAGGAAAATGGGATTTGCATAGTAGGATACGCAAGTTTTTTTATATACAATGAATAGTACCTATCATCCATGGACGACCAGTGGGGTTCATAATAGGAACCAAACAAAGGTCTACAACAAGGCTGTCCCCTCTCTCCATATCTCTACGGCTGGTTGCAGATGACACTGTAATAATAACAAAGCCAGATAGAGAGACTTTTCGAGGCTTCAAAACTGGGACAAGACTTTTTTTACTTTGGTCATGTTAAAACCCCAGACGACGACGGATACTAATACAACTGGGATTCAAAGAAGGATTAACAGACGATCTATGGACTTACTTGGCTTGGTCCCAGTTTATAGGCATTAAATAAATCTATAACTAGGTGGAAAGGGCGCAAAGAAAGCAGGAAAAAATGCAGTCAAAAGAAGCCTGCCTTAGTCTCAAATAGGGCTTACCCTCAATGGCAGACCAACTACCAAATGCGGAATGACGGTCGTGAGCCGGTCCTTATGCAATTCCTAGGCGTGAAGGTGGACAAGGTGGCGGGAAGCCTCCTTATATTTATATGGCGTAGCCCTTCGAGTGAAGCATTCGATTATGCGTGCTGGCCGCTCATCCTTAAAGTAAAGGCCGGGTTGAGAAGGAAGAGAGAAAACTTCCTCATTTTCGAATTTTAGAAGGCTATATCAACGGGAGCCTGTCAAGGCCGAGGAGGCCCGCTACCGTGCTAACCCCCTTCCCTGGCTAGCTTGCTTTCGCTTGCTTCGTATCCGGTTTGGAGCCATCGTCGCAGTTTAGGTTGTAGCATGCCTTGGCGAGGTTTTGCTCTTTCTTGGGAGCGTAGTTCCCTCTCCCTTTGCTTATCTAGCTTTATGTTTACGGTTGCCCCAGTAGCTTTTATGCAACGGGTGTCAAACTACCCTTCCTCCAAGATTGAAGTTTCGCTCCAGAAAATTAGATATTTAGGAAAAGCCATTGGAACCGAGTATAATAGCCCCTATAAGGACTCAGAGCCCTTTTGGAACTTCTTCCCGCCTAGAAGAAAGGCTTTCTTCGTCTGTTGTTACGGATGCCCATTCAAAAGATTCATTCCCTGGTGGATTGGTTTGGCTATTGCTTGTCAGCCTCTTTTGGCTTTGGAACATTAATTTACTACATTAGCCTCTCACATCCTGAGAACAGCTGGTTTTTGGCACGGGGCTAGCTCATGAAGAAGTCGAATCGGAGTTGTCCAGAATCAGATCTCCTCAGAGCACTCCAGCCTTCCTTCGCCCGGGAATGGTGACAGTTGTTGCCTTCCTTGCGGAGCTTTGCTTTGAGTCCTTTCCTCTCTAGATCTGACCTCGCCCAAAGGAAGGTGTAGGTAGCATAGCGAGATGCTTCACGCAATTGCGCGAAAGACTACCTAAGCTCAAGCAGCAGATACTACCACATACAGGAGAAGAAGCTATAGCTCGAGCTATAGCGCTTATTAGGAATTGTCCAATTCAATGAATTCCAGGGTCAGAGGGAGAGTCACGAAGGGCTATTCTTCGATTGGGTATGATTCAACTTTAACCTTCCCAAAGGGATCAATGGTATACCAAACGAACGGAAATTGCTCAAGTTTAGTTTCGTTAGGGACCGGGTCTACGTCACTTTAGAGGTGTGCCTTGGCTCGATTCCGAAGTCATGAGAGAAGGGCGGTATCCTAATCTTTCTTTTCTCCTAGGATCGAGAGACCATTTCGCTCTTCCTGCCTAAATAAAGAAAGAAGGGTCTTTCTCCCATTTCCCTAGTCGAAGAATTGCTCTATAGCCGAGCTCTCAAGAGTCTTTTCTACCATAATCGTTCTTTCCTTCTTCATCCTATCTGCTAGAGCAGTCAGTGTGGCATCTCCTGCATAGGAGTGAGTGTCGATTAAAGGCCTCTTTAGTGCGTGCACGAAATCTCTGTGACTTTTTGCACCGAAGATGCTATCTTTGTCTATGCCTAAGATAAGAGGTTTTCTATCTCCGATGGAAATCACACTAGAGGAGTGGCAAGCGCTCTTCTTAAATAAGATATTGTTTCAGGTTGCGGTTGCTTCTTTATGCGGGAGTACGCAGGATTAAAAACCTATGAACTAACACCCGATTATATGAATGAAATCAGTTGCAAAGAGGGGCCATTCAATAACAAGCCTTTTTTGTACATAATCACCTGTTTGTTGAATAGGGTTAAGTTGATTCGAAATATCTTAAGAGAACCCCAACAGGCCGACGAGCTCTTTCTCAGAATCAAGCTGGCAAATGCCCGCAATAAACCCATTTATTTATCTATTTATCGTCTAGATGGGGTAGGTGTGAAGTCTACAGTATCAAAGTAATAGATGTTATGTTAGAACCTGGCGTTCTGGGCAACTGGGATCAACTTTCAGTAAAAAAGGTGGCATCTATGTCCATCCTTGACAGACCAACACCCGCCTTTGGGACGTACTAGAGTCATGTCTTTCTTTCCCGGGTCACTCTGGTTATATTGAGATTTCCCTGTGCTTTCTCTTAATGGGAGGAGTGTGCCCCGTTCTTCTCTATCCGGTCTCCTTCTCCTCGAGCATGGGGCATTTCCTAGTTACCGAATCCTACTCTTCTGCTCTCGCTCTTCTTTCTACAGGTACGAGTAGCATCCTATTAGAGGGGGTCCTCCCACTGCACTGGAGTGAGTTTATTCCAGGCAAGAAGACAGAGAGTGACCTTGAAGTGTGCTTCTTGTTCGTTTTCTTCCCTTGGCTCCATTCCATCCTTTATTTTATAAAGTACAGGTCCCAGGTCCGCCCTTTCCTTTGAATATGAGCTCTTAGATAGATATCAGCATAGCTTCGTAATTAAACTTCTCGCACATCTGCTCTGAAAGCGAGAGCTTGAGATGCATTGCTTGGGTCTTCATTGGGCACTAGTCTAGCACTCTCTCTTCGGTGTGAATAATAAAGTGTCAAGTGATGCAGGTGTGGCTAGCTTGCTGAATCGCCTCCTCGTACTGCTAATCTTCTTCCCGCTAACTCATTTCTCTTTCGACCGGAACTCCTTAATCAGTTAATCCGGAAGTTCCCCAGAGTTCTTCCTTCTAAGAGGGTTGGCGCAAACAAAAGCAGCAGATATTGAAACTAATAGCAAAGAAGGCTAGGCTCCTCGAACCAGATTCTCTCCGATCTTCTACCGTAATTCGCTAATCTCGATGAAAGAGTAGGTAACTACATAAGGCACTTTCCCCACTCTGTCTTGTCTCGATACGAGAAGGGCTGGTGCTAGAATACTAATTCCTATTGCAGCTCTCGGGTCTACTCTCCCTTCCACTCCAAGTAAAGGCCTGGTTTCGTCTGGTAAGCGAGCTCTACTATATATATATACTGCCCTCTGCTGTTAGCGCTTTCGTTTGGTTGTCCTTTACGTTTTGTTCTTTACCATTCAAGCAATCCTGCTTTTTCGAGCTTTATTGGGTCTAGTTGAGACTGAAGTCAATGCCCCTATTGTAAGGAAAATGGCGAGAATCATCTTATAGAAGTAGTGCTCCTGATTGTCGCTACTGCGGATAAGAAGATTTCTGCCCAGTCTTCCTAGTTGATTCTTTATCAGTCCGGGATGCCAGCCTTTAAAGTAATTGGTTCAGTTCCTCGGCTTCGGCATAAATGCAGTGCCCGTCATTCCCATCAGTACGGGTGAGGGGTCGAGATCCGTTATTAATGAATGTCTCCTCTGGCCGCTTCTTTTGGGGATTGCCCCTCTATCTCCAGGAGATTGCTGCCTTCCTCGTTCAGTGGGGAAGTCTATTCCCTCTCAATCAATGCCCAGGAAGGGAACTATGAGAAAGGCACTTCAAGAATACATACATCTGGAGATAGGCCATTTAGATAGACCGATTCCAATAACGTCCCGCAAACTACCGGGAAGCCGACTACATAGGTAGGGGGCGTGCTGACATGCTTGACTTTCTCAATTAAGGAGGTCCGCTAGCTGCTTGAGCCATAAAGACTTCTTCATTCAACGGATTTCATTCATTCACTGGCTTTCCTCTCTAAGAAGTCAGGTCGATCCAAAGCCATTGCTTGAAGCGATTTCCTTGACCGAAGTCTGCTACCGAAGCAGGATTGCTTGACACACAAGCATACCAACCCGAGGGAAGGTCAATAAGGATGGTGGTCGATCAAGCTATTCTATTAAGAAGTAGGAATCCGCTTCTCCATGCCCTTCCATTTTCAAGGGGTAGGCCCCTCGCGGCACACAAACAAGATTTTCTTTTGTCACTGGCGCATTCGGTAGCCCCTTCTAGTGCGCGTACTAAGACTAAGTAAGGCTACAGCTCACTTCTTCCTCTTTCTTCTCTTATGCAATATCGAGTTAGCGTCTCAAAGAGCTTACTCTGAATGGGCAACCTCTTCTTCCCCAACTAACCCTCTGTGTGCACGTTCCACAAAAGAGAAAGACTTTGTTCATTGAGTGGGCTCTCTGGCTGTTGAAAGAGTAGAGGCTCTTATCTTTATAGGCGGCATGGCATATAAACGAATGTCGATTGGTCTAATTCGAAGAAATAACATAACTGGTTCGGTATAATAGGTCAACATAGGCAAGATAGGTTAGTCCTAAAGCACTCACTCTGATCCCCGACCAGTTCAGCTTGAATTGGAAGCCTAATAGAAAAAGCCGGTTGGAGGCAGTTTGGAGTACAAAAGAGTTTAAGTACTCACAGGTTCAAATAGTGACTTCGGGACAGAGATAGTGAATCCTTTTTCTTCGGAAAGGAAAGGACTCAGCATCCACAGCTCCGCCCGGCCTTTCTTTCCCAACCAGGAGAGCTTGAATAGGACATATGGCCCAGGATCGAAGAAGCAACAAGGGAGAGATTCCACCGATTAGCCTTACCCGATGACCGTTAGCAGGAGTTGACAGGGGAAAGTACTTAATTACGGAAAGCGGTAAACAAAGCAAACAAGAGATGAACGCGTTACCATAAAACCAATACAGCAGGACGAGAGATTCACCGAAGCCATAAAGAGCAGCTTAACTTTAACTAAGAGATGCTAGTCCCCTATAGAGCTAGCAGCTAGAGGGAAGGCTGATAGGCCATAGACCGCAGGAAAAGCTACCCCAGACACTGAAGACTTATACGGCAGGGCAGGAGTTGAATTAAAGAATCGTACTGCAACTGCTGAAGAGAGATCAGAGCTAGTACTAGAGGAAGCGATAGCCCCACTACTCTTAGTGACTGGCTACTTTACTACGCCATTTTTCGCATCGTTGCCGTAGCCTATTTCACACCCGCAGAAAAAGGAAAGATCATATCATAGAATATAGAAAACGGGGTTCCTATCAAAGATGGACCCTGCTCGGAAGGTGATGGTCTTCGGTAGCTATAGGGTGAAGGTCTTTCTGCGGGAGCAAGGCGGTTCGTGGTCGCCGCTGATAATCCTTAAGTCGACCCTGAAAATAGGTAAGGATCGGCACGCAACCGATTCACTTTCTTGCATTTCGCTCATTCTTATGTACTCTTCATAGACACCATTGGACCGGTCGGGGACACTATCGTCTCCCCTCCCCCCTCGTGCAGTTTGAGTCTATTTGTTCAAGCTCAAGTTCTTCTGTTCAAATAATAAATAATATATTATTTATTATTTTATTTGGAGTTTGAGCTTCTGACCCCTATTCATTATCACTAACTTGGGCTTAGCTTGAGCTTCTAATTACTTATTGGTCTTTGTCAAGAAGCAAGCTACCTCCCTCAGTCGAAGTAACTCCAGTTATTGCTAGCCCGGGCTTCCATTATGATTACTATACCACGGGTCTTACTTAGTATAATATATAGTATACGAGTGTTGGATGATTTGATGATTCTTACCTCCTGGGTCGGGCAAGAACCCTGCTCGCATGATGTGCTCCTTACCCTATTCGCTTCGTTCCCGAAACCACCGAGTTATTTGATCATAGAAAGAGGCCCGTCCTATCATCTGTACGATAAAAGATGAAACAATAATAATTCAGCTGATTCCACCTTGTTGGGCTTTCTTTCTGTTAGGGACTGGACCTCCACTTTGTTCTTCAGAGAGATCCCGTCTTCCTACTGCCGGACAAGACTCTGCATGGGATGAAATTAACTTGTAGTGATCTATGCGCTTATGCGACCGACTCTTTCGCTCTTAGCTTTACCACGTGTAGGCAGGGAGCTTTACAAACCCCGGATAGGGCTTTGCAAAAGTCTTTCTCCAAAAAGAATAGATAGGACTATTTATAATAATGAATGCTCCACCGCGATTACTGAGGGTCAGATCGAAGAAGTTCTTTGTTCGTACTCATGCTAGGTCATCGGCTAGTAAGGACTACTGCTGACGAAGCAAAAAGGTATGTATTTGGTTCCGTCAGCCTTATAACTTGAACAGAGAAAGGTATCGCTTATCAAAGAAGGGGGTTGGACCGCTTTGCTTGGGGCACCCAAACCCAAGACCAACGCTTTCTTAATTGGGATCGCCAGATCCAATGCAATGGTAAAGGTAGTGACTCGGGGTTGATGGGGGATTTGGTCCGAATAATCGAATTCCTTAGATCTTGGTTTCGAAATCGAGGCCATAACAAGGACTTTGTAACAGGAATGCAGCCCTCGGTTAAGCGCGCTTTCCTATTTGTTCTTAGAAATAAAGTTACAGGGCTAGTGTTCTTAGAAATAAAGTTACAGGGCTAGTTTTCCGGCTGGATGATTCTGAATCAACTACTTTGATCAGCCCAACCAGACCCCGGTGTTACCCTTTGCGCATTAGCGAGCCCCTCTCTTAATGGTGTAAATGCCCAATGCAGCTTCCTAATGGAAATGTCAAATGAACATCTTCGCAGATTCCTCGAGGCTCATCTTTGAAGAAAGTTTCCAGGAACAATGTTGTATGTAACCAGGATCTATAATCTATAGGATACCAACCTCCCCCCAAAAAAGCCAGTACAGTAGCTCTCCTCTATATGGTTCACCTTCGAATTGGAGCTTTTTTTAATGGAAAGGGTTCTTTCGTGCTATCGGAGAGGGGTCGAACCCTTAACTTATTTTATTATGTTGTACATAAATAGAATCTATTTATGTTATGTAATATTAGAAAGAAAAAGGTGGCTGTTCTGTTAATGGGACCAAATGAGTAATGGGACCAAATGAGTGACTTTTATACTGATTCCTCTTTGAGGGGTTGATTTTGAATGACTTTCTGATTTCGCCCGGATTACCTCCACTCCCTTGATTCGGAGTCAGGAGCCCCTGTTCTTATTCGAAGGTCTTTGCTTACGCCGCGCTTCCCCCTCCTTTGGTCAAGGCTGGCGGACTAACTGACGATTGAAAGGTAAACGGGAGAATGAAATGGGGAGGTTGGAGGGTCTGCCTTACCGGAAATTGAGTATTGGAAGGAAATGAAAAGTGAACGATGGCTTGGATTTCATGATGGCTTAGGCTAAAAGGGAAAGGGCTTTGGTTGGCCATCGCCCTTTTGTTTGGGCTCTTTCAAGACAACTCCTTCCGTTCGAGACTAGTTGCTGCCAGAGACCGTGGATTTAACTACTCCTCCCTCACCAGCAGGGACCCTTCTTCTGATTAGGCGCCGATACGGATTCATTCCAGTAGGGATTGCTCTTTACTTTAGGTTTAGGTATCGATGAGGTATTTCCTGTAATTGCAGGGGCTCGATAGCGAAGAAGGAAAATGAGCCCTAGAATCTATCTCATGAAGCTCCGAGACCGGGAGCAATGACTTTTTAACTACAATATTCCTACGAAACGAGACGGAGGGATTAGACACTGACGCCTACTGACCGGGTCGGGCACGAAGGAGGAAAGGAGACTATACCACAGCTTGAGACTGGAAGGAGCCTCCGGCTTCGACGACCCAGGATAAAATAGAGTGAAGGGAGTTCATAGAATCTCCTGAGTCTGAGGCGTCTCTAGCCCTTATGTAGTAAGGTCCCTCCACGGAAGTCAACGAGTTTGATGCCCTTTTTTTCGAGCCCTTGAAAAGGTCATGTTTAAATAGTTCCAAGTCCGCGGGTCCAAGAGTGAGTAGCTGGAATCATATAAGGGCTGTAGGAACGGTTCACCCATAAAGGGAAAATGAATGTCAGAGAAGATGTTGGCCCTATCAGAGAAAAAAGCCCCTCTCTTCTTACCCAGTGTTCGAGTGCCGGTTTAGTCAAACCAAGGAAAGAGAACCTCGAAGCCTTTCTCTCGGAGATCGGTCATACTGTCTAGCTTGATGCTGTCCTTTTACCAGCCCCTTTATTCTGAAAAGGAGGATTTTCTTTATGATGCTGATTCAATGGTTTGTGGGTGGTCTTGGTACCTCATTGAGCTGTGGTCAGTTCGCTTTAGCCAACCTGCTAGCTAGTCAAGAGTATTTGATGACTTTGATTTCGCCTCGCATCCGCCATATCGATAGGAAGCGGGGCGAGGGTCTTTCATTCGAGAAGAAAAGGGATGTTCAGGGCCGGGCCTTTCGCAGCTTTCTAAAGGAGATAATTGAAGAAAGTTCTAGCCCGAGAGAAAAGAAAGATCAGATTTGCGTTGATTTTTCCAACAAAACTAAGGGCTTTTTTGTCTTTCTCATTCGAAGGGCGGGGTCCCACACTCTGACTTCAATGATGGGAACAACCTCCGCACTCCGGCGCTCCAACGAACAACAGTTCTCCGCCTTACTATACTATATATTTATCATAGAATAGGCGGCGAAAGCGCCACAAGATATATATATCTTGTTCCGTGCTATTGAGAGATAGGGGACAAAACGCCCTTAGACCTATACCGACGGGGAGCAGCGGATACACTTCAGAGATAGTAAAAAGGTTCACAAAAATGAAGAATCAAAGCATGTAGTTGGGAATGGAATGCTACTCAAATCCAGAGTGAAAAAGGCGATGGCGCTTGCCGTAGAAAGAGATTCGACCGGTTTGGTACTCCAACTACCTATGAGAAAAAGTTTTCAAGACAAATCCGTGAGTCTAGTCATGCTGCTTCAAAAGAATCCTCTGGGTCTTTTCTTCCTATCTGGTTCTCTGGAACCGGTGAAATCCTATGTTCATAAGCACACTTAGCCTTTCAATAATATCCAACCATTTAAAGAAAGTTTTAGACATAATTAACTACACTTACTAGTCGTTGGGCTTTTGCACCAGGCTACTTAAGGAGTCATTATGAATACTCATGTAACATTTGACTCGCCCTATTGCGTAGCTATAACACTACACAGGGGGGGACGTCCAAGATGCTAACTTTGGAATCTTAGTCACTGAGGTTAAGGGTTAACCTAACCAAAAGGAACTAAGACGACGTAAACATAATCATAGATCACTGCTGATTATGTCGCGTCTAGACACAGCTAAACAACACTCCATTCGGAAGCGCTCAGCGTGTGCGGGAGAGCAATCTCCCCACCCTCACTCACTCAGTATCACTGAAATACTGAATGGTGCCTAAAAGTAAAAAAGGGACAAGGAACGAGTAGAAAAACAATTCGAATTGGAAGGAAGGATTCAATCCATCGTAGAAAACTCCAGTGCGCGGATGCATAGCGTCGTAGCATTCTTGGAGACGGGTGAGAGTCGGAATGAGCTTAGTCAAGACTGACTCCTATTCATATTCTTCCTACTTGCTTTCCTATTCCAGATGGCTTTACTTACAGCGGGTGTGCTGACTTGACCCGAGGAGATCCGATTGCTTGTGCTTATGTACCAGTTCCTATTGCTTGCTTTACTATTCTGATTCCGATTTCGATTTCTATTGGCAGCTGGAAAAGAAAAGCCTTTCGTTATCTTAAATCGACTAGTAACGCGATGTCTTCCCATAAAAAACCAACGTCCGACCCCGGGTCATAACAAGCAGTTTTCGGCAACGGAATCGGCCAATGCCAAGACACTTTTCATTTGACGCGGATCCGGTTTTGCACCTTTTGTGATTTCGATAGGCATCGCACCCTCACCTCAGGATCAGAGGGCTTGTTTGAGCGCTGCGCTAGGGGAACCACAGAACGGAGAGTGTACGAGCGCCCCTTTGCTTTGTTTGAGCGTTTTTTTTCTTTGTTCGCTTCGCAAGTGACGGTTGTGCTCCTCTTCCTTCGCTGCTTTCGTACACCAGGGGGATATAAGATAAGGTAGGCTAAGCCGGAAAGAGAGAGCAGTTGGTTCTATAATTGAAATAATGGAAATGCGAGCTTCGCTAGCAGTGTCGAGCTTTGCTCGCGATTCGACTGGAACTAAAGACCTGAATGAAAGTTCAGAGCTCTCGCGCTGCTATCTAAAGAATGAATAAACCGCTACTGAACAAGAGCGAGTGAAGTGAGTAAGCCCCTTTAGAGAAGAGATAGGGGCGAGCCAAAGAGAAGTTGTAGCAACGAGCTACTAATACTAAGGAGTGACTGTGTTGAAGCTTCAAACGTAGGGCTCGCGACGACTTCGAGCGAACCCAACCCATTTGAGGTGACTGCTGCTGCTTTCGATGCCGAAGACACAACAGTCGGTACTGCTAGGTACTCCTTTTTGGCACCGGGATAGGGTGGCGCAAAGCGAGTTCGATCCCTCCCTATATAATTATTATACGTAATTATAAGAAAGGGGAAACGAATCTCCTCAGATTACACAGAAAACCTGATTCACCTATAAAAATCAAGGATAAATCTTTTCAATTCCTAATTAAGGGGACAGAGTGAGGTTCGACGTAGTTGACTGCACACCAACCGCTGTTTCGCTAGCTTCTCATTTCGACGAGAGACCCGCGGAAAGTCGTCACGGCCTCAGAAGGTTCAGCCGAGGGATTGGAGGGGGGGCCAGCCAGGTTCAGTGTCAGTAGGACTAGCTTTTTTTTCCTTATTTACAGAGAAATTTCATTTGCTCATTTTCAACTAGATCAACGATTGGAAGATCGGATATGCCCCATCGCCTTAGTCGACTTGTTCCTGAGATGAGAAAGCTTGACTCGCTTATCAGAGCTTGGAAACAGACTACGCACTTAGAAGCCCTACTCCATTGTGGTTGCTTGCCTTCATAACAGTAGGTTCGGTCAGCAGAGGGCTCTCCGGAGAGAGACTGATGTTGCAAATCAAAGATCTCGTACTACTTGATATAGGGATACCTGGAGATTCTTTTTTATTTTTTATTTTATATAGGAATAGAAAAAAGAAATTCTTCCAGAAAGAGACTCCTTCCTGTACGAGTAGTGAAGAACTAAACGAGAATTGTGGTTGGTTCTTTACCAACTAACAGCATGGGAAAGATGCACAAACAAAAGAAGAAATGAAAGTCCTACGACTTACTACATCCCTCCCAAAAGATTGACGTATACAGCCATGGCCTGTATGTAGCATTCACCCGTTGGCCCATGGAAATAAAGATCCCTTACCTTAGGGCATCTAAAACAATAGGTAAGTTGTCGGTATCTCCAATCACTTCCCGGAAAAAGGCCGGTAGCGTCCAATCATTTGGAAGTGGATTTTGTCTAAATGGAAGAAGTTCCGACATACGCGCATAGAGGCAGCTTTGAGCGGAACTCAAAGCATTCTGACATAGGATCTTCGGGGTTTTGCCCCTCCATACAGAATTGGCTAATGCCGATAGAGAATTGAAGAGTGCAATTTGATTCTCACGTCTGTCCATATAGTTCATTTTTGACTGCTCCCCTCTCAAACTGAAGAGAGACTTGTCGGAAATCGCCGGTTGGTTTTTTACAACCAAGAAAGACATGGGAGAATAGAATGAATCCAATGCATTCTTTTCGATACAGTAGGGTACACTTCTCCCCAATATGAGATAGGTTGCAGCTATAGTCAGAACTCCAACTGGGACAATCTAGTTTAAACCATCCTTTATATCATATCGCGTTATATTAAGGTTTCTACCGCCTCCACTAATACAGTACAACACGAATTTTGGGAGGTTTCTTTTCTTCCTCTCTTAGTATTCATGCCTTTGTCCGGAGGCCTTCTTGCACCAGTAAAGAGAAAAGCACTGTTTAGCTTAGTTAGCTTAGATCCTCTTTGAGATGAAATGCGGAAAAGTCCTAATCAAAGGCGAAAGGCGCCATCCAAGCAAAGTGGGAATACCCAGCAAGATCCGACCAACAATCGAGTTCATACCCGGCGTGAGGCTTTAAAGAAGAAAGCCCAGGCTCAAAGGCCCTGTCATATTGTCAAGCCTGAGAAAGCCTAGCCCGCAAGCCTGCTTCACCTTCACTTCCTTCCGTACCTGATTCTTAGTCTGCTCTAAAGGCAGCCAGTGACTCGAGGTCTTCTGGAGTGACTCTCGGGTAATTTCAATGGTTCAGCTCTGGTTCAAATGGTATCCGGGGTATATCCGTTATCTGTTGTTCACGAATCCGTTTCAGGTTTTCAGGCATACCCGGTCTTTTCTCTTTCAGTTGCTGCTCCGGGGAAAGGACGTAAGCAGCAGCACCTCTCCCTTTCATACGAAACTTGTCATTTTTCCCTGACCTAGAAGCTCCTAGAAATAGGAAGAAGATCTATCCAGTTAGTATAGAAAGCAAGATTAGACATAAATAGATTGATTCTAGACTATTTAAGATAGATGGTTGGCTAAGCGTTGGATTTTCATCCTTCCCCCTTCTTTCTTCAACGGAAACTCTTACTTCTAAAAAGCGGCTTCGACTTAAACAACCTGTCTAATACGCCAGGAATGACCACGGAATTTAGAACATGGTGGTCAGAGGAATAAAAACCTTGCTTTCAAGCCAATCGAAGCCATCTCACCTGGAAATGTAAAAAGGAGAATCCCGACCGAAAAATCCCAGAAAGGAAAGAGCAAGACCAAGGAATCCGTCCCAGAGCCCTCGTCGAGTCAACTTTCTCCTCCCAGACTTCAGGGCAGAAAAGAAACCCAAGAAAGGTATCTCCTTTTCGGTCTTTCGTTGTTTAACTCCCGCGGCCAAAAAATGAGTTGTTTTTCTATTTTGTAGACAAAAGTGCTAAACCCCCTACCCCTAAGTCCGCAATGTCTTCAGTTAGGAGAACCCGAGCTACCTCGAAGCGCACAGCTGCAGAAACTGCCTCTGCTTTGATTAAGAATAAAAAAAGGAAAGACGAAGGCAAACCCACTGACGAAGCGTCTGAGCCTCTGGAGGTAAGTGAGGGAGAAAGTGAGCTGGCTGAAGCCAGAGCCTACAAAAGGATCCAGTATTGGAGTGCTGCGCTTCTCAGGGCCCTCTGTCCTCGGCCCCGCCGGGGCGATCCATTCACCCGGAGTTCGACGTTCGATCCATTAGGTAGTTCGCATCAGTTCTCGGACCGGTCTAGCACTCAACCCATTTTTTTCTATAGCGGATTTTGCTTTGTGACGCCCGAACCCGAAGCGAAGGTGCAAAAGGAAATGAACGCATTATCCTTTAATTGCTCGTCACTAATCCGTTTCTAGTGATTCCACGTTCATAGTTCTTTCCATTTTGCCGGTCGGGAAGAAAGATCCATAAAGATTCTCTCTTGCTTTATAGGTCACGGCCGAGAACAGAGAAATAGAGGAAGCAAAAAAGCCGGTTCATGCGTACCAACGGAAGAGTTTGATTGAAAGTCAGGTGTCAATTGCTTCCTGCCTTAGAGTGAGATGTAGCTAGGATATGATACCTATGCCTTAGTCTGAGACTTTTTGAGGTGCTATTGATGCCAAAGTTCAAAATAGCTCTGCATCTGTCCATCGTGCTCCAGCTCCGTCCTTTGCAGTGGTAGAACCTGGTCAACCCATTCCTACTACCTCGTAGCCTTCTGTGGACCTTTCTTTTATTATGATATTTCTGGTTAGAAGTTCAGTCACTGAATTCGCAGGCACTCCATCTGATGGATGCCCTTACTCTCATTCTAAAAAAAGGCAATGTCCCACTAAAGGTATAAAGGTACGGGGGGTGGCGATAGACCTCGAGACACATTCCCTCCCTCAAACACAAAGACAGAAAAAGAAAGGCTTGCTGCGGAAAAATGAAACCTTCGACCACTTCGAAAACGGACGGAGAGCATTCACATAAAGAAAAAAGGGGGTGCCTTTAGGTTAGGGGCCAGTTAGACCAGCATGACCTCAAGTGATTGAACAAGGTCAGGACGACCCTCAACGAAGAAAGATAAAGAAGCAATTCCGCCTTCAAGGGGCCATTACACGATGCAAGAGAAAATGAGAAAGCAATGCCCCGACCTGAAAATCATTTCCCCTGACTTCGACCAATGACCCATGGTTCGACACCCGAACACTCCTCGATCTCCTTCAACGGGCTGAAATCACTCAAGGCACTGGCCCCTTAGCCGAATCAAAGACACTGGATTTATCCACTTGGAACATCATAGACTGGCTCCACGACACCGGCAGACGGAAAGAAAATGAAGTTCGAAAGATAGATCTGCTCATCGAAACCCAACCTACCGAAGGTTTTGACCTGGAATGGAAGGAGAAAAGCAAAAGACTAGTCCACGAAGAATAGCCCTAGTTAGGATCTCTGTCCCCTTCTTAAACTATGGCATGCCTCCTCTTCCTCCTAGCTAGATTCTCTGCATCCTGGCTTTCCGCTCCTACGCTTCCGGATCCTCCTACTTCTTGTGCCTACGCTACAGCTCATGCCAAAGAAGGACCTACTGAGGTAGCCGGAAGGGACCAAGCACTAAAGGCAAAAGGATGCTTATCTGGATTAGCCTACTTCTTCTATGTTACGTCCTTCCCCTTTCTTTTGTTGTATTCAGTGGGTCAGGGAGCCCGTGCTTTTTCTTACTGGGAAAGACGTCGCTAGCCTAAGGCAGGCTTCGCTATCCTCCCGAAGCTGGCATTTTCCAATGGTTTTTGCCCACTCACTTATATGGGTACAGGGGGCTTGACTCTATTTGACTTTATTTAATTAAGTTTAGCTGGAGTTAGAGTGGGTCGATCTAGCCGCCCTAATTGATTGACCCGGTTGAAGATCACATTACTAAATCCGAATGATGATTTCATAATCGGTGTGAAATGGAAGATTTTCAGAAGTCAGATAGACCGTTGGAAGGGCTTCAGCCATTGGCAGGTGCTCACGTCTACTATGGCTCTTGGCCTGGTAAGGGCCTAAACGACTTTCCAGGAATCTCTTTTCATAACAGACTGAGGCCGAGTCAAGTCAGAATGAGAAGAAGAAGGCTGTCGACCACAAGCCGACCATTACCATTATAGGGACCAAAACAAAAGGAATGAATTTGATTCATCTCTAGGTGACCACCTTAGTCACTCATAGATCAGCAAATCCGCACTTTTCTTCTTTTGCTTTATGCCTTTCCTTTGGCACCCTTAGTAGAAAAAAAAAAGAGAGAAAGAGAGCTATTTTACGCTGAGCAAGGCTGGTGATGTGCCACTGTATGGAGGGCTCAGAGAGAGTAGAAGTGCTTTCCTTCACGCTGAGTGTGAACTTACGATTTCAGGTTAGACCAGGAAGATTGCTTATGACATCAATCAGCTAGGTCCGTCTGTCGAATCGTTTTTCAATGCATGCGATCTTTCGAGTAGGAGTAGAGTGAAGGGTCTCGCTTTCCAGTTTCTCGGCTGGGAATATGCCGGCAGGTTCAGAATCGGACCCTCGCACCGAGAGAAAACCATCGCTTTTTAAATTTTAAAAAAGACAGAGACAAAGCAAAAAAATGAGTCATTTGCGAGCTGGGAGTAAAAGGAACTTGCTTCCAAAGATAGGGGGCGCAAGGAAAAAGTGGTTTCATCAGGATCCGGTCCCTTCCACCGATGGTGGAGTAAGCTTCCTATGTCCTCTCTCTTCCAGTCGATCTGGAACTTGTGCTTCCCTCTTAGTTCGAAAGCAAGCTACTGCTTTCCTCACCACTGAATACTCCGAACTGGTCCCCGCAAAGCCTGGGCTTCTTCCCTCTTTTTATTGATACCACTTTTTTAATGAATCTCCCACTTCTGACGCTATCCTTCTTCTCTTGTGCTGGCCAGCCTTCTGAAGCTCTTTTTGACGTCTGGCATTGCCTGCTGTGAAAGATCAAGAAATGGCTTGACAGGACTCACTCGGGCAAGGGCAAGTAAGCGAGCCAAGGTTTAGTTTAAGACAGTTCGGGAGTCAATCCAGTAAGGTAGGAAAAGTTTCGGTTATGAGTTATGAAAGAACCTAGCCTGTTTAGCGAGATGCTTGATTTTTTTTAGGATACCCCATGAAAGAGTTCACTCAACAACAGCAAGAAGAGTGACGGTTCGTAGCTACAGTAGAGTGAGACCGGTTTGATAGGCAATCGGAAGACGTGCTATTTTACGTAATTGAATCCGCTGCAATCGATACACATTCTGTAATCGTTTGTCAATCAACTTGCAAAACTCCCGTCAAATTAGTTTAAAAAGGGGCTATCGTAAGCTTTTCTTTCCTTTCGGGAACTTCTGTCTACGGACCCTTTCTTCTCTTATATTTATGCAATTTGCTATTCTGTGAACCTTTCTTCCAAAACAGAAAGGCAAACTTCACACTGGCCAATTTCACACCTTCCGAATGTACCATTTGACCAAATGTGCAGCTAATCAACACTAATTCATTTCGGGAACATGAAAAAGCCCAGCTAACTAAGTTTTTTAACAAAGATTGGGACCTGAAGTAGTAAAACGAAGAAGAGAAGGTCAACCAAGCGTATTAATGTGGGCATTTCTTCTAAAAGCCTTTCTTAGCTTTATGGCTGATAGCATGAACTTGGTCTTCGTCTTTTTAGACCGAGCGGGAAAGACCAAAGGCAGCGGTTGGCGATTAGATACTTTTTTAGTTCGCTTAGGACATTGCCCGCTTAATATTGACTCTGGGCACGCCTACCGACGAAACCGGCTGACTACTTATCATGAGGCACCTTTGAGACCGGGTTTCCCTTCTGGGGATCTGACCATTTCATTTGTCTAACTTACGAAAGGGAAAGGATCAGCCTCGCGCCTCAAAGATGATTCAGTGATAAAAACCGTCCTTCTTCTTGAAGGAGCCTGCCTAATCTTATGTATAAAATAAGTAAGAGGCAGCCTGCTTCCCAAAGTCATCATCTGCTTCATGGTCAAAAGCGGAAAGAGAGCATCAATTCATGACTGAAAATAAGAAAGATTCATTGACTGGACGACCAAAGCGGACAGGCGCACGGCCGAAGTTCAACTAGGGGAAGATCCAGCTCATTCATTCCTGGTAAGACCACAATCTGTATTGAACCGAGCTGCCTTTTTCATAAACTAAAATGGTCAGATAGGATCGTAACCAAAAGGTTCCCGGCTTAGGTATCTTGGGTATATAGGTAAAGGTACGATAAACTATCCTCCTTTTTCAAAGTCCTTAAAAAAGAAAGAAAGCTGTTCAATTACGATATATCTTTTGTTGGCAGTTCCAATCTACCAGTGAGAAAGAAAAGAAGGAAAAAAAAAAGAGCCTTTATGCCGACAATGGCATGAAGGAGGTTACTAAGGCATTTCAAAAGACTTGCATCTGCAGGCAATAAGAGCGGATTCGGGCAAAAGAGCTACGATTATGAGCCCAGAAGCGAGGTTTCTTCGCCAGATCGGAGCTAGGGGTCGAGATAAAGATCACGTCGTGGTTTTGGCCCATTTATCCTATTGCTTGCTGGGGCCTTCGCATCGGAGGCTACCAAACCGCTATAAAGGGCCCTTCCTTTGGCATCGAATCGAGCCTAACCTAAAGGGTAGGGTGTCCGGTAGGAGAGGTTTTGAGGGTTCGTCTTGAACTTCTTGCCAGAATGTATCTAAATCAGTAGTGATTTCGATCTCTTAAGGTTAAGGTAAGGTACGTCAGGTCGATGTCTACGCATATTAGGGCGTATAGCAGCTTCGATCTTATCTCAGTAATGTCATCCATTTGTTTGAAATGGGAAACTTGCTATTTCACTATTTCAAAGAGAATTTCCGACCTCCGAAAGAAGAGGAAATCGAACCGGTTTTATTGCAGGATCATCCAGGTCTGGTTTGAAGCTCTGATACCACCTTGACAGATACGAAAGGCGTGATCTTCCAAGAGGAACCAGAAAGAACAAGAGAGAGACCTTGCTCGGAGAAAAAAAGATAGTGACTATCTATTGAGCAGGGCTACTGAGTGCTCCACCTTCCTGTAGAGCTTGGCATTGGCCTGCATCCATTCTACTGTTGGTCGTTTTCTAATGAACCTTCCTACTCAACAAAACTTCAAGTCTGCCAAGCGGGGATGAAGGGATCCGAATGCGCACCCCCTAATGATGCTTGAATGGGGCAGGGAACGAATGCTGAGTAGAGGGAGAGGAGTAAGGAATGAGATGCGATCCTAATGCTTGGGCAAAGGATTTTGCAGCTCCTAGCTTGGAAGGGAGGATTGAGGTTCACGAATCCCAGGTCGGCTAGGCAGTAACTGCGGACCCTGTCGATCTATCACCCAGTGGGGCATAGATAAAGATCAAGGACGAAATCTCAGTCCCGGGATCCGCGGATCCTTGTTGAGCATTACCCCAAAGCATTTCCTCATTCTTTTGAGTTTACTTCCTTATAGGACCTGAAATGACTACGACTGATTCATCTCCAGTCCTTTCCGTCGTACAGACAGTGGAAGAACAACTGGCGGAAGGCAGCCTTGGCCCGAAAAAATGAGATTATAGCACAAAGGGGCGCAGAGATTGATGATGATATCCTTTAATGATGTTCATCGGAAAAATCTAGGTAAGACCTGGTTTCCAAGTGGATTTTTAACGTCAGCGGCCTTCAATAAGGTGCTTACCCCATTCAAGAGTCTCTTTCGAACTAAAAAAAAGATCCACTTTTGGGTCGCCAACTTCATATCTTTCTTTCAGCCGCTGCTGCTAGCCTTCCTTCCTCGAAATGCTAAGGCACTCGCCTTCCTATTCTTCCTCTCCCTTTCTGTAGTCGAGCCCGCGCTTCTGATCCTCTCTCGATGGAAGTCTTTCTCGCTGATGCCCTGGCACGATCCCCTTCTAGGAAAGGAGCTGTAGACCAGCAGCTACTTTAATAGCAATTCAGAGACATAGGCAATGCCAACTCTCTCAGAAAAGAACTAATAGGCCACTTGGAAGATGATCTCACCAACCTCTCACCACTTAACGAAAGAGCTGCACCCTCTCCCCTTGCTCGAATATCGAATAAGTAAACTGACTTCTTCTCCCTCAAACGCGCCTAAAGCTTTCTCTATGGTCGACTTAGTAAACTACCTTCTTCTACCGAATGAGAAAAGATTGAATGACTTGCCTCATTCTCTCAATCGATCCGAACTTCTTTTCTGTATTGCCTGATCATCATCCCCGTCGAGGAAGTCAACTCCATCATCTTCTTATACCAAATAGGCCGCATTCACAATGGGAAGAGACATGCCATCCTTCGAAGAAGGGACATACCTTGCACTACCTTTATCTAACCACCTGATTCAAACTAGCGATCTACTAAGACTTTCAAGAACCCGGGACCTCAGGATGCTGTGCCTTGGAAGCAAATCTAATACGCTATTACCATTTTCTTTCTATTCTATGCTTACCCATCAAGAGCTTCTGCTAAGAGCCAAACTGAAACAAAAGGATCAGATTCTCATAGAAGACAACTCAAACAATAAGCTGAACCCCCTTCCAGCCCTTGACTTCTCGCTTAGATCATCTCGGTCGAGCTAGTAAACTCCCTGACCATAGAACCAGGTACTTTCAACATCCCGATATTCCTCTCCCCTTGGTCGAGTAAGTCAACTACCTAGCGGCATCAACAAGAGCATTTCGGGGATAACCTGGGGCACTCCCTTCCCATCTATCTTAAGTTGACCAGCTTCCTTTATCTATTAAGATTTTTCCGGAGCCAAAAAGAAATGTGAGCGATTTTATATCTTATATTGAAAGGCGTTGCGCGTTAGCCTCTTACGTAGGCTTTGAAGCTGTAGCTTGCTGGGGTTCTCATGAACTATCCCATGTTTGCAGTGAAGAAGGGCAAATCTTTCTGTTTTGCCTTTTCTAAGGTGAAGATCAAACTTCCAACCATCATCATATCTTACTAAAAACCCGGCTTAAGAGAGGATTCTAACTGCAGGAGCAGAACGGGAGTTTTTTGCACTACTATTAAATACTAAAAGAGGCCTTTCGCTCTATGATCAAGCTCTAGGGCCGGTTGAAAGCAAAGCGTAAAAACTCTTTTTTTAGTAATCGTTTACGGTGGGGGGGAAAGCTGGAGCCGGTGGTTAGAGTAACTGGCCGAGAAGGTTAGCGAGGTTCCTGCTATGGTGAAGTGAAAGATCTTTCACTTTAGTGGGAAGAAGACAGGTGGGAGCGAGCGGAGCGAGAGCAAAGCAAACTCTAGTGGTGGGGTGTTTTCCTGGTCCCATTTCAGTCTTTTTCTTCTCTTCGGTCAAATGAACCAGAGCTAGCCACAAAGGCTTAACCACCAACAGATGCGAATTAGCTCTCTAGCCTACCCTTTCCCTCAAACCTGAGAACAGGCATCGTGGAAGGAAATTGAACTTGCTTTCGGGCGATGTCCTTCCTAAAGTCAAGTAAAGGACCGGATAAGCAGCTATATCGATTCCTAACAGTAAAAGGAAAATCTTTCTTTGCGACAGGTTTGACGTAGTTAAATGATCGACCAAGCCATTCAATGGCATCGGTTTTTCCTATACCTAAAAGACTGGCACCTCCTTCAGATTCTAGAAAGTAGAAGACAAGGATAAACCAGACCTAGTTCCCCTTCTATAAGGCTAGTCTAGGCTAGTAAATAAAGTATAGGATAGTCAAGTCAGTCTCGCTAGTACCTTTTCAATTTGAAGAAAGGATAGTTCAATTCCCACGGAGCGGTAAGCTTTCTCCGCCAGCCTTCTCTCATTTACCTTGTACAAGCCTGACGGGTCGTCGATTCATCGGCAAAAAAATAAGGGGTCCTGGAACTACGTCCCTATAAGCAATAGAGGCCTTTGACTCTGCAGGCTGTCACGGAACTACGTCAGCCGAGCTTTTCTAGCTCTTTTCTTTCTATTTACGAGAGCGCTTGTCCTTCTTCCTTTCCTGAGCTTATGTCAATAAAATAAGTCAGTCTACCCCTTTTATTATACTAGGATAGCTAATCTAGTAAATAAAAAATCCGGCTTTAAAGGACACATCTGCAAGGTAAAGGGCCATGATTCAATTAAAAAAAAGGACTGATTTTATTGCATAACCTTGCTTGCAAGCAAGCTTACTATATCAAGAACTTAGAAAACCGCCTTAACTGAAAAAGGACTAGACTGAACCGTCAGCCTAGGTGGGAGGGCAAGATCCACTAGATCTGAAAAGAGTAAAGAAGTAATGAACTCTGGCTCTTCAGACTGTACCGAGTTGATATGAAGCCTGGCAAGTCCATCTGCACAGAAATTCCCCTCTCTCTAGCTAGCTATGTCGAAAATCTCTCTTCCAGTCTGACGCTAAGAGGTAGCGAGAATCATCAATAAGAAGTCCATTGGGCGTGAGCTCTCTATCCTCCGAGTTGCTGATCTTAAGAACTGCCTGGCCATCTCTCTCGCAAACTACCTTTCTCTAAGCCTTGTCCCAAGCTAGACTCAGCCCATCCCCAATTTAGTTGCTAAACCTAATCCCGTGAGCATCTCCCCTCTGCCGATCTTCGTCAGGCCCCCTCGACTTATGATAAATATAGAATTCTGTGGAAAGCCGTATTCGATGAAAGTCGTATATACGGCTTGGAGGGAGGTCTTTCATATCTTTCGAGATCCACCCGGGGCCGGGGTCAAAAAGCCAAAAGAAATGATTTTTTTAGCCCGGAAAACGGATTCTTGAGAATCCCGTGCACGCTCACGTCGAGGTACTATTGACCGATTTCTTGCAACTACAGAGCTTGACGTGCTCAACAAATGTTCGAAGGACCCTAGCCACGAGATAGAGCCGGAGCCCCTAACTTGCAATCAGTATAAAGAGATGTCCCTGCCTGGGATTGGGATGGGGATGCTATGTCTCTTAGATCCCTACCTTTCCCAGCTCAGAACGCTAATCGAAATCAAAGAGAAAAAAGCTCTTATTCTTGAATGTTAGTCTTCCGCGACATGGAAGACTTTTTTTATGGTGGAGATGAGGCATCTGGGGTTGTGGAAGCAACAGACCCGTGCTGAGGTAGAGGGTCCTTGAAAATCCCCACGTTTTTATTGGGGTTTGATGGAGCATCTTCTTGAGGCACTGTCATTTTGATCTTGTCTATAAGATCTTTGATTTTAGCTACAAAAGGCGGTGGGTGAGAAAGCTGCTTTAGCCCACCCAGAATAATAGGATACTTCTGAGATAATTGGAGTATAGGATGATGATGATTATTCCATGGGCTCGTTTGAACGAATTAGGGCTTTAGCTATAGGGAAAGGGAATAAGCGTACGGTAGATAAGGAAATTCCTTCTTTCCTGGCTCTCTTGGGAACGGGACTCCTGGGAAGCAAGGCAAGTTCAAGGACCGCAGAAACATGCGGGTAGGACCAGTGCTTAAACCTCTTCCACTCCATGTCATTGACATACCGTCCTCGTTTAATCTGCTCTTAGGAAAACCTTGGCTGCATGAAAACATGACTGTATCATCAACAACTCTTCAATGTGAAAAATTCCCATACCGGGTAAATAGCGGCCGAGGAGCTTCCCGCCTATCCAGGTCCAGAAAACGACAAAATAAAATTCCGCTAATCTTCTCAGACTAAGAAGCTGCTAGGTCCTAAAAGCATCAACAGGAAAAGCAGTTCAGCAATACAATGGAATCCAAATAATAAGAATTGGCTCCTCACGGAAGGCGAACGGTACGACCGGGGAAGCCTGGGATGGAATCCAATTCATTCTTTTCTTCTCTCTTTTTTCTAATAGCTATAAAAGTATAAAAGAAAGGAGTTGCAGCGAAAGAAGAGTAGTTTGGTCCAAAGCTAGCCGATGTGACGGCTACGGGTTGGCTCGTCGTTTTCATGTTTGAAAGTTTTGTTGGTATGTGCCTTTAATCCTAAGGAATATCAAGACTGTTAACTGTTAAGCGTCACTCGAAGCTTTTACTCATCTTCATTCCCTTCTGTCGCATCAAAGAGAAGAGCGCTCGTCGAATCCATGTGGGCTTTCTGCTCAGGATGCTTCCTGCTTCATTCTAAAGTGAAGGTCCCTTCCTATTCCGATTCTTTTTCTATTGATTCTTTTCCGATCGGGCTCTATGTGTCTATATAGATCCTGTTCAGGGATATAACTCAAAAGTGCAAAAGCTCTATTTTCCTCTGCCATTCTATGAGTCTCTTCCTTTTTGCGTATGGCATCGCCACTCCCTTTGGCAGCATCCACTAATTCGGAACTGAATTTTCAATTTCGACCCGGACGTTTTCGTCCTAATAACCAACGAACGGCAAGTGCTTTTCCTTGTGTGGATACTATTGAAATAGGTACATCGATGAGTCGATCCGCCTACACGTTTTGCTTTTACAGCGGGAGTGACTCCACGTATTGCTTGACGTAAAACAGATAGTGGTTGAATCTTTTTTCGATAGAGAATTGGATAAGCCAATGATTCCGTGTTTCAGAATACACCAACAACTAATCGATTACGAGGATCGGATTTTGCAGTTAGAAGAACTCATCTTCTTTTCTTGACAATTGAATGCACCCCTATAGCCATATATTTAGTAATTCCTGAAACTCGTTCTGGAAGATTGTTAAGGGTGCTTTTACAGCTCAAGCAATAGGTGTAGAAAGTCAATCCAGTACTCGAAGTAGGGCGTTTAGCAGCTAGTCATTCAAGGTATAAGAGAAAATTAATTGAGCTCGACTCAACTAAACTAAGGGGAAGCGTGCCAAAGGCTGTTCTTTAAACGATCGGGTCAAAGGAATGAGCCTATGAAGGCAGAGGTTTGTTTACCAGCTGTATGTAATATGAGTGAAAGCAAGGACAAGGACCATGAAGCCAGGACGCAAAGAAGCGGTAGAGAGGAGTGGGTAGAAGGAAGAGAGCTTCTAGGAATAAGTCAACCAATAAGGTGCAAAGCGCATTCTTTTTCGATCCAGGTAATTCATTGAGCAAGGTAGGACTAGCAGGATTATGCTATTGAACTAGAAATTGATATTACAGGCACTACTTTCAGGCAGTAGGTGAAAGGGTAGAAGATCTTTGCGGGTTGAGGCTAGCTCTAAGAAGAGGTTTGGGAGTAGTTGATAAGCAGAGGTTGCTTGGCATTCTCTCAATAGAAGGAAGCGGAAATGGTCAAACTCTAGGGTAGGGGCGAAGTAACTAGAGATCTCACCCAGGAATCAAACTTGGTTGGTGCTTACAGGAACGGAAGGAAAGGCAATAGCAAGGCTTCTTAATCTTACGGTTCACTCACTTGCCTGAGGAAAATCCCAGCTGGATCACATCACTTTGGCAAAGAGGGTGTTAAGGTCGGTAGCTGACTTGGATGAGTTCAAGAAGAAGAAGGGAGAAGTCGCGGACATTGACAACCCCGGCGGAGGGACCATTCCGCGGGCAAGAATTTCGGACTGGATTCTGACTGCCTTCGTTCATTTTATTCCCAAGAGTTTCTTTTTACTCTAATCCGGCAGCTGTCGGTCGAGCATGCTCAGTTTCATCTCATTCCTCAGTCACATATGGCCCGAAAGGGCATTCTCAGTTATAAAAAATGGAAGTGAGGGACGCTAAGAGAAGCAATTCTTTGATTCACTTCGCCTTGAAAAGTCCGTTACAGGAAGTGTTACAAGCGATTGAAGACCGATGTCCGGAAAGGGAATAAGTCTTTCAAGGACCCGGCTTCGTGTACGAGAAAGAGGAGAATCAAGGGCATGCCCGAGCCGAGCCCCCTCTTGATTGGGCCAGAGGAGAGTCACTCTTTCAAGCAAGGATGCTATGACCTCAGACTTGAGATCGATTGAAAGATATAGTTTTGAATGAATCAAATGTCATCCATCCCGCGTTTTGGGGCTGTCATAATGTGACAGTTTCGACTTCCATCGGTCGACTTCTGTCGGATCTGTCTATTCCGTTTAGGGAATGGGCTTATGCCGACCTTTTTGAATATCGGTAAGCTATCCTTAGTCAAGCTCTGGAAGTACTTCCACTCATACATATGAGTTTAGGTTTTTCTTCAAATCTCGTATTGAAGGTGCAAAATCAATGGCAGCTGCTTCTGCTACAGCTACAATGGGTTCCGCCTCTTTGCTTTCTAGTGCAGGAATCCGTAATATCGTGCTGGGACTCTAGCTAAAAGCTAATCCGTTCTCTTGCCCTCATCCAGTTACGAGTTGCTAAGCTACTGAGGAATCTAGCTATGAGCGATCCCGACTCTCGTTACTAAAATCCAGTTCGTGTCTAATCTCTAGTGTTTCGTTCTTGTCTTATTAATCTAATCAGCCGGGGATCAAGAAGACCTTCTTTTCGGTGTGCTTTAGCCAGTAATGCAGCTGGAAATAGAATGGCATTTCCCTTGGCTGAACCTCTCTGCCCTACCACCTTCTTTCTGAATATCGAGCTCCCGGTCTGATCTGACGGTTTTTTGCTCTTCTAAGGAAAGTCGGAATGGCAGCTGTGAATTCATTATTTGAATGAACTGTACTCTCGATTCCCTTCCATAATCTGTCTTTCAGTGCGCCAGCTCATTAGCATCTTTATTACGTTCAAGAAGGAGGGAGGTAGACATACTTTCATCTGTACGGACGGTCTTTCACCAACGTCGAAAGATTGAATGCTGTGAGATAGCATATCGAGAAAGACCCAACCCGACGGGTCATTCCTTCTCATATCGATTGTTCCGGTCGCTTCCCCGGATCTACTTCTTTGTAATCCAGCCACTTTACAATCTTCATGATTCAACCATCTGCCCTCCTGTCTTTCCGGGCGCACGGACTATTCTCTCTTAGCAACTACCCGAAAACCGCTTTCCTTCCTCTCTTGCCGGTGTCAAAGTCAGTGCTCTTTTCTTCTCTTCAGAAACTTAAAGCCACAATAAGGTGAATAACTTCACTTTGATTCCTGCACCTCTTTTGCTCCGTTTCTGATCCGAGAAGGCTGCTAAATTAGAAAGAAGGTATAGATGGGAATGATATTGGTCAAACAAAATGGATGTGTTATGTTAGATTCCGTCAGTGGATGTTTCCAAGTTTTCCTTTCCTTCGCTTTCTCTTAACTGACTCTGAGACTCAATCGTCTGACTTGGATTCGCATACTGGGGTAAAGGTGACCCTATCCTCTTGTTGCCTTAAGGCTTCCTTTAGCTAAGGTTTTTATTCCTCACTCATCAAATCAAGTAGACAGACTTCTAGATGACGTGGCCCTTTCCTGACATCATCACACCCGGTATGGGTATCCGTTTTCAAAAACAAAAAAGAAAGGCAATAGGGGCAGCCTTACTCGTGACCTCTCGCTCCAAGTATGGAGCTCGTACCCTACGGTCGAGCATCAGAAAGAACCTCCCCCTACCTACCTAAAGGGTACGCATCTCCGTAAACTAAACCTTTTAGTCGAGCCACATTCTGTTCATGGACTACTTACTCCATCTGGAAAGGGCTTTCCGCCAGAAGGGAGGTGAAATGCTTTCTTATCACAGTGGATATGACTGCTTTCCTTTCCCAGAACTCTATCCCGTGATCCGCAAAGGCCTCTCTTTACGAAGAGTGCTCACATAAGAGAAATTGTACATGCAATTTCTCTTTATCCCAAGCTGTCACACAATCCTTTGTTCCACTTCAAAAAGAAAGTTTGATCTTATCTTAGATCGATATCCAGTAGTAGTATAGTGTAAGGTAGGGTTGGGTATAACAGGACTTGAACCTGCGACCATTAGGTTAAAAGCCCAATGCTCTACCAACTGAGCTATACACCCTAAAAAAGATGTAGGGGGACGGATTGGTGCGGAAAAGAGGGCGGCCCCTCTTCTTCTCATCATAAGGGGCGTCGGGCTCTAAAGCCGGCCTTACTCAACACGTCACTAAGATAAGAAAGGTTGCTTGTTTCCACTCATTGAGGATTCTATCTACAAAAGAAGGTCAACGGGGGATACTCGACGTTGCTCTCACTGACACCATCTACGATCTACGAGAAGGTGAGGTCGTCTTTCGCCGCCATACGGTTCGCCTTACAAGACGGATAAGGGGAGGAGCGGTTATCTATGTAATTACGGTCTTTGTTTTGTTGGCCGTTGTTCCGGTCGAGCACTCTCTTTTCTTAAAAAAATTCCGTCTTACCATGACTCCTGACCAACCCGCGAAGGGTTGTGAGGTTGGATCAGGTACGAAGAATGAATCTATATCTGTGTACGGAAGGCCGGCGGCCGCGTGACTGTTCGAGCGTAATGCAGTGGTGGTTGGTTCCGATTCGACAAGGGTAGAATGCCTGGTCGAAGGTCCAGTACAGTAGGTATCAGGCGTGTTCGTTTTGGCTCCCGAGCGAGAACGAGAAATAGGCACCATCCTTGCTGCTACGTACGTTGACCTTGACTTGACGGATTTATCCAATTGAACCCACAATCAAAGGAGGACCACATGGGGCTCGACGAAACAGAAAGTATCAGCATTAAGAAACCTCGTGGGGTTAGCAGAAAGAGCCGGCATTCATTTCTTCATTCATATTCATAGCTGAGTCTACTAAAAGAGGGACCAGCCTCATCGTGGTGATTATAGGACATCTATGATCGTTCACCTCTAATGTGACACGTTCCCTCTCAGTTATATACGGCATCAGTCGGCTAGGGAGCGGGTCCCCTCTTTTCTTCTTTTCTTCTTCCGGGGAGGCAAAGTCGTCCCCTCTACTGATCGAACCCTCAGTTCGGAGGTCTTCGTCAACATGTTACGAGGCTCCAGTCTTCGGCGGGGCATCATTACTTGACTTAGAAAGGCGAACGGCAAGGGAAAGCGAAGTGCGCCTGGTGCGCTTTCTTTTTTCATGATATACCAATCAGAATGGAGGGCCTACCTACGTGATTGATAGAATCACTACATAGGGGGGGCACTTGATGCGGGAGAGGCATGAGTGCAGTTCGATCGTCGCGGTGTATTCGTTTGTAGTGAGTAGGGCCTGCCTCTTTCTCATCAGTTCGCCTCCGCTCTATTGAGCGGTCTCCATTCCTACGGCGGTTTTGGTGACGTCTCGGGCCGGATTGACTAACCTAACCCTTAATTGACGTGACGCCATAGTTGGGTGCTCCGCTTTAGTGTAATTGACGAAGGCTAGGCTAGGTTTGGTACTACCCAAATGAAAAGAGATGGGGGTCGATAGTTGGCAAGGAACTGGATCCCCCCCCCCAAAAAAAAAAAAGGCCTGCTAGGTGATCGAAATCGCTCAGGTCAGTGAGGACTCACTCACTCACCTACTCCTTATAATAGTTTCTTCTATCTACGGAATTCAAAAGGCGACCCGCCGCGCCGGGCTATAAAAATAAGATACAGCTGTTGTACTACTTGACTAGTAAGAAAAAGCTTACGTAAGAACTGGAAGACTCTTGTATGTACAGTAACCCTTTACTTCTGCTATTGGTGGACTGTTCCACAGAAAGGCCGACAGAAGCAACGTTTTTTAGCGCGCAGCGCTTAGCTTCTGCTAGCGGCAGGCTAAAGGCTATGAAATAGGTTCAGTTGGAAGCCTAAGCCAAGAAGGTATGAACGAAGTGACGGATGAAATTCCTTTTCCCTACCCTAACCTAACCTAAGATCTCCGACTTATGCTCAGTTCTCCTCGGTCGGTCTCGATCGATTACTTTTGGTTAATTTAGTAGGTGTCGATAGCAGCAGAACCCATTCTTTGGTCCATACCACGAAAAAAAAAGTATGCCCTTTATTTCACTAGATAGCTGACGGTCCTGTTATACCGTACAGACGCGTGCTTGTCCAGTTTTTCAGGGATGGCTTCATCAATAACATCTGTCACCGAGAAAGGCTTTTACATGGATGTATGGGAACCAAGGGCTCCATTTAAGTAAGCCCGCAGCATCACTACCAGATCGAAAGTAAAGGTAAGTTTCGGTTCTAGGTAAAGATCCATAAGCACCAGTCCCAGCTCCTTAGCCAACATAGCTAGATCGAGTGTATTCGCTCCCCTCAAGGGAATATGAACTTATGCGCCTACCTTCGCTACTGGGACTGAACTTGATCTATTTTATAAATAAGTTTTCTTAGTGCTTAAACCAAAAAAGATCCTCAAACTCCGCTCCCCAAATTTAGGATTTAGGATGTAGGATGTGCTTTCTCTATTTCCGTGTCCTGCTCCAACTCGATTTTTCAGTGGTTACGAAGAGATTCAACCTTCTTTATGATCCTCAAAGGGTTCGGGTCTTCTTGTCTTGGTTCAACGCGCTACAGATCTGTATATGGGACTGGGGCAGGGGTTCTTCATCTATCAAGAGAGGGTTCCCGGTAATCAAGCTAGAACTCCTTCGGACCCTTGCTTTGTTTTATCTTCGGAAGTCTCTACTCAGACGGAGATGGGTTTTGTTGATCCAGGTCGTACTTTATTGACTCAAGGAAAGTAGGTTTAGAAGGTGACACCTCCGCTAATTGTCAAATTGCGTCTATCGGATAACTACTGTAATCTAATTTCTCAGGTTCCTCAATGCTGGCAAAAGAGCTTTGAGACGGAGTCCTTCCCGCCCCAGGATAGAATGTGAATCAATAATGAATGCGCCTAGGAACTACGATTCTGAAGAGGCTACGTTCCCGGCCTCCCCTCTTTCGGTTCGGATAGGAACTACGATTCTGAAGAGGCTACGTTCCCGGCCTCCCCTCTTTCGGATTAGATTCTAGTGGCTTTCTCTCTTTTTTTCTCGCCCTAGCAGCAGAAGGCTACGCTCCTCGGATTCGTACCTCAGACTTAGAATCTTCGTCCTAAAGTTCTTAGAATTCAGTGGCATGGCTGAGGGGTATCTACTAAATCTTACCTTCTGGATTAAGCCTAGCCGACTATCGCTATCGATGCTTTTGGAGATAAAGTTAGCCCTTAGGTTCAGAATAAGATCCCCTTTTTCCATCTAGACTAAGCCTAGAAAGAGAGTGAGCCGATCAGAACTAGGAGATGATAGGATAGCTATGCTGGCTGAAACGCGCTTCACCTTAAAAGAGATACTTTCTTAAGGTGATCGGTTCATTGGCAACGACAGATAGGCGCGATCAAAACATTGCTAATATGAGACCATCCTCTGCCGGAGGGATCAGTTTGACCAGGGCTCAAATCAGACCATGTAGGGCTTATTCTTTCTAAGAACAGTAATCCCAGGCTGATTAGAAAGCTTACGGACCTGAACCACTGGACCAAGACAAATATATAGACAGTACTATACCGAATCTACTTTTTAGACTTCAACAGAGCCTGGACCACTAGTAGACCACGAGACAAAGAAACGGATTTCACTTCAAGTGAAAAAGAAAAGCCAGTCACTTCGCTCACCAAAAGAGAAAGAACAAGGCGAAAGCATAGCTTGATGAGATCCGGGATGAGGAAAAACCAGTATGACAGAAAGATGCCACCAGCTGTAGAGATTAGAAAAGAACTGTACTTGACCTTCTAGCACGGAACGGAATCACATTCTATTGAGAGAGCAAGATGAGCGGAAAAAAGAGAGTCCCGCCCCATAAAATAAAAAAGGGCGCGCTAGAAGAGCGGGCGAAAAGAAAGAGAATTTTGAAAGGTTGGAATTGTCCTGGTAGGACGTAGATTCCAAAAGATGGGCCGTGAGCCCGGAATCAGAATGGGTGGAATCGGAACTCCCGTCGAGCAAGACTGAGCCTTCACTTCAGCCCTAGGAACAATGCCTTCGGAAGTGGCAGAAAGCAGTGAGAGACCATTCCATATTCTTTTCCTCTTACTCTTTATTCTACGAATCTATTGGACAAAGAATCATCGCATTCCTTATTTCCGGGCTTACTCCTGCCTTTCCTGAAACCAAAGCTGCACACTTACTTACAAAGAATCCTTTCCTCCCTCGCGCTGATTTAATGATTTAAGATAAGAGAGCGGCCGTAGGAGATACAGCCAAAGCCGAATTCCAAACCAGATAGCTCATTTCCTTTCCTCAGCTCAGAGAACTTCACTTGCTTGACAGATTAGAATAAGACTGATTGATTCGTCTTCTTCGGGCAAGTTACAAGACAGAGATGATATTTACCGTTGATTCTATGCACAGTTTCATTCCTTATATTCTATAAATAATTTAAACGGATGCCCGTGTGGTGCAGACTCTATTTGAATGGGGTATTCTTGTTACCCTAGTTGAATTAGGCTCATTCCTTCATCTTACTTACCTGTGCATCTCAACCCCAGACAGGAGATGACTTTGATTACCCGTTCCGCACCTGTATGACTGAATTTCATGCTTCAAAGCAGAGTTGAATCAGGCTTGAAACCCTAGCACCGAACCCTAGAAGTGAACTACTCGAATTCAAAATAGGCTAATGAGTCCGCTGCACACTTTCTATATCCGTACCTAATGCCCCAGGAAATCCAATCATTCGACTGAGAGTTCCGATCCATGTACTGTGCCTCTGAACTAGGACTCCTTACTTGACTTCAGAATGAGATGAGGGATCTAATACAGAATTCCTAGCCATCACAGCTTCCGGCTTCCCTTCCGCACCTGGCTTAGTTCATTTCATTCAAACTAGGCTAACAGAACTAAGTGAAGTCGTTTCATTCTCTTCCCCCTTGCGTATTGCGTACTTACTTAATAAATGAATGAAACACAGTCTAATGCCTTCCTTCCCCCTCACTCTCCTCGGTCAAGTGCTTAGATAAGTTTTTTAAGTGAATGGTAAGAAAAAAGTGAATGGTAAGAAAAGGTTTGGTACTCGGCTCATCTTGGTTGAGTTGCTTAGAAAGCTCCCTCCTCTCGTCGGCCAAGCCGCTTCTCCTTCATCTGTCTTTTTCTTTCCGCCTAAAAAAAAAGGGAAGATTAGCCCCTGCCCCTTCTCTAAAAGCTTCTCTGATTCTGTTGACATGAATGAAGCCGTAGTAGGTCAAGAATCGGTTTTTCTAATGAATGAACCGGCCTGAACTGAAAGGGAAGAGTTTGATTTCCAGCCATAGTCATAGCGGGCACTCTTTCTTGCTTCTTGTCTACTCCCATGCCTGCTTTCGGTAGGAAGACAAATAGGGGATCAATATCAATCAAGATTGTTCGTGATGCTGCTGCTTGATTTTATGTAATCCCGGGGTCAGGCTCAGACTCGGATTCCTAGTCGGAGCTGTTGTTTTCCCGAATCGAAGGCTTTCTGTGGCCTTTCACTTCTCCCACTAAGATCAGACCTTTTCTGATTTGGATTTCCATTTTTTCTCCTTCCATGGAACCTTATCTGCCTCTGCCTCAGTAGCCGACTTTGCTTTTGGTAAATCTGTATCCGCTGCCCCAGGTGGGTATGCAATTTGTTGCATATAGCTTTCGAAGGTCGGGACTGGCCTAGGCGCGACGGCCCCCTCTAAGATGACAGATCTATGAATGAGTCGTCATCGTCATTGAGGTCATCAATCAAGGAAAGCGGATTCGTGATGACTATCATAAAAGAGATCCAGATTCGAAGCTGGTCATGCCCTTTTCCTTTGAAACGAGCGGTGCGTGTGAGCTACCGAACGAACTTTGTTTAGCATTTCAGTCTTGGGTGGCATCTCCAATGATGTTCGGCATGGTGTCAACTTGATCTCGCTGTGAAAGCTTCAGGGTTAGACCAAAGGAAGAGAAGGCGTCAGGACAGACAAAAAGCCTAAAAGCTTACAAAAAAAGAGCACTAATGGCCCCTTTTCGGAAAGAGCCCGTCACGTCAGGGTCCCTCGTCTTGTAGTTACATGGTATGGCTAACGCTCCTTAGAGAACAGATCCGCTTCCCTAGGCGGGGGCACCCCGGCTCTAAGAATAGCTCCTAATCTGGGTAATAAAGGGAGTGAGTGCAAGCCCCCGTGGTTGTTAGTCCCATAGGTATAGAGCACGATCACGTGAAGAAGAGCATACCACCGATTGATTCATTTGTCTGATTCGGTATGTAGGCACAGATAAAGCGTTCCGGCTTGAGCCGATAAAGTCTCACCCTTCGATGTACATCCACAACTTCTCAGCTCTTTCATTGCAACTCACCACCCAACCTCTCTCCTTCCCATGGGCAAGCGCATCCTTCAGTTAATGCTTCGCCCCTCAACTGCCGATGATATTGATCTTTCCTTGCTTCGAGTTCGACATCCTCTCAAGTCAAGATAAAGAATCGGAAATCTTTTCTTTTAAATCTTTATTTTGCCTCCATCCAGCCTGAATTACGCCCTTTTTACCCTAATAGAATGAATGGCCCCTCCTGGCTAATGATAAGATTCTCAATGCTTGATCGGCCAGGGATGAAGCTACTTTGGAAAGGGCCAAGAATTTCATTCAACAAGAAGAGGCCAGAAGATGCGATTCAATCAGCCAGATGGAAGTTAGTTAAAAAAAAAAAGGCTGTCTTTTGATTGAAAGCCCCGGCCCGGACGGAATTCATTTTGTATTTGTAGAAGAAGTCTTGGCCAATTGTTAAGTAGAAGTAGTTGAGACGGTGCGAAAAGCTTTTCATTGAGGTGAAGAAAGATTGAATTCCTCTTTTGATCACACTGATTCCTAACCGACCTCTTCTCGGAAAACTAGTCTCGCCTCAGCAGTTTTTTCCCAGGGAATGAAGAGGGACTGATGACTTTCCTGCTTGACTTTTTTTACTTGAAACCATTTTCCATCTCGTGAGGGGGTGTTAGCATACGGCCGGTTGAAAGGGAACTGAATGCGTCAAGTCTTCACTCCGGATTCCACGTTGCAATCTCTGCCGACTTATCCTCTGCAATTAGTCTAGCCAAGTCCACTAGAAAGGGATTCGTGAACAACAGCATCAGTGAATCCCTGACGTTCCCTGGAGAGCTAACAGCAGCTGATGAAATGGCAAGTGCCAGGCTAAAGGCAAAGAGCATATTCCTGCGAACCTTCGAAGAGATTTTTCACAGTTGAACAGGAGGAAGAACAGCTTAGCTTCTTCAATAAGAAAGAAGAGAGAGCTCCGGGGAAGTAGATCCAGCGGAGACCAAATCATCTTTCCGGTGAAGAATCGATGAAGGGAATGCGCAAGCAAACAAAAGACATTTCATTAGTAGACGGGGAAAAAGAAGAACATGAGATCATGGAGTAGAAAGAGGGAGTCCGGCTTTGGTTCATTGGCCCCTGGCCGGCCTTTTTCTGCCCCCGGACTGTCTCCTAAGACACCCCTCCAAAATAAGGTCAAAGTCGTGTATCCGCTCTCAGATTCGCATGAGCTACGGCTCTCGTCCTGACCGAGATCTATTCTCATCTTGTGGGGAATCCTCTCTCTTTCTGCCAGTGCCAGCCTCTTCCTCGAGCACGGGGTTAGGGGAAAGAAAGTTCTCTCATCTCAAGCAAGCCCACCTCTCCTGCCAGCTCGTATGTTGCCAAACCTCGTTTCGTACTTTTTGGCGAGTTGCTTGTCTCCAGTAAGAAAGCTCACAAGGAAGAAGCTAACCTATGATTTAGTCGAGTTGCTTCGCTCCCCAACTCGTTTAAGTCAACCGATGCCATGGGTCATTCCCTTGTTTACGAAACAGGGCTATGAAAAGCATCGAGAAAGAGGATTGGAACAACTACCTCCCAGTCTATCGGGACTCTACCTATTTGGTTGATTCTTGCCCTGGGCTTCACTCCCTTAATCCCGTTCCTTCGCTCTCCGGGCTTCTTCCTTCTAGGCGAATAAGTGCATAAACTTCTGTAAATAAAATAGAAAGACAAACTTATGAAGAAAGCACCGGTAAGGTTGTACCTAAGCCTAAGGGCTGGCCTGGATGTAATTCCCTCCGCGAGCTACCGGATCTAATGCACCATTCTTCGGCCTATTACTAACAGTTTCGATGTACCAGATCGTCTTGTGTTTCATCAATATTCGGCAGGAGCTTTGATTCACGCCCTTATTCCTTTGCTTTCAATGGGAGCTGGGTCTTATGTCACCTCTCCTCTTCCTCTTCTTGTGAGCATGAAACCATCAAGAGTCAAAGCTGAGACAAGGCTAATCGCTAATCGTGATGTCTTACTATATTTTAATGCCTTTGTCCCTCGCTTACTTTAAAGCTGGGTTGCCAATGTTCGAAGACCTGTAGTTTCTGCTGTCAGGATAGCAATTCCTCTTTGTTTACATGCTACCCTCGCGTGACCTCACCCCAGGTAAACCGAACCCGGCCGTAAATTTGACTTTCTCGGAGTTCCTTCTTTCTTCTGCCTCTCCAATCAGATCTAACTGGCTGGCACTCCCGGATTGGCTGCTTTATTACTTTATGCCAACTAAGACATATATCAAAAAGGCATGAAAGCCTTCCTCTAAAGGGTTTGTACCAGTACTTATCGAAACTCCAGTTTTCCAATGCGTGAACTTCTTTTATTTCTGGGCATGCTAAGATCGCTTATTCCGCATCAACTGGTGATTCTTTTCACCCCTAAAGTAAAGAAGTCAAATCAGTTAATTAGTAAGTTCCGTCGCTCCCAACCAGTTCTTCTTCGACCGCGAGTGAACCATAGCCTTTTACCGGAGATAGCCTTTTCTTTTTCTTCACTTTCGTCATTAGAGTGAATCGGTTTATGAGAATTTAATGCTTAATTCGGGTATAAGTCTTCCAGGTGAGTGTCAGCGAAGAGTGGGAAGGTGGTAATGAAATTGGCTCCAATGCCAATAAGAAAGCTGCCACTAATAAGTTAAGTGAAGTGCATCAGAAAGGCGTGGTTGGCCAATAGAAGCTGTTCAAGGCATAACTATAGTTATTCGCCGATAGGTGGAGTATGGAAGTTAGGAAGAGAGGGTTGGACTATCTTGGCTCTCTCAACAAGCATGGCTCTTTCTTAAGCTTAAGCCAGTCAGGCATGCGTCTTTCTAGCGCTGGTAAGGCAATGCTAATTCTTTCTTGGACATGTAGTGCCCTATCCATTAGTGGGGCTCATCAAAAACTGGACTTCTAAATGATTTCCAAGCTTAGTTCATCCGGGAGCGTAGTGGTTTCAAGAGCTGCATGTCTACGAAATCTTTATCTTCCGCTCTCATTACGATGATAAAAAGCAATTCTTTGGTCTATCTTTCTCGAGTGGTCAGTTCTCAGGGGTTGGATGAAGCAGTGGCTGCGTTATTGCCATTGGTATTATGGCACAATGCTGTTTTAGGATGTGCTCTGGGTGACCTATGGAATTTAAGGCTCCTGTTGTGTTGTAAAAACCCTTTGGGCCATCAACCGAACTGATTCAGAGCTGGTTCGGTTTGGGCAACTATGGAAGTTGTATGATCAGGTAACCACTTTTGGTATCCAATTCCGGTTGCCGGAGTCACGACAAGCCCCTTTTGTTTGGGGTGGTTACTCGGAGGATCATGTTCCCTGGTATCACGATATCAAAATGCTGTTTTCTCCTTGGTCTTTTTCGATCGGCGTAACTAGAAGTAGGAACTAGACCCATGTTCTTTAAGGCACCGTCGGCCCCTCCCTTATGAATCTACCAATCTCATCCTTTTTCTTTTTTCTGGGTTTACGTCGAGAGAACGGATAGTTCGTAATGTATGTTAGGAGGGTACGAGAAATGCTCCACTGGCAAGGTCCTTTCAAGCAGGTAAGGAGAATCTTTCTAGAGGTAAGGAAAATATACATACAGATACAGATACTGCTGCGGGGACAGGGATAGCTTTTCCATCAGTCCCTTGGGCAAGGAAGTAGGCTAGGCAATCTAGTGAAAAAACAAGTGATCTATTTGAAAGCTGTTACATTTCATTTCCAGGGTGAGAGTGTCCTTAATCGAGTATGAGTCCCCGGGTATGCTTTTCCAAGTCCAAGTGTTCGAAGGAGGCGAGCTCCCTTTAAGAAAAAGCCCTTTCCTGTTACCGTTGATTCCAGGTAGTTTCTTGAGGACGTGAGCAAGACAGATAAAGCTAGTTTATTGTGCAGAAAAAAAAGTAAGACTTTCCAGCTTTTAAGAGAAAGCAAGCACTCCTAATCGGCTGTTGCAAGCTCAGGGCGAGGGGTGGCACTCAATTTACTGTCGAGAAGGCGGATTCTGAAGTGTGTCACATCCGAAACCCGCAAATCAAGACAGAACTCTTCTTTTTATAGAATATTCTCAGTCATATTCAATCTCGACTTATTCAAATAAGCCGAACATTACACGCAAATAGAACAATGAACACTTTAAGAAGTGATAAGCGAATTCACTCATTAAGGGGTCATAGTAGAATTAAAAGCTTCTCTCGCTGCCTTCGATTCAAAGTCAAAGAGTGGTGCGGACTTACCTAACCCTATACAGAAGACAAGTAAACTTCCCTGATACGAAAGCCTTGGATAGTAGGGACAGGGTAAACCATAAACTGCCATAAAGGAATCCATATCTTTCCTATCGGCTATCTTGTGGTCTAGCTATGGTCTAAGATGGGAAGGCCAGTTTCTAAATTAAATAGTAGGAGGATAGATAGGGCCAGGCCATAAGCAGAGGAGCAGGTTGAAAGGGTCTCATGCTACGATACGAGTCGAATACATAGAGGTAGAGTTCGGGTTAATAGATAGAATTGGGAAACCCCCTCTCCCTTTTGTCGGTGATACAGTCGTCGCGGCTGGTTAACGAGATTGAACAAAGTCAAGGGCGCGACGGGGTCCAGGCAAGGGTTTCGGTGAACTAAGTAGTAAATTAAAAAGAAAGTCGCTTTAGGAGCGGTTGCTAAGCTCTTTCTCTAGTCAAGGTCATCGGCGAGGTAGAACCATTCTTTTTGGTTTGGGTGTTAGCGCTAGGAGAAGGCGAACTAGCAGCCGTATCAAAGAAGTTGTTCGTACTGACCTCACGCTTAGGGTTCGCTACCCATAAGTCGTTCTGCGGAACTTTCTAAAATTCTAGAGTTCCGAATGGAGGAGACTGATTCAAGAGAAGAGGCTTCGATTGAGCCCATGACCTTGCTTGAACTAGAATTGGATAGCGGGGACTGATACAGGTGGTCGGCTTTAGCTTTGCTAAAGGCAATGAGGGAAAGCTTTCTAGTCTGGGCAATTCACACTAACCGAATCTCGCATAGAATCCATAAATGAAGAAAGCATCTCAATTGGAGAAAAGTTCGTTTTCCTCAACGAAATTCCACTCATAAGTAGGTTCACATCGTGATCTAAGTTTCATTTCCGGTTATGATACTGGTAAAGAGTCCTATTCTTCTCCCCGGGTTATGAAATAATTCAATAGCTCCGGGCCCCTCACTGCATTCCAGGGCAAGCCCCTCCCCGATCCTCCCATTCCTACTGGATTTTAGCAAAAAGAGTATGAACACTGTATCGCTATGCCCCTCGCTTAGCCCCGCTCTTTGGTTTAGGATGGATCCGGACTGGACTAAGCCTGAAGATAGAATTACGGACTGGAAGCGAAAACACCGTCAAAATGGCTTCTTTCTTTGTCTCCGCTGGACTTGTTTTGTAATAGCTTGATGAGCTGAACCAAGCCAAACAAGAGATATTACGTTCTACCTTCTGCTTCGAGCCCGGCCGAGAGCACGCTTCCCGATAGTCTCTTCCTTCCTAGAAATAGAACTATAACTCTCAAACCCGTCCCGTCTCCTTACTCGAGATATCTGAGATAGCTCTGTCAACTAATAACTTATAATAGACGAGCCCATTATCCTTCTGTTCTGAACTTGCTTCTTGGTATGGTACAGGAGGAGGGGCGAAGAATTCTAGTTCTAGTTCTGCCTAATCTTTAGTACCGCTTTGAGATTGAATCTTTAGAACCATGTGCCTAAGAGGGCGAGGACCTTTTAGGCCCTAATTCTTCCCCCGGTTCTACCTCCTTCTGCAATAGTGATCTATCCCGTCCACCCGCGAGCTATCCATTCCATTCTAACCTGTCTTTGCCTAGCAAGATACGTCTAGTTCTCCCTACGCTTGCCTATCTCAGTAGGAAATTGGAACAGTCTCCGATTTCAAAGGCGAAGCCGAGGCAAGAGCTATACCTTCTGTTCTGGAACCGGAGCAATAACTGCTATAAAGGAAGCAGATGCGCAGGAACGATCCCTAAAGCAAATACTCGGAATGCTCCACGACTAAGTATACCCATTCAGACTCGCTTTTGTTCAATTATAAATAAATAACCACTTTAATGGAGATTTATAGCATCATTCAAGTAAATACAGATTGAGATCGTAGAAACATGAGCTTGTGATATAGCTACACCTAATTCCAAACCGGTTAATGCAAGAACTATAAATAAAGGACCAGGATCTCCTATGAAATAGAAAAGATTATTCATACATAGCATAGTCCAAGCGAACCCACTTAAAATCTTTACTAAACTATGACCGGCCATCATATTAGCAAATAAACGTATTCCTGAGCTTAATGCGCGAAAACAATAAGAGATTAGCTCAAGGAGTACTAAAAAAGGCGCTAACGGCAGTGGGACTCCTGCAGGTAATAAGAAGCTTAAAAAATGAAGCCCATTTTTTTGAAAGCCCACTATAGTAATGCCAATAAAAATCGAAAATGAGAGACCCAAAGTAATGAGAAAATGACTTGTAACTGTGAAGCTATAAGGTATCATACCCTGAAGATTACGAAATAACGAAAAAGTAAAAGTGACCAAGATGCGAGGGAAAAACTTTTGTTTTCCGGAAAGACCACCTATTTGTTCGTTTACCGGGTTCAGCACGAAATCATAAAGAAACTCTACCAAGGATTGCCAAGCATTTGGTACTAAGGTTCCTCCTCCCTTTTTAGTAACAAAATGAACCAGAAGTAGGACCAAACTGAGAGTTAGCAACATAAAGAAAGATGGATTTGTGAATGAGAAATACAAGTCCCCTATTTTCATAGGAATCAATGGGAGAATGGCAAATTGCTCAAGTGGGCTGTTGGGCGTAATCGTAAGAAAGACTTTTCATTTCATCCCTGTAGTTCCGCTTCTTGCTTTCCAAATTCAGGAAGACTTGTCGAAAATCGCTTGGTCCAACCAGCATGGGAGTCGTCGGGGCATTGCTTGGGACGAGTTAAGTAAAGACTGGCTACCTAGTTACACTACCTCACTGCACACCAACCAGAGACCACAATACAAAAATCTCTGCTTGCTTCGAAGCACTTCTAGACCGCACAACTGCCGTCTACTCGAATCTACTCGGAACTAGACTGCGCCGATCTGTCGATTCAATCTATGGCATTCTTCTTCTATACGATAGCTTACCCCGTTTTCCATTCATATGGATTTGGGTTTTTCCGCACCATATTTAGATCTTCCTCTTCTTCGATCCGGAATTCCCAGCAAATCCTTGACTCCTCGAATACAATGGGATTTCACACCTGGCGAATCTTTTACTCTACCTCCTCTTATTAAGACCATAGAATGTTCCTGCAAATTATGACCTTCGCCTGGAATGTGAGCAAATATATCATGTCGATTGCTCAACCGTACTTTGACTATCTTACGTAGAGCTGAATTAGGTTTTTTAGGTGTTCTCGTTGAAACACGCAGGCATACTCCTTGCTTCTGGGGACATTGATCCAAAGCTCGAGTACGGTCCGTGCGCCGTTTTTCTTCTCTACCATCACGAATCAATTGATTTAATGTAGGCATCGCTCTTGACCTTGTCCTCTCCCCTTATGCCCTATCACTAGTGATTACTCCCAATCCAAAGCACCCCTTTTCCATTTTGGGGGTAAATACTCCACAATAAGGGGTTTGAGGAGACTCTCTACCCGGGTACCTATTATTCGTCGGCGGTCCGGCGCACCCCTCCTACTCCTGATATCGTCCAAACTGTTAGGGTCAGAGACTTTTTACTTACGAGTCACTGCTCCTCCCCCCGCCTAGATCCCCGGACCATTTGGCGGATAATGGAAATCTTCCCATTCTTTTAAAAAGGCCGCAAAGAGGTCGGAGTTTGGGTTAACAATATCAAAGAGATAGCGCCCATATTCATGCGGTTCGACATGAAAAATTAACATCGATACAACGCGACGAATATCCGGGTCCTCGGGGCTTTCAACGGGGAATTCCAAGGGTTTAAGCATATAAAAAACCTTCTTGCGCATTTGGCGCTCAAAGACTTGAAGATTTTTTATAGCGAGAATTTCCTCCCGACTTAAGGGGAGTTCGCTAGTTTTTAGGACCCGAGGGGGCTCCTCCTCTAAAGGCTCGGGGGGAAGATTTAGATCGGGTAACCCCCCGGGTGCCATTCCAAATAGAGTATGCTTAAAGACAAGCATCTCTAGGTTTTGGAAGACAATAATGCTTGTCTTTAAACAGACAAATAAAAAGAGGGTCCACTGGAGAATTGACAGAAACCTTTTCAAATTTTTTATAGTAAAAAAAAAGACCCGACTTTCCAGATGAAACGGAAAAAAATAGAAAGCCCGGGAAAGGCAATAGACGAAAAGACATAACCAGAAGAATGGTGTGAAATAAATGACTTTCTCCAGTTGAGGCATTTGAGAAAAAAGAAATTCTTTCCCTCACTTCTTCTATGCATTCCTCATCCTGTTGACCGTTCTCGCTCTGTGCTCTTCTTTGTTTTTCATTATGGTAAGAATGGATTTCTTTCATGCCTTACTTTCGAAGGCTTTCATCTCCACGGGGGCCCGCGCCCTCTCTTCTTTCTTTTTAAAAATGTGGGGGTCTAGCCTTGGCCATTTCTTATCTTTTGCAAGCCTTCGCCGAGGCCACACCCTTTGTTGCATATATGGCTCCTTCGGGGGGGGGCACAGTGTGACGGTGACAAAGAAGTTACATCCTCCAGCTCGTCGGGAAATTGGCGGCAATATCTAAACTTGCCATCCCCGAAGGAAGGAGATTCCGCCCCCGAACCATCCACAGCCCGGGCCCCCGTAAGGGAGGAGGCCCACGAACCTTCAACCTCATCCACATGGAGTGGCTCGTGGATTGAGAAATGACTCAATCCCGAAGTCTCATCTTCGACCCCAAACCAGGGTCAGCTGCAGCAAGGGGAAACCGGGGTGGCTCCTGGTCAACCATCCCAGGTCGTGGAGCAAGCGGGACCAGGGCCCGCAGAACAGCAGGCTTCCCTGTTTGCAAAACAAGAAGAAATGAAGAGGGAACTGCGTGATTTTCTACAGGCGCATACCAAGATTGCAACTAAATACAATTTTGTTTCGCAAACAGAAGAACATAAAACATTCTTATTTTGATCGATTAGAAAAAATGGCTAAGGCCATGAATATGTATCGAAATTTAGATCTAAAAAAGGCCCGGGAAGCAGCGAATGCTCTCAAGGCTACTATGAAGGAATGGGATGACGCCACTATGAAGGAAAACGGTAATTAATTACTATCAGCAGGGGAATAAGTCATTTTAATGAGGTTTTTCCGTACCTCATTCGTTTCGATTCTTTTTTTTTCTGGTTCTGCCGAAGCTATTGCATAGTTTACCTAGCCTTTATTGATCTTATTCGTATTCTTATCGAAGAGTGAGGCCCTCTCATTCCTTAGCTTAGGGAGTGAGAGGGGCAAGGAGAAAGGATGGGTGGCCCCTTGCACCGGCGTTCCTTATCTCAGTAGTGGAATACGTAGGATACGACTACTACCAAACTCAAACCTTCCTTAAGCTGAGGAAATCTAATTCGAGAGGTGGATAGATAGGACTACGTCTTGCTCGATCAGGACGCTAGCTTTATTGCGAGCCAAAAACAATAAGTGGAATTCTCCCTTGACTAGATATTTTATTGAATTATGGAATTCTCTCCCCTATCGAAGATTCTCGAAACTCTCAATCCCCCTTAGGGGGGACTCTTTACCTTCTTTGCGTATGATAAATTCATTGATCGTGCCACTGGAAGATCTTTTTCAATAACGGTACGGCCATGCGATCCTTGTTGTTAAGCGAAGGGGTAGAGTTGAAAATGGATGAGTGTTTGGGGTATCAATCTCGACCTGGCAATGGGTTTCGACTGGTCTAATGGGTTAGATGCTCCTGTTGCTGTACCCGTAGCTGCTTGTTGAGTAGGTTCCTTTGCTCTTATTATGAGGGTTGATGCTGGGAGAGAACCTAGCTAAGGGGAAAGAGAGTGGATGGGCATCCCTTTCCATAGGGGTCTTCTACCCACTTCTACTAAGGCTAGGCTCCCATTGTAATGGTGAAGGGACGCCAGCAAAAGGGTTGGAAGTATTGCAGCATAGGGTTCATCCAAGGAAAACTTTTATGAGCCCCACTAAAAAGGTCCAGCATGACAGATATGGTGTTGCCCCATTTGATAGGGGATGGTGAATAATTCGAGTTGGCCATCTGAGGACAGCGGAAATGGGGTTCGGTACCTCATTCCTCAATCCAGGTACGATCTCCGCGCACCTCTACCTCTATGGGGTTTCTTTTTTTCCCTGCTCTGCTAAGGATCAGCCCTTTGAATAAGCGAGGGATTGATAGCTTTCTTTTACTATCTTCTGACTGATTAATAAAGACCATTCCAAGAGAGTAAACGAGAGGAAGGGGAGTCAAAGTAGCAACAGCAGTTAGCAGCTCAACGTAGTAAGAAGAGAGTCGAAAGAAGCGTTAAGCTCTGTCATTAGTATTAGTCGGAAAAGCAGATCTCAACAATTGTAAAGCGGTCATTCGGACGATATGACAATACGTGTGAGATCGTCCGAATGTTGTATATACTATATTTCTTTCTTACAACGGTCCTCGTGCCCTAACAAGGGTTTCTAGCTTGGCCCAGCCTACTGGAAAGAAAAGACAGACTCGAGACTGAAAGGATCGAGGGATGGCTATTCCTGTTCTGACTGGCCTAATGCACAGGGACTCAAACTCAAGGACCTGCTCTAAGGCTGGGACAACTATTCCTATTGCTAAGTTCATCATTGAGGCATAACAATAACAACTAACAACGGAAGCGTATTCTAAGTTCCGATCGGTAGGATATGCTTCACAAACTTCAAGTTATGATCCCAATAAAACATTTATTTTGTTTAGTGTCCCATTGCTGTTTGGGCTCGCTTCTTCCAAGTTCTCCTTCTAAGTTCTCAAAGAGTGCATTGTCTCGATGCCTGTTCATTGAGCCATTTAGCCGAGCTAAGGTTTGGAACCCTAGTTTTTGAGGGGCCAGAGGAAAAAAAGCTCAAGAGAGGAAAGAATGAATAGGATAGGAGTCTGCTGCAGAGGCTGATTCTTGCGCCTGGAGACCGAGACAGAATTAGCTTGTCTTACCTTTGCTATTTGCCCCAAACGTAGGAAGGCAGTCAAGTCACTTCAGGAAAAAGAGGAAGGAAGTCAAAAAAGGAAAGGGCTTCGGGAGTGAAAGACAGAAGTTAAAGAGAGTCAAGCGAAAGCGAACCCCTAATCAGTAGAAGAGGCACCAGAAGAGGAAGCGAAGCTGAAAAGGCAAGGACCTATCCACAAAATGGAGCGGATTACATATGAAAAACAAGTAGAATCCCCACTTTCAATGTGGAATTATAAACTCAGAAAACCTATTACTGAAAATTATATGGCGGATTCCTTTACGGATCTAGGGAAAAACCTTGCTTTTGGGACCTTAACCTTAAAAGGAATTCATTATATTTTACCACTATTAGTTAAATTACCTCCAACCGAAAATATTATTACGAAGGATAATAAATAATAAAATTAAAGAGCGAAGAACAATTACACGAAATAAGACCAGGGTTGCTCGATGCTATAAGAATACATAAAAAGGAACAAAGAACACAAGATGAAGCGTTTTTTGATGCCGGACTTTCAAATCAGAAAAATAAGCTTTCTTAAATCGAAAATGATATCTTCTTTGATAATAGGATTCAGCTTATGGTGGGTATTTCTCCCAGACCAAATGGTTTATTTACCGACCTTGGATTCCCTAAATCATGATTGGGTTCAGAATGTGAAAGATATAGTAATTAGGAATTTATACAGGGAGGAAATTAATGATGTTTTGAACAATGCCAATCTTATACAACATCAGCAGTTACAAGACGAGCTAAAAGAAAAACTAAGAGAAGGAGCTCATGGATCAGGCTTTGACCCTCTTGATTTAAAAAAGGGGGATTTGCTGTTATAGGAGTCTCCTGCTTAGCTCTGTGTCTAATAAGTTAAAAAGCTTGCGAGATTGCTTCCAAAACATAGCTAGAATGAGAAAACCAGAAGAAAGAACAATCATTTTTCGCGTAAGTAACATAGTGCAACAAAAGAATTCCATTGAGAAGAATCAGCAAGAATCGCATTAAACCACTCGTAAAAGAGGGATACACGAGCGGAGAAGACGTTGAATAGCGTATTCCCCGCGGCGATTCCGTTGTGAAATAACGCAAAAGAAAGGGAGAGGTCATTCTTCCAAGTAGGCCAATCCAAAGAACCACCCATGGCTTCATTCCTAGATGTTGGATCCGACTATCTGGACAGCTAGGGGGAGAAGACAGCTTGGGGGGAGAGGGTATTCCATGTTGAAGAATAGTATAGAAAACACCCGTTACGCCGACAATTGCTAGCACGGAACTAGCTTATCAACGCTGCACTAGGAAGAGTCTCTAAGACCTATAGACTGAATTAGTCAGTCTAGCGACTACTTGTGAGATATGTCCATTAACTGCTTTCCTTGCTAATGAGAGGTTAACCCGCTGGTAAGAAGTGATTGGATGAGCGTGTGGTAGTATGAATTCATTCCCTGCGTAGGTAGGGATTGCTGGAAGATCTGTTATATGGTAGGCTTATTGGAGTGCTTTTAGCAAGCACATTCATTGATGGAAGGAATCGTCTGCTGCTGCTCCGAAGATTGGAGAGGGTGCTCAATCGCTCTCTAGCCCGGATGCACTAAAAGCGTAGGGCTGAGTGAGCATAGTAGGGCTATTAAGTTTCATGCCTACCCAAGAATATCCCCCTATTAGCTTAGTGTTTAGCCGGGAGTGAGCGCACTACTAGTCGTAGGGCGGGAACGGTATAACAGTAGCTACGGTAGCTCAGGCTGTACGGATTGCAGCTATTTCTGAGTGTCTTGCGAACCTTGCTTTACTCAAGCTTTCACGTGGCGCCCCAGGGACTTTTTCGCCTTAGGCAAGCCTACCATAAGTAGAAGATCCTTAGAAGGTAAGGAACTTAACGCCCAAAGGGAAGCTAATCAGTTTTGCTTTTCCAAGGCGTCACGCTATTCCTTCATTGGCCTTGGCCTAGTTACTTCTCCACGCCGACGACTGAACTATTATTGGGAGGCCTTACGAGGGGTAATCAACTCCTTCACAAGCTAGATGAAAGTTATCCCGGGTTTGAACTAAGACTGTGCCATCACCTTAATAGAAGTAACTAGCCAAGCTCTAAGACTAGGGATATTCGCAGTCCTAAGGCGAGAGAGTCTATTGGCCTTAGAGGAAGTCTAAGACTGTGGTGACAGAATCCTCCCCCTCCTATTCTTTTTTGTCTAATTCAATTCATCTGCACCTTCAAAGAGCTATTTGTCCAATTCCGGGCACTGTAAGAACCGATTCTCTGATTCAATCAAATATCCCAACCCAAAGGCCGATGAAAGCCCGCCCAATAGCAAGAAGGCTTTTTCAACGATTGGAATGCTTCCTTCCTCGATTGATGAGGCCTAAGGTAAGGAGTGCCTTTTGTGCTTTGCTTGCCAGTTAGTTTTGCGTATCAGTTCCTTGCTTTCCTTCCCCAGCTTGAAGTTCAGTTACAAGCCTTAGGTCTGTCAGGTACTTACCAAGACCTACGATTAGCGGGATAAGCGCCCTTTGATTTGATGCCATACTTCCTTCACTAATGCAGTCTATTGCTCCTGCTCTCCTTGCCTTGAAGTAGGTCTTTCGCTTTGGTGCTAGCCTTCCCTTTGTCCCTATCCGAGGTAGGGTAACTCTTCTGAGAGCCGGCTCAGAAGTGCGGTAACAACATTTTGGTTATATCTCTTATTATATAGGTCAGTCAGTGTTCTTAGTCTAGTCCTTTAAAAGTTTATTTCTTTAGTTAGTAGCCCCCCCTCTAATCACGAGGCTTTACCAAAGCTTAGGTCGGCTTTGAGGTCCGCTTCCGAGCTTGTTTGAATTGACTGAATCTGAATGAGAGCCCGGAGGATGTGAGTGTTTTGATCCTAGATCCGAGTCTCATGCCTTCCTTATAGGCTTTGAATTCCTTCCCTGAGCCCACCTTTAGTTTAGCCCTTGCTTTCGTTTCGCGCTAGCTGCTTTCCCTTATGTTACGCTAATTGTGCTTCGTCACCTCTTTTTTATTGTTGATGTAGTAGAGTAGTAGCGCACGCGCTCGCACTTAGAGCCATTACGCGCTTCTCTCGTTATGCAAGCCAGCTTTCTCAAGTAGGAGGTTTAGCAGTAAATTACATCTCGAAGAAGACCTCCTAAGGACGCCAGCCAGTAGAAAACAACAATTTAGTTGGAGCGAAAGGCGGCCAAAGATTCAGACTACGGTCGAAGCCAATTACAAAGGTTCGGAGGAGGATGAGACCCTTTCAAGGAGGTTTCTTTCTTAAATTATTCAATTGAGAGTTTGAAAGCCAGATCGGAGGCGGATTCCATCTTGACTTTAGAGTTTCCATTTTTCATGCCTTAGCAGAAGAGAGGAGGCTGTCAGAGCCTACTGATCTGTTAGCGGATACTAGAGCAGATTCGATTCTACGCTCGGAACCTTGGTCCAGCAATCTACTAAAGCGCTTGGATCGCATGACCGGATCCTATTCCATCCCAAGCTTTCCAAGCTGTGCTTCGGTGCGGCTTTGTGGGAGGAAGCCTTGAACTGTGCAAACGCGGAACAACCTCCGAACCGGATAAGATCTCAAGAGCTTACTACTCCATCCTAATCCTAGGGCATGGCATGTCTACTTTTTCGGTTACAAAGACTCGTGTTAGTCAAAGCTACTAGAAAGCTTGAGCCTCGAAAGAAAGCATGACCTTCGTAAAGGTCCAGTCTAACTCGTATTCGTGATTTACTAACTTCGGCGCCCTAGCTAAGGAGACACGACCTCGGACTTGAACAAAGGGGAATCAGACTCTCAATGATATGATAAGATTCTCTTCTATGAGAAATGACTTACAGCGATCCTGCATCTCCGCCTAGTTACTTCGCTCCGCCCCTTGATGACAAAGTAAACATAGCCGAAAGGCCCTTTTTTTCCTATCCTATAGTGGAAAAGATCTCGGATTGGTAATACGCTCTCTCCGAAAGACGCTTTACATAGTGATCCGTTGAGCGAGAGCCCTTCCACACGGGACTTTCGTATTACTATGGCCGCCTGAATCCGTAAGGCTGGTACTTTGGAAATAGTGGTCGACCCCTGTTAGGTAGACGAGTATGGAGAGGCCGCTAAGGTGTGAATATGAATTTCTTTTTTTTTTTCTCAAATATCATGGATAAATTTACTTATTTCACAGGCTAAAATCTGTTTTCGCTGCCATTAGTACCTGTTTTAGCGGCTGTTGTTCTAACTAAAGAAACCCCCCTATAAACTATGCTAACTGTAATTCTAGAATCGACGACATATCCTGTATCTGCTGTAGTAATACCCAGATTAAGATAAGTAGTGTAGACACGGATGATTTAAGGATGGATGATGTGCCCGGGAAGGGAAGCAAGAAGGCTTGGAGCTGAATGCAAGCCCAGAAGCAGCAGTTGATGCTGCTGTTGATCCACACAACTCACTTGACCCATCTATTTCTTGTGATGCAGCGGAACCATGGCAATTAGGATTTCAAGACGTTGCTAAAGTCTGGCATTGAGCCCGCCTATCATAAGTATGAGTTGGGAGAGCGAGATAGAGATAAATACCCAATGGACGGTGAAAAAGCTTTCCTGCACGCAGGAACCTTCCTTCTGTCTTGCAGCTTTGATGCTCAGCTCTATTCTCCCGCACACCCGCTCTTGCAAGGCTAGCCGGGAGGGAAGTGCTTTTTAGAGTTTGGTTTGCCTAGATAGGAAGTGCGCTTGCAATGCTTCTAGTAACGATTTTGAAGTGCAATATCTTTCTGTTCCAAGGAGTATGATTGCTTCTTTCTTTGGCTTAAAAGCTAGAGTTATTAACGTGCGAAAACAACCATTTCGGGGCATGTTCCTGATACTAGTGCAATTCGGGCATTTCGGGAGAAAACCGTTAGCAAGTAATCCCTCTCGAAAAGAAAAAGACTAGTTGCGCTTGCCGGCTGGTTGATCTGGTCTTTCCTGTTTATGTTTACTTCAGAACCTCTCTTTCTTAATTCAATATCTGTGTCTCGCCTGCGAATCCTGCTAACTCGTCTTTTAATGCCAAAAGGTAGGCCTTTGACGAGACCTTTTTGGGACATCTAAGACTGACTGATGCCCAATCCCAGTCTGATCTACTACGCTTGAAAGGTAAGGTGCTGATTGTAGACCACCCGTTCTCATAGAGATCTGCCTTCCCTCTTTCGCGGTTCGCAGATCTTCCTCAAGGCAAGGGTAGCGTCTCATTATTCGCAATAATCGTTTTTTTCTTTTTGTAGAAGAATGCTCTCCTCTCCTCCTGATTCAAGCGGAGGCAGCAAGACATAGGAAGTCCAGACAAGACAAGTCCTTTCCTTCTAGTGTGCTTACCTAAATGAATCTTCTGCGCACCTTGCGCTCTAATGTAGAGAAAGTCGTTTGTTCATGACAAGGAGACAGATTTGAAGATGAACCTTCACCCAAACCGAGTTCTTGCTTTTGGATTCAATCCTTGGTAAAGTGTTCGATCTCGTGGAGAGGTACGCCTCTAAAAGAAAAGAGAGTAGATATAGGCTCGAGAATAGGCTTGATGAACAAACTGCCGATACGGAATCTGAGCCTTCAAGCCAAGCCCTTGAACTTCACTCCTAGGCCATTCAATTCAACAGCACGAAAAGTCAATCCGATTTCGGTCAGATGCTAGCTTCAGGAGCTTCCTCTTACTTAGGCGCCTGGCCGAAGGTTGAAAGAATGATTCGGGGTCAGAGGAAGAGGGCAGCATTCAACCTTTCCTCTATCTATGATTGGGAATTCCTCCAGTGAGTAGAAGTCCCCGGAAAGGTAGATGGGATAAAGGATAAAGGTCTCACTCTGCCAAACCAAAGATTCGGGATTACCCTTTCATCGATTGGGATCAAACAAAAGTAGAATCATTTAGAAAGACCGGGATTTTCGCTTAAAGCCGATTTCCAACCTGTGACTGAGAAAACTAGATGAATCAAGGTTCGAGGACTGACCGGGCGATGAAGTCAGCCCAGCCTTTCGGGTTTAAGGAGATTGGAGGAATTACTAATTTATGCCTGGCCGCAGGAAGAGCCAACTGGTCTCTCGATCCAGAACAACTAGGAGGCGAGCGGCCCCTTTCTCTCAATTTGGCACATAATCGTCAGCTACTATGGATTTCAGGGTTTTCCCCTATGGATTGACTCAGAAAAGAAGAAAGAGGCGCAGCCTTGTAGAAGCGAAAAGAAGAGCTATGAACAGAGCAAAGTGACTAAATGAGTTCAATCAAAGAGCGAGAGGGACATGTATAATCTAAGGTAGAAGACGATAAGAGAAGACGATTTATCGTCTTGTAGTTCTTCCTTGAAGGTGGACTTCCCATTCCAGCTATTCTCCATAACTACGGACTTAGAGCACCACAAATTAGACCCCCCGCAGTTCCTTGAGCATCCACACTAATCAAACCACACCGATTCACTTTCCACACCCCCCTTATTGTAGCACCGTCCACCGAAGAAAGCTTTGATTCCTGAATAAGAACAATATCGGCCTTTAGTTTCCTCAACGCCCCTTTAACCCCCACTTTTTTTCTTAATTGGGTTCTCCTCTCACGTTCCACGACAAGATCTTCATGACAAACCAACACCCGCCTTGGGGAAATAGCTGCAGAAGAAGAAAGCCTTCGGAGCTATCTTGTACTTCTCTTTTATTTAGTATTTAGCCTAGCTCAGGAGAAAGAGGCCCTAGGGAGAGATCTCCACTAGGGTAGACGGGCAAGCAAACTACCTTATGCAGCTGGAAGACCAGGGAAGGTATGCCGCTTTTAGGCAATCAAAAATGGCGACTGGAGGAAGCAGTAGGGGCGTGGAACCGAGGATTTCACCTATTTTTCTCTATGTAAAAAGAAAGACCAAGTACCTTTCTCCATAAATAAAAAGATAAGAGCGCATTCCCCTCCTCGCTCAGTAAAGTCAGAAATGGATGAAACTTCCTTGTTCTATTCTGATTTACTTGCAGAAACCTCCCGAAATTTTTACATCAATCTGATTTCCCTTAATAGACGTCCATACAGTTTATGGAAATACGGGAATGGGCATTTTAAAACATATGTCAGTTCCTTTTCCCGAGATTGGACAGTCAAAGAAAGAAAGGCTAACCCCGTCTTCTTGCAATGGGCGGAATCGATGCAGAGTTAGCACCAACCCTTTCAACCTTTTGGAATAAGGGTCGTATCGTAGCGTTAAACCCGGCTAATCGAGTGCCTTTACTAGTTTTCTGCTCCCGACCCGAGATGAATGTGAAACCTCTTCTGGTCTGGCACTCTTCTTATACATACTATTGGATTAACTGGCATAAATTCAATTTCCTTTCCTAAGTGACATAAAAATCCTGTTTCAGCTGATTCTCAAACAGCAGATTCTGTAACAACCAATTCTAGTATTCGACGGTCTACTTTTCCTTTTTCCCAGTAGGTGCAGGCTTCATCGAAAAGCGACCAACCCGAGAGGGGTCTAGCTCTGTGCACTTAACGTGATCGATGGATCTGTCTTATCGGCGAAATAGACCGTCAGATATCCGGAAGGAAAGCGAGACGGGAGTTAAACGACCAAGCCCGACGAAGGAGAGGGAGAAAAGTACCAGGATCTAATTCCCAGGTCTTTGTTGGATCTGTCAAAGCTTTCTTTTATTACGCGTGTACCGGAAAGAGATCACAGATAGTTTGACATAACCAGGCACGGAATGGGAGAAGATGAGCTGTCTAAGACTCCGTGAAGCAAGGAGTTCCGACTAGGACTACTAGCCGCATTCTAGCCGCATGGAGTAGCCAGAAGAGAAGACAGCAATCAAGCAAGCAAGAAAGAAGACAGGACAGACAGACTTGATCAAGTCAGCAAACTCAAAGCATGAGTTCTACCCTTTTCTCATGGAGTCCGGGATATGAGGAGATGAGGGCAAGAAGGAAACTCAACACGGGCCGTTCTCAGAGCTTTGACTAGCAGTCATGGTAGCCGAGAAGAAAGGAACTGACCTACTTCAACTGCACTGTGGGAAAGACATACTTGATTCCTGTGGCCAGGTCGGGTTACGGGTTAGGCAAGGAATCAGAGCGGCTGAAAGCCAATCGAAAACCGGCACCGGCATAGAATGGATCGCCACTTCTGAAGAAGCGAAGGAGGAGGGCGCGACGCCAGCTCTTCTTATTACGATTACGTGAGTTTTGACTATCGGGATTTGGCTCATTCAATGCCATCAACCAAGGAAGTTTTTTCGACTTCAGGGAGCTCAGTTGAGTGGAAGCCGCAAAAGGAGAAGAATGCCACTTTATCGAAAGGGGAAGGACGGTCAGACAGAACTCGACTTCCAGTCCAGCAGAGAGAGAAAAGTCCCTCCTCGATTCTTTCTCCAAGTCTGAACCTTCCACTTCTCTGACATCAACCAATCCAACCCTGCCAAGGAGATACTCATCTTCTTTGATGGGATGGTGAAGGGATTTCAGTCCAGACTAATTCTTCGTCCGCTCACTCGGAGGAGTAATCCCGTTTTCAAGAGAGTCAGTTGATTCACTTGCTGGATCTCCCCTGAGTCTCTTTACTTTCATGGTGAGGGACTCAATACGATCATTGGTTCTTCCCCCTTGTTGCATTCAAGCTGGTATGTATGGTTTTCTGGTATTTCTTTAATCTTTAAGGTGGTATTCTCTTGGATATCGGTTTGGCTATTCGTTTTGTCTTATTCATATTATTCCTTCAAGGGTTGCGAACTCATGTATCTTGGTTTCGCCCTCATGTATGGGTCTCTTCCCTGGGCTATCTTCCCTAGCGACTAACTATACTCTAGCTACTCGGTTAGCAAAGCCCATGGAGCCGACATCGGTAACAACAAGAGACTAGCATTCGCCAATAGGAAGAAAGCCTGAGATCCTGTATTCCCGACCCGGGAAATGAAATAAAGCGGGAACTCCAAGCAGACGTCACTCGTAAATCACTTCATTCGTTCACCTACCCCGGTTACAGCATTCAAGATTCCACTCGTAAGAATCCGGCACTCACTATTCTATTTAGACATAGTCGATTCCCTGACTTCTCATGCGGACCACTTACAGTCTTTCATTCTCATGCCCACCCGGAGTCGACTATTGATCCGTCGCCCGAGCCCGTTCCGTTGGCCGTAGCCGAAGGCTACGGTAAGCAAGCAAGGTTTTACCAACCTGTAACTGGTCTGCAACACATGGTTGCAGGATAATATTCCACTCAGAGGCCAGTCTAACAACCTTCTGCTATAGGGGTCGACACTCCTTCTCCCAGTTGTTCTGTGTTGCTGCCAGGTTCTTGAAAAAGTTTAGTAGATCGAGATGGATGTCGATTCAGGGATTTTCATGCTAAGGAGAATCTCACGCTCAAAGCGAGTTACCCTAAACAGCATCCGTTCGCTCCCACTCTTTCGAGCTCGAACGTCAATAGCAAGACTGATTACCAATCCCGGGGAACAGCTACCCCAGCAGAACCTGCAGTTTATCTACAGAAGCTTCTACTTTTTATATATGAATATGAAAGAATCTACCAAAGAGACGATTCGAAGTAAAGGACGCATTTTCAGGTTGAATCGAAAGTACCGCGCCAACATGAAGGAACATTCATGCTTTGAAATTGATTCAGACAAGACGAATTGACTCACGCAACTGATCAACCGGGTAGAGCTCACGATCATTCAAACACGTAGCACTCATAGATCACTCCCAAAGGAAAGAAAAGGAAAAGCTAGCTTCTGTAGCCTCTCTTTTGACTCGTTCTTTGTATACTGGCTCTCTCTATTACGCTTTTTAACTCACTCCAAGTATTCTGCTTCTTTTCACTCGCTTCCTCCAAAAAAAAGGTGTTTTTCTTGAAAATCTGTCGAGAAGAATTTCCGTCACCCTTGGTCTTAGGGACTAGCCCTATCAGGAAGAGGGGGTCTTGCTCGAGAATAGAAGCGAAGCTTTCAGTTAAGTCAACAGAGGAAATGACGATTCGTCATTCAATTCCAAACCAAACTACTAAGGAACCTCTGAATCTCAATACGTATACTAGTCTGCAGACACAGAAGCTGAATCTAAGGCGGATACGTACCACGACTCAGGAAGAGCTGGATAAAGCAGAATGATTCTCATTCCCTGACCAAGTTGAGCTTGATTTGATTGAAGCCGCCGTTCAAAATACAAGAAAGAAAACTGCGATGGATGAAGATAACGATCACTGGAAACTAGCACTCTAGATCTAGCTGGGGGGATTGCTTGTGCTTCTCCTGCTGGCTCGGATGCTTTCAGGGTAAAATAGAGAAAGAAAAGAAACCGGTTCAACTGTAGCTTAGACCGGACAGGTGGTGGGTCAGCTGACGTGATCCAATCAATTGCTTTCACTCGGGTTGGAGTTGAAAGGTGACTGGGACACTCAACTAATAGCGGGCTTTTGCGTACGAAAATAAGTCTCTTTTCCCTATCTAAGCTATATCAACATAGCCAACTAGAGAACTCATCCGCTTGTCAATTCTTGGTGTAATACTCATTTGTAAATGATTGGTGTCAGAATTTTTCATTGATCAGGTGTGCTCAGTCTCATCCGTGTAAGAATTAGGAATTCCTTTTCCAACTCGTCCCAGAATGGGCGTTATGGCAAAGAACAAGAAGAAAACAAAAGGAGAAATTTGTCCAATAGTAACAAATGGTGCCTCCACTGGTTGACATCCGATCCAACCTAGTAGTAAGCAATCCGCCAAAAGCAACCAAAAGATTCCTTGGTGAATCGGGCGAAAACTTGAACTACGCACATACATACTTTTTAAAAAAGGTAAAGCCAACAGACATATAAAAACTGGTGCTATTGCGGCTACACCTCCCGATTTGTCAGGTATACTACGAAGAATGGCATAGATCGGTAGGAAATACCATTCCGGCACAATATGAGGCGGGGTGGACATCGGATTAGCAGGTATATAATTGTCGGGATGCCCCAAAACATTAGGAGCATAAAAAATCCAAATGGAAAAAAAGATAGCAAAAGCTACCCAACCTACTAGATCCTTTACATAAAAATAAGGGTAAAAAGAAATTTTATCCATCTCTGAATGTACACCCAATGGATTATTTGATCCATATTGATGCAATGCAGCCAGATGAAGAAGACTGGCGCCTACTAAAATGAAGGGGAGTAAATAATGAAGACTAAAAAAACGATTTAAGGTGGCATTGTCCACGGAGAAACCACCCCAAAGCCAAGTCACTATGGTATCTCCTACTACAGGTATGGCGCTAGCTAAGCTTGTAATTACTGTAGCTCCCCAAAAGCTCATCTGACCCCAAGGTAGTACGTATCCTATAAAAGCTGTCACAATCATTAAAAGGAAGATTACAACTCCGAGACACCAAACAAATTCCCTAGGACTGCTATAACTCGCATAATATAAACCGCGAAAAATATGAAGGTAAACCACAATGAAAAACATACTTGCCCCATTAGCATGCATATAACGGAGCAACCAGCCCCCTTCAACATCTCTCATAATGTGTTCTACGCTGTTGAAAGCTAGATCCACATGAGGTGTGTAATGCATAGCTAAAAAAACGCCAGTCACTATCTGAATGACTAAACAAATACCAGCTAACGAACCGAACCCCCACCAATAACTAAGATTGCTCGGGGTTGGATAATCTATCAAATGTTGATTAAGTGTGGAGGATATAGGTTGTTTAAGAAGAGAGAATCGTTGGTTACTTATAGTCATTTCTCTTTCCTATCGTGACAACTCTTGTTCCCCCACCTTTTTAGCGTTCTGGGGCCCTACTTAACTAACTATATATATTCTATAGTTAGTTACCTTTCTTCCACCTCCGAAGGATGTAGGGGATGCGAAAGAAGCGTCGAAGGTCCTGGGTTACTGAAAAGTCGTCCGACTGCTCGGTGATCAAATCAGAGAGATTTTGACCGCTTTCTCTTCTCTCCAACCCTCTCGGACTGATCATCTTTCTAGAACAAAGCAAGCTTAGGAATGAATCTAATGGAAATTTAGGTCTCTTTGGAAGATTCTTATTTCCTCTTCGGTGAAAGAGGGCAAAGGCGTGTGGGAGTAAAGAACTCAAGGTAGAATTAAGCGAACTGTGCCCGTGGAGAGGGTAGGGTGGTAGCCTAATTACAGGCGTAACGAAAAAGGCAATCAGCTGCCTACGGGCGAACCAAACCAATAGGATTGCTTCTCGACAAGATAGGGTTCGCTTTTACGCAGTTAAGGCGAAGACAAATGTTCCTATCTATTTAGTATGGGGGAAGGTCTGTCAAGCCGTGAAGCCATGGGGATAGATGTAGACGCGGTGAGAAATGAGTCACAGAATTCGCTATCTGTTCAGTTTGGGAAGAAGAAATTTCAACATATTCCCTTGCCTATAGGGCGTGAATTGACTCAAAGCACTCGGCCTTGGGCTTCCTAAGACTGCTGTTGCTTACTGTGAGAAACCTATAAGGTTAGATTAGACTGACATGCATGGAAGATTTGGATGAGAAGGGCATGTTTAAGGCATTAAGGGATAGACGGAAGGGCTTGGACAACCTAATCACATGGTGGAAGGACTAAGTCCTCCTGGGCTAGCGAAGATAGAGCGCGTTCAGTTCCACTCGGGCCCTGCTTTTTCGAACCTTCAGGTGGTACCTGCACAGAACAAGCAAAAGCAGGAGGGAATGGCGAAGACCGACGTTAGCGCCGCTTCGCTTCCCGGCGAAGATATTGAAAGGATTTCGTAAGGCTTAATTACACTATCGATCTCCTGAAGCGTGAATCACGGCAGCGACATTGCGAACACTCCTGGAGTGCGCAGCGTGGGATGCGCATCAGTTGAACTATTTGACAGAATAGCTAAAAGGGATTTGATTAGAAAGGTTTCTCTCAAGATAGTGGACCGTCTTTCTATCTACTCTTTCTCGACGTAGGCTAGAGTAACTTCTTTCAAAGTCTGGCCTGCCCCAAGGCAAGCATTCCAACCAAGCCAAGCAGCTATAGATCTTGAGCGTCTTGCAAGGGATCCGGAAAGTGGAATCCTGAGTCTTTAACCCGAGTGGGAGATCCCCTTTCAAGCCGATTGGATTGATTGCCTATGCTTCCTTCCTTGCCTCTCACCTTTCCGGTAAGAAAAGATCATCGAAATACAAACAATAAGAGAAGAGAAGTAGCCGCCTCTACTGGACTATTGGACTATCTACATCAAGCCCTATTACAGTAGAATAAAAAAAGGGAAAAGAAACTAATGCTACATAGCAGGGAATGAGACTACTACTAGCGGGACCAAGCCAAGGTTGAAGTGGGAATCACGAGCCCCGAGACTTTGATCAAGCTGAAGGAGGAGCAGCCTATCAATAGTGAATAAGGCTTCCATAGGAGTTTGAAATTCAGGGAGTATTTCTTCTTTCAAGGTATTTTGGAACCGCTTGAAGAAAACAAGTATAGTGTTAAGCGTCCTTTCTTTCTAACTAAAGAGAATCACTCTTTTCTTTCTCAAACATGGCGCAAAAGGGGCCCGGGACTGAGTTCTCCTTCCCTTCCACGATGCTCGATTCCGAATCAAGCGAAGCGATCTATTAATCAAACCAGTAAGTGTCAGTAAGGGACGTAAAGAAGGGAGTTCTTTGCACCCCTTTGTTCAATTCCATTCTTCAATCATTCCGGTCGGTAAGACAGCCAGTCAGCAGTCAGGTTGAGATGAGCAGGAACAAAACGAAAGCAAAGAAGAAAGCGGAAGGCTGTTCTAGTTTCAGACTGGGATAAGGAAGGAAAGTAATACCGTACTAAAAAAAAGAAGCAGAAAGAATCAGGGCCAATTCCGACCTGCCGGTCATATGAGCGAGTGGGCGGCTATGAGTTAGTTGGCTTCCTTTCTGGATTTGATGAGTTTAGGCGGGCTTCTATGCTCCTAAGGTAGAACAAGGTAGTTTCTTTCCTCTCCAACAAAGAGAGCCATTCGCGGCAAGCAAAAAGACTCTCTTTCTATTCTAATTTTAAAAAAGCTCCAAAAAAACTGTCTAATCTCATGCAATTCGATACATATCCTATAGAGTTCTGCTTTTAAGCTGAATCTCCTTCTTGTGCTGGAAGCAGGGAGAAAGTCTTTTCGAAGAGGAAAAGTTCCTTAATAATAGCCTAATCTATTATTTTATTTTGATTTCTCAATTTCAATTTATCAGCTTAAACCTCTTCCCTGATTCGCGATTACGTAAGTAAGTCGGTGAATGCTTTCTTTTGGAGCAGGAGAACGTAATAGGCATCCATTACCATTAGCTCTGTGCCAAAGCACGACATCTATGAAAGCAGTGGGCGAACCCGGCCCAGTGACAGAGTCTTGAGGCAGGAATCCAACGGCAAGGGAATGCCGCTAACAATACAAATAAAATCCAAGACAAGTCCAAGTAATCCACATCCACGTATGGGAACAGAGAAGGACCTCGATTGACCGGAAGAAGTATCCATAAGTACGAAAGAAGGCGAACGAAATCTGTATTTTCGTATAGAAAGAAGACTTATTTTATTCTGGTTCTCATACGCCAGGTAAATGCCCCACTCTTGGGAGATAGCCATAACCCAAGCCTTTTCAACTAACAACGGGGTCCAGGCTTTTCATTCCATCTAGGTCCGTATCGAACAGAAATCCAACCATCAGCAAAGAGGGGAGTTTCGTTCTTTTATTTACTATTCGATTGCTTATCATCGCCATCCTCATTTACGTCACGATGTGCACCTGACTCAGGGCTGTCCATTCCTGTGGTTCAGGCCTGGTCTAGTAATTCCTAATCCGAGTGCTGGGCAGAGGCTTCAGCGGATATGCCGTAAACTGATGACCCTCCAGCCGTCAATTACAGGCTTCGGTACTAAGCTCACTGCTCCTGGTAAAGAAAGGAAAGCCGTCTATCCGAAGCAATAACATAGATGCCATGCCTATTGTAAGCCAAACAAGACCAGTATGACTCTAGTATCTAGTAGCTATCACGGATTCATTCTGGGTGGGCAAGATATCCAAATAGAATGGTTAAACCTCAAAGCCTCTGAAAACTGATAGATGGAGCTCACCTTTCTATGCGATACCTTCAACAGCCTCGGATCAAGGGGAGATATTTCAAGTTCCTCTCATTCTGAATGTTAGTGAAGGTTTATACCTAAGTTATTTCTGGCCTATGACTTCTACTGTCTTCCTAGAAAGCCCTTCCCAAACGTCCATACATTAGATATTTTATAACCTTCCAAGTATTAGCATACTTGTCTCCTTTCTGTCTCCTTCTCTTATCAGACAAGCAAGAAACCTTCCAAGTATGAACATACTTGCCTATTTCATAACCTTCCCGTTGTTCAGCTCTAACGCCCGAAGTACTGACTGACTTCCTATTTAGCCCCAAGATTGTATGACCCTCTTGCTCTTCTTCTCTTGCTTCGAATAGCTTTCTCAGACTGATCAAAGCCATAGCGGACTAAGAACTTCGGTTTCTCAGGGACGTAATAAAGAAAGATCCCGTACAGAAGGCTCATATAGAAGGCATCCCCATAGAGCCATACATTCGATCGAAGTGGATTGAAGAAAGAGTAAAACAAAGAGTTCTTCCTAACCGCTCCTTATCAGTCGCTCCTTCTTGTCTTTTTGAATAAATAGAAATAAGTCGAGGTTCGAAGCCTAGGGGTTTCACTATCTGCTCTAACAGACTCTGCCTTCTTCGGGCATCTTAGTCGGGAATCAAAGTCTCTTTCTAAAGAACTTCCTTCGTTCTACCCTATCTTCTTCCTTCCTCTCAAAACAAAGGAGTTGCTATCGAACTATTCAGAGCTTCTTCTATCCCTATCGAATCCATTGAATTCAACTGAGTCGTTCTAGAGTCAAATAAGCCAACTACTCTTTTATTTGCATTTTCGAGTCGGAGTTATTAACATAGCTGGAAAGCTTTAGGAAGGTCTCAATGGATGCTGTGTATTCTTTGAGGGTCTTTAATCTTTAAGAAAATGCTTATTCCCATTCTTCCTATCTAGAGCAGCCTCTTTAGCCTATCTAAAATCGAATCGAATTCTTTTACACAGATTTAGAAGGAATCCAGAACTCCCTATCATCAGCTTAGACTCTAGCAAGAGATCTCAGGGGAAGGTCAACATAGGGCAAGATTCCTGCTTAGTGTGACCTCATTCTCGACCATAACCAGACCTCTATTTAGGCTAGGGGATCGTGTTCTATAGAAAGACATAGGCGATCGTAGAGTTAGTATTATGGGTTTCAAATGAAAGTCAAGGTTCTATTTCACTCTCGAGCCTTACGAGCCTTATCTGAATCGTTGGCTTAGGCGCAGAAGATCATTTCATATCAATGCAGCAATTTCTTCCCAAGAGGCACACTTGGATCCATGAAAACCAGAATTGGAAGGATCTGTTGAACAAGCTTTTTCTGATCCTGGTTTGCAAGATTTATCTAATCTATTTCCCACATTCTCAAGATCCTGATCCGGTCGCCTTCTTCGCTGACGCGTCACCCATAGTCTAACTTCGTCCTCCTTAAGCTTCGCTTCTTCGCTAATGCTCAACCTCGCATCCTTAGGCTATCGAGCTTCGCAAGGACTATATTCTATTAATATTAATAGAATATTAATAGGTAAGATTGCCTTTCACCAAAAGCATAAGGGAATGTGACTCTCTTTCCACGGGCATTTTCTGACTCTTTAAATAATGTGATTCCAAGAATTGACGGTAACCAAGGTGCCTACTCTTCCTAACGAGCCTGCTTATTTAGCATGGTCGGTCAATCAGGGGATACCCCAAAGGCTGTCTCCAGAGACCATTTCTCTCTGTTGAGATCCAAAACTACCCCGAGAAATGCTCTAGATCAAACGAAAAGGAGACCAGATAAGGAATCCCACATGAGGATTTTTTCAAATGCAATGGGCGATCGAAATTACTTAAAGAAACTGCTTGCTAATAAAGATGCTAATTGGTATCCTGGAAGCCATTGATAGGAGATGGAAGTAAGCTTAAGCTTAGTTGCCTACTTTGGTGACATGGAATACCACATCCGCATATATAAAGCCACTCATTCATACATCTTGATCCAAGGCACCCTATCTTAGAAGTTGTTGAGCGTCAAGGTAAACAATCTCAAAACCTTTTACAAATCGATAGGAGGGACTCATCATTAGTGATTGCACACATCCTTTTTTGGATGAGGGTTGCATAGCCGAAGTCAATCATAGAATAGAACAAAGGCATAGAGGGGATCCCTCCAATTAGGAGCAAAGAGCAGGCATAAGACCGTTTGCTAATATTTCCTATCCCTCTTCTGACCTGACTCAGACGGATCAGATTGGGAATCCAATTCAACGATCCTTGGCGCCCTTGTTTGTTCCATCTCCCGTTACTTCGGAAACGGCGACTAGCTTTTTAGCAACTGAATGTAACTCCGTAGAACTTCCTATAGTCTGGAACGAAGTCGTGACGGTTTCCTTCATAGCCAAAAAGAAAGAATCGTCGAAGTCCAGCTACTTTTTCAGGAAACATGCCCTGAGAAAGAGTGCATCCTTTACATAGACCAAGGTACATGTTCCTCGACGCTTAGGGCATCCTTCTTTTGCTTTGTTAGAGCGCTTATTTCCTAGTTTAGTGAGGCAAAAAAAACACAAGAAGACCAACCATACTGGCCTGATTCAGTCAGTAGACCTATGTCCACCGGTGAAGGCCGGCAAAGCTCCACTATGGAGATCACAAGGATTAGACAACAAACCTTCCAAAAGTAAGAAAACTCTCTCCAGCAACCCTCTCTCAATACAAGACTAAACTCTAAAGCACTCTCTACTCATGGGCATAGCCTAACAATGGGTACCACCGGCCGAAGAACTCTTCCATAGGACGCCTATTTTTAGTAGAAAGCATATAAGACTTTCTAAACCGTCTTAGATACCAAAATGAAAATTCCTACTTTTTTTTTATTTTAATAGGCGTCAAAACCGCCGTGATCGAATTAGTATACCTAGCCAGTCCAAATGATGGGTTTATATGAAAAGGCTCTCAGTTTGAAAAAGGAGAAAGAAGCGGGAGTACAAACAATTGAACATGGCTGATAGCAATTTATCACATCTGCACGGCAAAAATGAAATCCAAGCCCCCTTCTTCTAATTCTAAGCAAGTTTTCCCTAAATAGGTTAAGAAAACCCCTGATCAGACGTTGGTGAATTGTGTAATCAAGCTCCCATTTCCTCAAAATCTCCTTCTACTCAGAAAGATCCCTCTTCGCCCACCTCCCCCCGATTGGAAGACCGACCCGATCGCAAATCAATCAACTCACCCTTGCAAACACAGAAGACAGAGGGAGGACCGCCCATCCCATCTACTATATCTCCTCCACTACCAGAGTCCACCTCCGCTACAAACCCGCCCTCTTCCAGTACCGTATGTTAGCTTCCTACTCGATCAGAACCGGGTGGAACTACTGATGCTATTTCCCAGCAACCGCCCCAGCCTTGTGATTCCGATGATTCCGAACCAGGACGAAACTCTTTACTTAGTCGTTATATTCTATTTTTCACCGAGATTCTGTCAATGGCAACCGTATTCACCGACGCCTCCTCGGACTACGTCCGACAAGCCGCTCCATATCCAAAAAGTCTTCGATCCTTAGCATCTCGGGTGCCAACGAATGCCTTTGCTTTCGCTTGATTCGAACCATCTCCGTCGAGCCTCTTCGACGGCACTAGCCTACGGGTTCTTCCCACTAGCCATGGTTTGGCCTAACCCTTGGCTCTGATACCACTTGTCACGGCGCTGACGTCCTTCAAGCCCACAAACCGCGGCACCCACCCTGTTAACGGTCCGCTGTAGCAGAGTAAGCTGAAAAAGCCCTTTCTATGTTAAAAGCCTAAACGTCCTTATTGAAAACGAAACTAAAGCACTAACGCCCTTATAGTGACGGGGCCCTTTTTTTTTTATTGCAGGATGCCGGGTGCGCAGGAACGTACAACCTGGGGTTTCCGCCTTCATTTGGTCGTTCTGCTATGATGTAACGTGCAGTCGTCCCGAGGCAGCAGGATGTATGGTGTAGGGCCCCCTATTTTCTCTCCCTTAAAGTCCTTTATAGATTTCGAGTCGGGAATAGAGCAGTGGCTTATTCGGCGCTATATCACAATTTATTCTCGGGCATAGCTGTTCACGAAACGTGGCATGGGACATCTGTCGACGGCGGGAGTCGTCACATCCGAGCGAGAGGTCAGACCCATCCCATTCATCCTGGTCCGATCCGAACGGATCTTGTTGAATGAATTGATCCATTGTTGTATGCCCTAGTTCTTAGTTCATTTTTTCTTACTCGGACCCGCCTCCCTTCCTCTCCTTATCAGTCGAGTGACTTCATACCTTTGACTGGAAACATTTTTTTATGGTGGAGAGTGGGGAGTGAAAACACCAATGCAGTAGAGTAGAGAACGATCGCGTGAATCGGAATCCACTTAGATTAAGATTAAGCTAGACGACCGAGAAAGAAAGGCTCCACGTTCGAACATTGGTTGATCTTAGCGTACTAGCCGCTGCTTCATTTCGTATAGTGATAACGCTTTCTCTTTCTTAGCGCTCCGCCCCCCCTCGTATAGGTTGGGGAACTCGGGTTGCGCGGCTTTCTCTTTCTTATAGGGGTCTATTTTCTTTTTTCTGACTTGACTCAGCTTGACCTACTTGACTCAGCGGTTAGAGTATCGCTTTCATACGGCGAGAGTCATTGGTTCAAATCCAATAGTAGGTAAAACCGGCCGAAACCCCTGCTTTTGCCAGCATGACAGCAAGCACGGCACGGACTGGCAGCGACGGAGGTGACTGAATGACCAAAGCATCGGTTGCTTCCATTTGTGGCCTTCTTCGACCGCCTCACGACCTTAATATCAAAGAACCCCCCCTCTCTTCATGTATGTGGGCTGCCTGCCCCGTCCCGAATAGACGAACAGGAACAAGCTGAAGAAAGGCGCGAGAGAGAGAGTTGATACTCACCTCCCCTCTTCCACAATTAGGTGAAGACCAAGGGGGCCGGAAACCCCAACTGGAACCCTACGCGCCACACGATTCTTTCGCGAAGCGCTCTCTCAGACTTACTTCACCACTCCTGCCCCCGCAAGCAAAGAGGTTGTGAGATACCAGGCGACCAAGTGAAAGAAAGTGAACAGCCCCGATCTTCTTCAGACCAATGAGGTGATGACACATGCATGCGTGCATATGAACTTATAAAAAGTGGGTTCCAAACCCGGGCGGCACTATGTAACTCAATCTATTTTAGGGCTATTGGTGGATTCTTTTTTTAGAATAGACTCTGAGATAGAGGAGACTAAAAGGGGATTTTTTTCGAGATCAGGACTTGCAAAAGTCGAGTAGCCGCAGAAGTGACGGTCTCAGACTCGCAGAAGACAAGTGAAAAGTATCTCGAGGTTTCTCCGCTTCTTGTTTCAAAATATCACAAAAATTCAGCGCTCTAAAAAAAAGGTCGGAAGGCCCCAGGACCCCCACCCCACGGCCCCTATGCCAAAGCAGTTGAGTGCAAGGAGGTCAGAGCAGAGGAGCTTCCCGGGTAGCAAGCTAGTTAGGAGAGAATTCACCTATGGATTATTAAGTAGGTAGGAAAGCACGATAGGAGGCATGTCTCAGGCCTAGGTGACAGCGGAGAACTTTAGAGGTAGGCTGGAAGGAAAAAGAAAGGCTAGGAGCTAGGCTAAATACGGAAGTCAATTCGTCTTTCGTCTGTGTATTGTGATCCCATGCCAGGACGAAGAAATCAAAGGATTTATAGTCATGCTCATGGAAGTATTGACTGGTTTAACGCTCATACCAATACGGCAGAGCATTTTTTCTTAACTATTGAAAAAGCTCTTGATTTTTTTCGGTTTTAAGGAAGGCCTTGCCTTATTAGCTTGCCTTATTCCTTATTAGAGAGATATAGCCACCATAGACTAGCTCGTCCGTAGGGCTATGATCAGGCCATGCGGTCTAGAGATCTAGTTGACGCTTGGAAGAAACGGATATCCTTTCGAGAGAGAACGTGGCCATCCCGACCTGGAAGGACTTTTATACTTCCTGCTTTGAGTGGGCCAGAAGCCAGAAAGACAGATCAGTTCGTTTGCAACAGATCTTGGAAGAAAATCAACAGAAAGAAGGTTGAGTGATAGACGAGGGGTTGTTTTCAGATGACGAAGTATTCGTCAGCGATAGGGCTTCGCGCCAAAAAATGAAGGAAAAAAAAAGGCATCCAATGCTTCTGCCATCGAAAAAGGTTAAGCCACTACAATAGCAGTGGGAGGATTTCTCGCAGGGAATTCTGTCACATCCCTATAGCCAGAGTCAGTCGTTGGAGTTTCTTTGCCCTTTCCCTTTATAGACAATGAAAGTGTCCCTTCATCTCGACTAGTCCTTCCTTGTCCGTAGCAGTCCCGCTAACGGGAGTCAAAGCCCCTCATGTTGCTGTGCCTGTTTCCCTGCCAGGGAGAAAGCTTTTTTCTTTTCATGTGATCAAGCTAGTTCAATCAAGTTATTTTAGGCCAGCTGCCAATTTCCTTGCGAGACACAATGTCTATACGCCCTAGTCGGTAAGACTTTCTTTTCCAGAGTTGGGAATGGAGTGATCCCTAGGGAGTAAAAGGTTCTATGGATATAGGAGGTTTTTTACATACCTATCCATTCCTTATGCTTTCTTTTTCGCCGGTATGAGTACGTTACAGCCCGGGGGGAGAGAGGAAGTGAAGTACTCTATGGAATATGGGTTAGAGCGAGTGACCAGGTTCCTTTGCTGTCGGTCCAGCCATTGAAGGTTCAAGTCCTACTCCTCTAGAGCGTTCTAAAGGAAGGAATCGAGCGAATGTAAGTGTTTCGCTTGTTACGTTACAGCCAGTAAAGAAGAAAGTGCTGCACAGCTGCTATTTGGGATCCTGTTCTCCAATCTAAATCGCAGCGTTGTCGAGATACCGAAGGAGAGCCCACTTCTCACGTGAAATGATGATGTCAAAAGATGGGGAGCTTCAACCACAGACCAGAAAATCTCCTTCCCAATTCATATGACTAAACAAAACACATGTTTTCGGCTGGCCAACGAGAGTCATAGATTTGAGTGTTTCAGAATATCGTATCGAGAACTCTTTTCCGGTATATCGCTCCTCTTACGTCGGAGCGCTGCCCCTGGGGCAAAACAATTCGACTTTTCTCATGACCCAGAACAAATCTACTTCTAGTATCTCTTCTCCCAATACCACTAACGAGGTGAAAAGTCTCACCTCAAGTTACAACAAGAAAACCACCCCGTGCTCCCGCTCCATACGAAAGTACATTCTTCTCACATTGTCACATGCCGAAAGACGCACTGAAATCAACCCCCATGGTCGAATACAAAGTCTTTTTCAATGCAATAGTTATTTCAACGGAAAGCCAGGCGGACGGCAAAGGAATCCATTTACACGTAGGAATATATACCAACAACGCATCTCGCTACAAAGCTACAAAGCAGCTTCGGCGAACCTTTCCCGAGTTTGAGGAAAGTCAGCTCCATTGCCGTTTTCACCATGGGTTTGGAACAATATGCCAGTATATCTCAAAAGAGGATAAGAACCCTGTTGTTTGGGGGACATATCAAAGGGAAGACATTCTCCATATAGCTAGGGCCGCGCCATAAAAAAAAAGCGAAAAGTTCCTGAAAGCGCAACATCACAAGAGATGTGGGCCGTCTTAGAACAAGCTCAGGATTGGTATTCAGTCTACGAGGACCAAAAATGGAAGCATGCCTTGATCAAAGCGTATAAATAGAATCAACTACGAAATCTATATGACGATATTCAAATAGTCAAGGAAAAAAGATCCTCATTCGGACAAAGGGTGGTGGCTCACTCAACATGGTGACCCCGAGGAGCCTGAAGAACTATGCGAGAAGTACCTTTTGAGGGTAGCATGCCAGCTCTGTTATCACAGACCTATTAAGTTAAGAGCGCCCAGCTCTTTCTATATGGAGAGCCGAGCACACAAAAAACACTCATAATGCATTATTTAAGTAAAGTACTCAAAATAGACTTTGCAAGCTCGCGACGAAATGATTTGATTTTAGTGGTGCACACGACTACTACGATATGTGGATTTTCGACGAATTCCATAAGCCGACGTCCGAAAACATGGGCCGATAGAGGCTGGAACCACTTATGCAAACACGTTACTTCGGATCTTAGATGGGCAAGAGTGTAAATTAGATTCGAAGTACGCCAAAGTATTCACCAAAAAAAGGAACGTGCCCATTATCGCAAACTTGATTCCTAATTGTCTACGCGGCCCTTTCGAGAACGATTCCAATGCATGTCCTCCCCTTCTCATTGGATGGTTCTAATTTCTCTCTAATTTCCTATTCCTTTCACTTGGTGAAAGGGGCACTCATTTCCTCCTTGCCCTCTATCTGCTCCTTTTGGTTTTCTTTCGCTCTTGTCCTGTTGTAGAGGCACTAGTTCCCTTCGTCATCTGTTCCCTGCTCACGGTTCGATAACTCGCTCTGATTTGTCACGAACAAAGAGTTTTGACAGCTAGCCCGTGCGGCACCCACGCGCCCTCCTACAAGTAAGCCTTACGCAAGACCCGGGTTAGTCCTTTCACAACGCACCACCCCCACGCACCCCGGCAGATCGAGTTTTTTTGGCGAAAGAATTTTGATTCTTCGATAGGCGGAGCTTCATCGAGCAAGAAATGCATTATTGGTCGATTGAAGATGAGTGCCTCGATTCAATAAAACAAAGGACAGGGGGTTGTGGCCACTTCATACCCCTCCTGCAGCTGATGCGTCTAGTTGACTATCCTTTGATTCCCGCCTAACAAGGTTCACATTTTTTTAGTTTTAGATAATTTATTGAGCAACAGATGTCCGGATTGGCTAGGAGGTTGGCCGACCTCTCCTCTAACACTGACTTGAACTACGGCCTCAAAATAGATGGCAATAAAAAAAAAATATGTCCCGGCCTGCTGCTGTGCCTTTTCGGACTTCTCCGGCAACACCTCAGACAGTTGCTTTCTCGTCGGGTTCATGCTTGCCCGCCTCCTCCCCATTTATGAAATGGGGCAGTTGAGCACCAGGTTCACGATGCTGTAAAGGACTCCTGCTGGGGCCATGTGTTTTATTCTCAGCTCATAAGATGTTGAAAGAGAAGAAACTAGAAAATGTACCCAGTTTGGGTTTTTGGGCATTGCTTTATCCTGGGAGGAAGATTTCACCAGGTCCTAAAATAGCGTGATCCTCATCGTTTTCAAAATTGTGGGGCTTATGCAAATCTCTATTGCAAGATATTACTTGGCTCAGGCCAATGGCAGTGTGTAATTTGCCGGAAACTGAATGGAAGCGGAGGTGAATACATAGCTCCAAGCAAGGAAGATCTTCGAAATTTGCCAGAACTGTCATCACCTGTGGTTGATTACATTCAAACTGAAAACAGTTGATTCACTTCCCCCGACAACGAGAATTGGAATTCTATTGTATGGCCGCACAGTATCAGTTTCTGATTTTTCGGAGGAATTTATGGCATCTGCGGATGTGCTGCCTGGTGACAAATCACTTAGGAGTCCTTGAAAGCGTTGATCTACTGAACTGACATATACTTGTCCCCAATGCATCATCAGAAGTGGCACACAAAATATTCTCATCACTGAGGCCATACAAATAAATTGAAGATTCCAGAAGCTTCTAGAGACCGGTGCCTGGGTACGGCAGTTGAGGTTGCTATAATTCAAGGGCCATCAGCAGAAATTTCTCTAGGGGTAGTTAAACGGGCAGAATAATTGTGTGCGCTGGTGGACCTAATACTTATGGACCTGGATCAGTCCCTCATTCTTTTAGTCACCCAAATTTTCCTCATATGGAAAAAAACAGCATTGAATAGCTCCTATCTGTGAATTCGGACTTTACTATATACTCTTCACTAAAATATGTTTCAATTAAATTATCAGGCTTGGAACCCACATCTTCACCCGGCTTAACCACCAAGAAACCCGCAGCGTAAGGCACATGAACATCATTTATTATAACTGTCTCCGTATCGGCTACAATGACCTTTCCTTACTCGTCGGTTTGAGTGCAGTTATATAATTGGGATAAGGACGCTTCCTAACCATAGATTTCACTTCTACTGGTTCACCAGCACTTATACCGGCTGAAATGAATTCCCAAATCCGGTTATAGATTTAATCTTCGCTAAGAGAGCAATCGGAGGATTCATACCTACCCAATAGATAGATTCGAATGAATACACTTGATACCAATTCACCCGGGTAATCCTCGGCTTTAGCCTTAACCAATTTAAATATAGTATTGTATAAATCTATGTTTGGCACAGCATTCCCCATAGCATCCATTAAAGAAATAGCTTTACCTATTGTAAAGGAAATATCTCCAGTTGACTGTTTCATCACATACCCTATAGTCAATTTCCCATAATAAAATTAAATATAGTAATCGTACTTCAATAACAGTTTCATTACAACCAATGCTAGAAGCTTATATTCTGCACATTTCAAATAATGAAGAAAACAGCAGCTATTCTTAATCCTGAATATGGATCCTTGCATGATTCATGAGCGATCAACCGCTTTAAACGGGACCAATAACCATCAAAGGTATCTTTGGAATAAGAAACTTGCGTTTCAGCATTCTTGCCCGGTAACATACTATCTCCTTTAGAAGTGGACACAGTACTGAAACTTCTTATTCTCCCAGCTAGCTCTGGAGCTGTGCTGAAAATGAATTCCACTTCTCAATATGACGTTTCCGCCCATCCTGTGGATTGGAAAAAATATGTTTACCGCACACAGTATTCACATATTGAGAGTAACAACTCACTATATTTTTGACATTAGTATCGTATTTAATTCCATCTTTTTTATTCAGTAATTCAGGCTTTATTGCAGTTAAAATCGGGGTTTGATGAGTACATTCGACGAGGATCTTGAATCAGAGAATACACCAATTAGAAGGGAAAGATGGGCATTCGATGAGGAAGATTACCGATTCTACGATACCAACTGCAAACAAGGAGGAAAGCATAGATCCTTATGATCCAACATTGGTTGGTTACGCTCAGATCAAGTCTCGTTATCATCCTCGATCAGAAGCAAGTGCTAGCTCATAGCTAAGAGAAGTGGGAACTTGCTCTCATTGCTAACAAAAGAGAGCGAAGAATGAGATGCAAACAACCGAGAATCACATGGGGATTCTGGCAACCTATTGAGTGGAATTCAAGAGACACGCCCTCGAGCTTATAGCTACAGGAGAGGGCATACCTTACTACATTCCTGCCTAAAGCAAGGAAATGGTCGGACTCAATGGCATAGCCAACAAGTGCATCAAGAGAAGGAACTACAACTCACCCACGAAAAGAAAGCAGAGCTCCTTAAGCAACCTACGTGATCAACTCTTTTCAGAGCTTCCTTCTTAGCCTAGCTCTTCCCCTTGCTCTGGGAATCCCCTTCCCTTAATCAAAGCATCGGCAACAAGGACCGCAGAATCACATGAAGATTTCGACACTTTATCGAGCGGAAACACTGAAAGACTGATTGATGATTCGCTGATCATCAACTGCAGAGAACAAATCCAATTAGAAAAGAGAGACACGTGATTCGTCGATCGAAACTACCGATTCGAAGCCTTTTTCTACCGATTCATCCTTTCACCAAAAAGGACTAGACTAATAGAAGAGGGATCGGTCTTATCAATCAGAAAGCTAGTGCCTTAAACCATTCCCTTCTTTAGGATTGAGCGGAATGCGGGCTCAAGAAGCATGGCTCCTTTACCAACTAACAGCAAATAAGGGAATCCTAGCTTAAGAAGAAGAGAGCAACAACACTGCAACTGCGCCAGCGATGGTTGGGTAGCCTGGTTCGAAGCTCTCTCTTAGGCTCTCTCGAATGAGTTATACTATGGAAGCCGTACACTTGTAGAGAAAGATTTCAATTGAACAAATGGGCGGATCACCCCACTCTCTTACAGGTAGTGGAAGAAGTCTGGGTGGAAGATGTGTTTGGGTTGGCTTCGTTTGCCTACCTTCGAACATGAACCTCGAAGAATCACCCCAAAAACCTTGGAGAATGACCAAAAAAGATAGATTGATTGGCTTAGGGGTTCGCTACAGTACAGATTACCCAGCTCAGTCTGCAACTGCAAGAACTGCGAGCAAACGATTCGACGATGATACAACCACATTAAGAGAAGGAATTACAAGCGGGAATAGCTTAAGAAAGAACAAGCAAGCAGAGAGACTCTTTAGCTCTGCGCTTCGGCAACTAAATTAGTTTGATTTACCTCTCCACGGAGACTACTCTAACTAATAGAACAAGTAAAGGGCAGCCCTTACTCTATTCAATCCTAAAGAAGGGAATGTGGACTCGGGAAGCATAGAACCGACCTAAGAGGGGATAGTTTGGGGTCTATTCCTTGGTCTTCAGTAGCTACCACTACTAACACCGCTTAAGAGCAAATCAAAGGAAAACTGCTTCTTACCGGGTTTCTAGAAGAACCTAAATAGAAGGGGGAGCTGACTATTCATCGAGAGACTGGGCATTCGCCGAGAAGACACAAGCTAGAGCTAGGAAGGACGGGATAGTTGGCTTGGGTTGCCTATACATAGGGGACGGGACTTAACAGCTGCACCTGGCAAGGGAAGTAGGTATCTATTTGGCTTACACAGATCAGTACTGAACTGGAATACCATCCTCGCTCTTCACCTGTTATTTCGGGAAGCAAGAAGGTATCCTTTTTTTACCTACCTTCGACCAATAACGCATACTTCCTTCACCCGGAATTCTAAAGTATAGTAAGGAAAGAGTCAAGACGAGATGAATTAGTGCTTACGTTCTCTATTTGAAAATCGAATGGTTGATTCCTTGAGCTATTATAGTTCGAAGCCATGCATCCATGAAAGATGGCTCCTTTGCTTGATAGTCGTGAAAGTCAATACTGACTCCTTTACGGCCTAGTCGATGTAAGTTCTCAAACCAAAGAAAAGGGAGCGAATAGCCTGCTCTTTGGGCAGCTTTACAAAAGGAAATACATGCTAAACTGGCGATTCACGAGAAAGATGCAAACAGGCTTAGGAAGCCACTATTAGGGATCCGGAACCTTTAGGGCGGAGGTTACTAGGAATTCTGCATACTAAAACCTAGAAGTAGGTGCCTGCAACAGCGACAGCGAACTCGCTGCATGGGCTTAGGAGAGATAGAGATCCTTAGCAACCTTGGCTTCGGGGTTCGCTCCCATGAGTGAGGGATTGGGGTCCGGGAAGAACTACGAACTCAATAGAGTAAGATAGTCCAGAGAATCACCTTGATTAGAAAAGAGAAACTGGCGATAGGCCGATAGACTAACCGCGTAGAATGCACCAGAAGAATGGTGATACGCCGAAAGATATGGAAACAGGGTTGCAACGATCCAATCCATTCGGGGCTTCGGCCTAGCTCGAACGAGTTAGGGAGTTGTCTTCCCTACTAAAAGCACTTTTTCCCCGCTAAGGGATACTGCTTTTTTTTCTGTTTTCCTCTCTCAAGCACCAAAGTCCAATCAAAGCATAAGTAAGGGGATTCGTCTACTTCTTCCTAGATCTCCCCCTACTATTGAGAAGAGTCAGTCGAATCTATCTCCTTAGGCAGCGCGGAAAGTTAGATAAGATTAAGCAAGCGAGCAAGAAAGGATAAGGGACCACTCCAAGCACTATCACTCCAATAAAACCTCCCATAAGGAATGAAAGTACTTACTTGATAGAGTAAGGAAGGGTACCAGCACGGCTTTTTTCGGTTGGTTTCATAAGGGGGCTTAGGCTTAAGCTTCAGATAGTTTCACTAGTATAGTCAAAGTACGGTATAGCCAGCAAGCAAGAAAAGAAAGAGGAGATTCGTCCTTTTTCTTAGGCACGGAAAAGTCTTTGTGCTTGTATGAATGAATGCTTATCTCGGGACATCCGGAGCGAAAGCCTTGAGAGTGGGGGCCAGGTCAGCCTTCAATCTTTCCTCGAGAAAGCTATCATTTAAGTGCAAAATCGCGACTTAAGAACCGGTCACGGGGCAAAACTATCCTCTCATTTATCTGGTTCCATAGAATTGATCTGAAAAAAGAAGTCTTTCCTTAATTACAGCTATAAGAGCCCGGCAGAAGCCTATATAGTGAACTCTTTCTAGTGATCTTTACACTTCTCCAGAAACTATTCATTCCAGGTTTAGACCGTAGGGCAGGAAGTGAACCAATCTGATGATGTTTGAAGAACTAAGCTCAGTTGGAGTAAGGGTACTAGGGATGCTGTCACTTCAGGGGTCCGCAGATGTTGAGAAGAATAAGGGCAGTTTGATTGAAAGCTCTTTTTTTACCTAAAATCTCCCTAATTGCCTAAGCATTTGATTACCTTCTTGAAAAGAGCACTGCAACTGGAGGTATAAAAACGAAAACTACTGCTTTAAAGACTTCTCCTTTTTTATACTGGCTTTACTTATTTATACTTTTGCACTTTTGAAGCCAAGAAAGCAACTAGGAATTCCTTCCACACTTACAATAGGATTTTTGAAATAGGCTTTAAATATCTTTGGGGTTCCTCATTATACGGTGCTCCAACTTAAAAAGAAACCCAGAGAATAAAAAAAAAGGTACCACCTTTATATATATTATATGGCGCTGAACCAGAGCTTGCTGTCACTGTCTTACTCGATGGCTAGCTCGCGAACCTAGATGTATTACTTTCAAACAAACTTACTCTTGGAAAGTTTTTTTAATTAAACGAGGTAGTATCATAAGTTATTAATAGGATCTTAATATACTAATATACTTGTATCGTTTAAGTCAAGTATTAAAAGTGAAAATATATCTAAAAGTTCACGGACACTGGCTCGCTCGCTGGGGCTTGGAGAATAAATGAGAGCGAAAAGCATTCGAAATGACAACGTATTCCAGAATATCCAACACCTTCTATGTACCGAAATCGAAGCACTTAGCAGTGCAGTCACTTATAAAAGAGAAATGACTTAGGGCCTGTTAAGAGCCTTTTCGCCGCATTCAAAAAGAAAAGCATTTTCTTAATCGGCTTCCTTTCACACCCCGATAGTCCCTTTCTAGGAGCAGTCAACTTGGTCACAACTCGGATTCAATTCAAGATGAATGAGCAATTTAAATGAAAGCGACCGACTCTAGCGTAAAGAGGGCGGCTAATACCGATTACTGTACCTGGTGAAAGCTTGGGGAAAACTTGAAACCTGCCCCGCCTAGTGGTAAAAATATTGAATCTTTCCTGGTACCATATTACCAGCCTTAACTATTACTATTAAAGGCATATCCCGAGCTAGATCTATATTAATTGCCTGCCCCAGTTTCTGGCTGTAAAAACTTACTCTCTTACACTCGAAAGCGAACTAAATGCGCTTACCCTTGGAATTGTTGGGGCTTGCTTACTTACTTGAACTGTAAAACTTTGACCCGGGGGGCGGACTAAATAGATATTCTATAGTATCACAGCTCTAAGACTCCAGCCTTTAGAGAATGTGTTGGAACTTCTCCTTCTTCTTAGTAGGACTGCTGCAAGTCCAATAATAACAGGAAGAAGTCGCAACAGGGGGGACTACGGTTTGGTACTTACAGCTTAACGACTCGAATCGACTCCTGGCTCATAAGCCTTTTATCGGGTCGCTATCGGTTGTTTCTGTCTCCTCATGGGTCTCAGCATCAGCAGTAGTACTGTTCATCTCCTCCCACATAGGAAGGCGATAATCCGGGTAGGGCGGCTTTTCGAGAAGGTAATTTTATTTCATACTTTGTTTGGCCTCATTAAAAAAGTAAAGGAGTCGGATGATCAAGCTTCTAAGATTCGAAGATATAATATCAGACAGACAATCTCTCCCCTTACTCTAAAATAAAGAAATTTACTTAGAGGAAAAAGTTATAGCTATGACTTTAGACTTCTGCCAATCTTTTTCAGTAAGAGAAGGACTTAGACCATCAAAACTTCCTTCAGGCTCTTTATCTTTAAGGCTCGACACTGATTTTTCTCGCTTCCTTACTACCCTCAAAACCAGGCAATTGAGCCACCTTTTGGCTTGGGCCTATCTACCAACTACCAAGAGGCTGCAGGCCAACTCGGAAAAGAAGGAGTTGCTCTCGAATTCGAATAGGCTTCTACTCGTACCGTCCCTACAAGAATCCCTAACCCGTTTTAGCTCCTAATACGGAGAAAAAAGTGCTTCTTATTCTGGCTTGTGTTCCTTGGTCCGTTGCTATTCCTATTATAGATAGAAAAGCTCCTATTCCGGTTCCTCTTGCGCCGGTGTAGAGTTCAGGGTTGAGGGAATAAGGCGCCTGACCCTTGCAATCCACTTTCATAGGTATACTTTGACGCATCTCTGAACATCTCAATGCTTCTGCTGCTCCCGCCCGCCACCCGGTTGTTCTTATGATCTCTGGAATCGCTTTCAAAGCGGAATTTCTATTCCTTTTCATTGAGTGTAAAGTTCCGGGCCTGTGCGGGATTGATTTAGCTCAGAAGCGCCCTCTCTTTCACAGCCGAGGAGTACACCTAACTCATTCAACGCGGCTCGTTGTTAACCTTGGCGGGGGAAGGAAGGGTCCTAGCTCCCGAGCTTAGCAGACAAACAATCAGTCACGGTCTGAAGAAAGAGATTCTTCAAACAAGTAGCGATCAGAGTGACTTATAGGGGAGCAGGCCCATACTATGATGATGAGGCATAACCTGAGATCATGGGTTATCCAGTCCCATACCAAGTCAAATCAACAGGCACGCAGATAAACCTATGAAGATGAGGTCTCGCATTCTCCAACGGGACGTCCATACTGAAACTGGGCTTTGTGTCAGCCTCCCCACTCTAATTTAGCTATAGAGTCTTTCTTTGTTTTTTCCGAATCAAACCAGAATGGATATAAGATTTCATCTACAGTTGGTTGACTTTCTGTGCCCGGATGATCCGGCACTCTTCTTGCTTCGTCTGGCTGATCCGGCTCAGTGATTACTTCGTCTGGTTGTACCGGAACTCTTGTTTTCCTCGCTTGACCTGTACCCGCTCCGCTAACCGCCATTTTACGACCCCGCTGGGATCAACCACAGGGCAACGAAGAGGGAGAGTAATCGAAACCCTTGTTTCAAGAGGTTCCCTTTGTAATGGGACCACAGCACAAAGTCCTAAGTGGCAATCTGCTCCGCGTCTCAGATGCACCAATGCTTTCGTCGCTGATGCATGAACTCCAGAACTCGCTTACCAGCTTGGATAACCCATACCAGAAGGACGTTCCGGCATGTATAGTCCGTACCTTTTCTAAGCCAACTCCAAACTAAGCATCCATAACGAGTTCCATCTGTTAAACTGCTGGGCCCAAATCAAAAGACTTTTTTTTAATGTAGCACCCGTAGCATATGTGCTTACCTTTACGTATAGTGTACCTACAAGTGTATTTTATCCCAGCAGTGCGACCCACTTACTACCTGGAACTAACGGGCATATCCCTCAAAACTTCCCAATAATGACAGCTCATCTCTCGAAACTCCTGTGCCTGCCCGTCTCATCTCAAACTGTTTGGTGGAAGCCCATTCCCAACGACCAAGTACGTTCCAGTGTCATCTGGAGACAGAGGTGGCGCGACGTTCTCTGGAGTGAGGAAATCAACAGGCAGGTGTAATGTGATGATGGCATATTTGTGATGGTTCGTTGCTAAGAGTTCTTGCCATCGTCCTGGGGGAGTGAAACCAGGATAAGAAGATTCCTGTACTCCGTTGGTGGGGGAGAACTGTCGATTGACTATCTTCAGCTCCTTAACTTATCAGTCGTTCTTTCCTACCGTAAGTCAATAGAGCTACCTTCTCACCCAAAGATTAAGAGTCGAGCTGGAGTTGGGCACTTCCCCACGGAACTTGGAAGGAGAGGTTGAGAGTCTATTCGTGATTCACTATCTCCACTTGTCAATTGACTTACTGTCACCCCTTGGATTCTTATCTTAGTCTATCTCCCGTCCCTCTCCTGTTGTCACTCGTTCACTCCTCGGCGAAAGGGTATTTGAACTTCGAGTGGGTTGGTGGTTAAATTACAGTTAGCAGAGCGGAACAAGGGATAGAGGTTGAAGAACAGACGTCTTCTCACTTCGGCTTGGAATGCAAAGCATTCTTTTCGATCTTGTACCCGGTACACTGAACACCAAGCCAATCTTAAGAAAGGGATAAGCAACGACACCTGTGAACTCGGATAGCCTTGTGCCCTACCTTTCATTCGCTACGATCTTTCTTCTGAACTAGGCTACCATCTGTCTTCGATTATTCAATTAATAGTTATAGGGAAAGAGCACTCCTAAAAGCAAGCTTTCTCTTATATACGTATACGATACCACGAGTTTGCCACAAAAGAATAGCATTTAGTTCGATCGAGTTCTATCTATATCTAGCTTAAAATCACAGAAAATAGAAAGAGGAGCGCTTTTCCCGGCTAATCGAGTTCCTTTACTAGAGAGTGATTACTACACTTACTCTATGAAAATACAAGCGAAACCTTGAAGAAAATAGTATAGTAAAGCATCGAATGGGACAAGGAATGCGTTCTTACTGTTCACGAATCTCCTGCTTGAGAATATGCATTGGATGACAAAGTGAGGAAGGGATTGATCTAAGGCAATAAAATGACATAGAAATAGAATAAGAGGAAGAGAAGTGGTTGAAAGGTAACTGAAATCCGGCTTAAACACTAGGCACAGAGAAGGAGCTGCACATGAAGAATGGCAAGACATTGAAAGAAGGGGTTCTGCGCGAATGCCCTGTTGAGGAAGAGAAGGGGTTTGGGAAGAAGGCGTCTGCTAGAGGAACTGACATCTAATTCAACTATCTCAGCTTGCTGCATCGAGAAAGAGGCTAGGCACCTAATGTGATGGAGGTTTGTGCAAGTCCTTTGTTAGCGCTTTCGACTTCTCCTCTCAGATGTCGCCTTTGGGCTTGTTATCGCCTTGAGAGTTCTTGATGCCCCGTCTTAAGTTGTTGTCGGAGAAGGGCTTCTTTGCAAGGTAACTCTTAATATCATATCATAAGAGAGATCAACGCTCATCTCTTTAACTGAATAATTCATTCCCTCCTCCATGCTATTGATCGAATCATCCTTCCCGGAATAAAAACATTGGAACTTCATGCTGTCGTAGTGAACCATTTTCTTTTGGATGATGCACCACTGCCTTCTTAGAAACCCAGTAATCTTCGGAATTCTGCCTTCTATCATCCTCCTTATAGGTATAGGCTTCGAAAGAAATCTCCTTAATAGAATGAAATGAGTCCTTCTACCCCGCACAAAGGGGTAGCATTGACAAAGAATGATGTAACCAACTTCCTTCTTCATTCATTCCGGGCCTTATTCTTTCCTTACTTAACTTAGTAACTTAGTGAAAAATACCTTCGGAACTTAAGCCCGAATGCGCGTAAGGAGCGGTTCCCATTCCATTAGCTACTTTTTATTTTATGAACCACAGGCAGCAGGTAACAAGTCGGAAATCTAATTGAATTGTGTGTTCTGACAGTGATCCGGGAGTGGATGCCAGGCAAGGTCAGCATGCCACTAGCTAGGCTTAGTGCATGCCAGGAAAGAGAGTTAGAGCTGGGATCTCATACCAATCCAGTAAGAGAGATGGGACAAGCTAGCTGATCCAATAGAATAGGTAGACAGCTCTCACTCCCAATCAGTAGACTGGACATGGAGCCATCCTGCTTGCTATCCTCCTTTAATAGAAAAAATAGAGAAAGCATAAGGGGGATGACAAGCCTGTACTCCTTTCTTTTATGGGAGCTTGGTCTGTCTGGGAAACAAGCTAGACAAGAACCTCTATGGCCTGGTATGTCCTGGATGCCGGAATCCTGGCACCAAGAAGCTTCTATCTGCCAAGACTCACTGCACATAAACTTGCTAATATGCCTCGCTTGCTTATAGGCTCCGTTCACTTGCTTGCTAGGATTGCGAGTTAGCAATCTACCTATCCAATTGGCATCCTAGAAGAGAGTGCTATCTCCGACTAGACAAGTAAGAGAGAGACTAGCAACTGTCTGGTTTAATAAGATAAGGCAATTGCTATGCTATTTCTTATCTGTAACCAATCTCTTCTCTATCTCTATCTAATGTTGTTCTATCTTCCAGTTAGACAAGTCGAAGCTGTGGATTGAAAGCTCTACCAATAGTGCTTATACTGGTGTTAGACTGGCATTCCGGGCTAGCTAGGCTGCTTTCTCTGGATACCTGGTATGCTCGGCTCTATCTCTGCTTGCTATTGCCTCGATTGATACAGAAAAGAGAAACTGCTCTCTTAACTGCAACATCGGCATCTTAGATTTAGATAAGGAAGTTGATTCTCTCTCTGGCTCTGGTTTAGACATTCTAATTATAGAAGTTGTGATCGAGAAAACCCCTTTATTTATATGAAAGGCCAAAGTGCGACTCTACTAAGTAGGCAAGCCGGTCACCAGAGCCTAAGATCCCTCTTTATCACTCAGGATAGCCAATCTATCCCGGAAATGTCATTTGCGTAACACATGCAAGTCGAATAAAGTGGATTTTATATTCCGTAATTAACTCAGTGAGTGCTTTCTAAGAAGGGTCTTATGCTTATACCCTTTTGCAGTAAAGAAAGCTTTTGAGGTGGGCCATTCGAAGTAACGTACCAGGTATAATAGCGTAGATAGAGTAGCGTGGTGAGAACAACTCACCTTTACACTCGTTCACTCCGATCGGGAACCCGTTTCCAGCTAGTCTGCGCTCCTTGTGGACTTTTGAAACAGAACTTGAAAAAAAAAGAAAAGAGGGCTATAAGTAGGCTTGCTTGCTATACGAGCTCTTCGCCTTTATACGGCTTGCTTGGCTTTCCTATCGCTCCTATTTATTGTAGTAGTAGGCCTTCTAGAAGCTTCGCCAGAAGCAAGCAAGATGAGTTCGCTCTCCTTCGTAGACAAGGCTCGTTCCGTACGACATGTAGTAAAAAAGAAAGATTCTTTATCTTGGTCGCCGTCCCACATAATGGAGAACAGCTTAGCTTAGCTTGATCCTCTTCCGAATCGAAGGGAAACGGTGTAGGATTTCCGTTAGTGCTCACTTTGAAAAGACCGTACTCTCTCTAAGAGAGCGTTACAAAATCCTACTGAGGATTTCTCTATGGCTAAGGATTCTATGTAGTCGTTCACCTGCTTTTGGGGCCGGGCTTCCTCCCTTCCCATATTACATTACAAAGGTTTTTCACTTCTTCTTTTCAGAGCGTAACGAATCTGGGGCCGGGTCCTTAGGTGGAGCTTCACAATACGCTACAAGCTCCCTGACAACATGGTCGATTTCTGAGCTTGATGCTACGGAATCCGCGGTGGAGTCGGTTGATGAGCTTGATGCGACTGAATCCGCGGATAGTCCCATCCCCTCTTAAAATTGATGACTGTCTACCCAATCACAATAATCTTTCAAAGAAAGAGCTTCTACGACGATCGGCATAAAAGCATGATTCGTTCCACAAATCTCACTGCACTGACCATAGTAAACTCCTTCTCGTTGTACCAAAATAGAGATCTGATTTAAACGACCAGGTACAGCATCGCATTTGACACCTAAGGAAGGGACAGCCCAACTATGAAGTACATCAGCAGATGTTACAAGAAGACGTAGATGACTATTGGCTGGCACAACCAATCTATTGTCAACTTCTAATAAACGTAATTGACCCAATTCTAAATCATCTTCTGGAATCATATAACTGTCAAAAGTGAGTGACTCCTCATCGGAACTATTATAGTCTGAATACTCATAAGTCCAATACCATTGATGTCCAATAGCTTTCATAGTAATGGCTGGATCTACTACTACCTCGTCCATTGCGTATAAGAGAGCAAATGATGGTATAGCAATGAACATAAGGATGAGACTAGGAAAAATGGTCCAAAGAATCTCAATAGTAGTTCCATGAACAATCCGTTGCGGGATTGGATTCTTTTTATAGTGGAAATGCCATAAAGCGCCAACCAAGATCCATAATACGAAAACCAAAATAAGAATGAGGAAGAAAAAGATATCGTGATGTAAGTCCATTATTCCTTGCATCATAGGGCTTGCTGCGTCTTGAAATCCTAATTGCCATGGTTCCGCTGCATCACAAATTGTGAGGAATAAGTATTCAGTTATTTTAAAAACTTCATTCTTTGAATGCTCTGCTCGACACCGGGGCCCGGCGCGACGACTTTACGATTTGTTGCAGGCGAAAGGAAAGTCCCGAACTCCTGCTTTCATACTCTTCTTCTTTTTCCGCCGAAAGTCTAGAAGGTGTGAAAAGATACGAGAAAAAAGTGAATAGAAAAACCAAGTCCTAACTACATACCCACAATATGGCCATACGTATCCAGAATGTAAACAAAGTAGCTACTGCCCGTGCCATTACTAATGAGATCCAAATAAATTTTGTTTAGCCCGAGAATTTGTTCTTTTATATTCTCGTCTATAATTATAATAAAGGAATGTTCCACTATGTCTTTGAAACTGAGTTCTTCTGGTAAATTGACATTCGTATCATTATAATGTTTCCAAAGCATATCTAGCGGTCTTTTGTTTTAGTTTTTCTAGATCTACCTCATGTATACGTTCCGAAATAGTAGCTCGTTCAAAAACTTGGCCAGCTTAAAAAAAAAATAGCTATCGAAAGAATGAGTCCGACTGCAAGTGTAGTGATGTGATCAGAAAAAAATATATCCATGTTTAATTAAACATGGATATATTGTAATTTGCTCGCGAAAATTCAGAAAGACTTGTCGTAAATTGCCGGCCAAGAAAGACATAAGAATTAGAATTTTGGGCGTCTTTTTCTTCTCTTACGAGATTTCGAGTTGGATGAACAGATCGCTCCTAAAAGCAGCCGTGTGATCTTATATACGATACCACCAGACGCGCCCCAGCTTCAAGCGAGCTCACCCTACCCTATGGTATGGAGGTATGGACCTTGCTGAACTAGATTCCCTGCTAGCGAGAGCGGCTTAGAAAGATAAAGGAGCACAAACAAGGGTTGTTTGAAAATGAACAGATAAGCTAACGCACTACTGATTTTCTGCCTACTAGCAATGCAACTACTCCTGAACTCAAACTGAACTAGTTGAAGCTAAGGGCCTGCCTTCCCAGCTACTGAGGTAAGGGGCAAAGGATCCACTTGATGAATAACCATCCGATAGAGAATCCCACCCGGCCTAGCTATAGCTATCGTAATGCGTCTCGATGCCAAAGCTTCCTGAACCAACTGAAGCAAGGAATATGAGTAGAAGAGCGCTAGCATCCCTTGCTCTCTATCGATTGCTCACCGCCGTCTCATCCAAAGGAATAGAACTGGAGGGCGAACTTCCCATCTGTTCCCGTCTCAATGTGACCATTGATAGCTTTCTCTATTGAAATGTAATCCAGTTCCGGCTTGCTGTTCAAAGGGTAAAAGGACAGAGGAAAGGGAATAGGTTAGAGACAGAGGTTAGGGACGATTACGAGTGCCTGTTCTGGTTCTTATGAGTAGGAGAAGAGGAGATTAGTAGCCCGAGTGAGAACTCCCAAGCCGAATCTGTGCTCTTTCAGTAGTCTTGGAAAATCTCCTTTCTCCCTTCCTAACCTTCTGTTTCCCGCGGGCTAGGCAGCTATTTTCTTTGAAATTTTTGATATTTCTTATTTACCTGACCTTTAAGGCATCCTATTCTCCGTTTTGAGTTTCTTTTGTTTTGGAATCGTCTTCTTTTAAAAAGGATCTTCTCCCTTGTTCTTCCCTCTTCCTATGATCTTGACCTGCAAAGTGATTTCCGAAAGCTCCCACTATGACTAAAAAGCTCCCAATAGGCCACGTAGCCGCTTATAATTAAGTAAGTAGGAAGGAGCGAAAGCTACTCGACCAGACGGGAGAGGCGACCAAAGGAAGCTGGTTCACCTTCTCTCCTCCGTTACAACATAGGTCGTTCCAATCCCGTATTAAAATATTCCAAAACTGAAGTCAAGGAGAAAGGTCCAATTAAAATGCTTAGGACTAGAAAGAAATATGATCCTATAAAAGGAACTATTCATCATAGATCGGAGAGCTCATTTGATATATCACGAATGCAGTGATCAAGCATCAGGCGGAATGTATTGCTACCTCTTCCTCCCTCCACCATTCTATAAGCAAATGCTTGCGGGTAGGATTTCTCTCCAGAACCATCTTTCTTATGCAATTCGAGGAGAAGCGAGTAAACTTGCCTGCACCGGTAGAGTTATCAAAGAACTCCCTCGCTTGGCACAACAGCAAAGAGAACTACAATTCCAACTGGATCCAATGAGAAGAGAATTCGAACACCAACCCTTAAGACTGTAATTGGCTTGCTAGTCTTTTCCCTTGCGCTTGATAACTCTTCTGACAAGGAGTCCACAATTGGAGGAGGGGCGAATGGAAGTACTTCACACTGAACATTATTTACGAAATGGAACAGAACTCTCAGGCTTAGAGGTCTTATAAAGCGCTTATCTTATCACGCCAACTGGGACTGGTCCTATAGAGAGAGAAATTCCTGGACCCGGCAGAGACAACAAGAAATTCACCCGGTTTTTTCGGTGACACCCCAGGATATCTTATCTATAGCTATACCCCAGCCAGAAAATAGAAATTAGAATTATATATAAGCCCTCTACCGTTAAAACTGCCACTGGGCGAGATGTAATAGAAGTCCCAATAAAACTCCCACTCAAACTAGATCTCTTCCTCGCTGGCATAAAAGATATATATCTTTTAGCTAAAGCCCCTAGTAGAGTAATTTCATCCCACATAATAGGAATTAGATCCAGAAAGAATTCCTCAACCCGTGATATTCCTAAACTGGAACTCTAGTCCCATTAGCTGACTGGGACCTCAAAATGTATGGATTCGGGGGGAACTCTTTCTAAAGTAAAAAAGATTCACTGGAATGAAGGACAGCTACTCCTCTATGCTTACTACGAGCTATACCAGGAGTCAAGCTAACTGCAATAATGAAAGTTGCAGTGGATAAGAGAAGACCGGAGCTTGCCATTCGTGCAGCGCTTATTTAAACACTAGCTGAAAGACATTCTAAAATCACTCTCTCTCCCATGACCCATAGCCGAGAAGAAAGCCAGTTTATTCCCTTGAGCTAAAGCCTTTCGCTAGCATTACAACAGAATCAATGGCATCAGATTCATTAGCATAGGAATGAATTCTTCCCGTACTCTCTTTGTCAAGCCACCGGCTCCACTAAAGCAGCAAGACGTCAGACTTAGCTTAGCCTAGCTAGCACAGACAGAAGGGAAAGCGAACCCGACTGATGAAGTCGAATGCTCCCACCCGATTCGATTCTTCTTGGCTTGACCACTCTCTTAAGCTTTCCCCCATCCAGAAAGAAAAATCCTATGTGAATCCTTACCTCTCACCTCTCCTCTCTACTCATAGCAGACAATCATAGACTTTCAATCGAGTGAGGCGGATCTAGGTCTATTGTAAAGCTTTCGCTTCGCCCCGTCAGTCCAGAGCCGGGACACGGAATAAGCCTACACATCGGTTTCTCCGAGGCGCATGCAGCTTTCATATCTTCACTCCATAATCTCGTAGAGTAAGATGTCTGGTTTACCCCCTATGATCCCGAGACCCGGCTCACCAAGGAGTTTTTTGGGATAGCGGTTGGATCCTGGCGGATCGATAGATCGCGACCCGAGCTCACCGCTGGAGCCGAGTTATGAGCCCTGACGGCTCTCGAATTAACAGCGCGGTTACATGAAGTCGACCGGGCTCCCGAAGCCTGCCATGTCTGTCCGCCATTGCAAAGGCGTCGAGCAATGCCCAGGAGCCTATCCCTGGCCTCAGGTCATGGAATGAGTAACTTCGTAAATCTCTGTAGGAATCTTCTTTCACAGAGCGGTAAACAGCTCTGCGGTGCGTGCTATCTCCAGACCGACCAGAAAGCTGTGCTTTGCGGTGCAGCTGAGAGGCGGAGCAGATTCCCGAAGGTAACAAATACCTCTTTAGAGTGACCTTGCTATTACTTGCCTACTCTCGCTCTTGGGATTGACTAACAAACGAGCTGTCAATCAAACCAAAAGAAGGCTGCTCATTGAGGGTTGTTGGTGGCGGGGATCCCTGAATGCTAGTTGGAGTTGGTAGTGGAATCTAGCTGAAATTCTGGGCAGGCTATGGTTGTTGAGATTTGTTGATAGTAGTAGTGGAAATCCACCAGTTAGAGTTGCCACTCTTTAGGAGGCTTGTCGTAGAGATAAGTCAATCTATATCTTATTGAGGAAGTGAAGTCTGTGACTCCCTCTCTGTGGCTCTGGTTACTGAGATTATTGATGATTTTCCTAAGTGAATCGATCCCTTTCTTTGATTGATCGACCAACGGAAATAGGTTGGTTGGCCTTATATACTCCAATGCTTCGAAAAAGGGCTCACTATACCTTTTCCTCGATCAGGACGAGATCTGGTTTGCCAGTTTGCAAGGTAAGAGTAGCTCTTTCAAGAACAGCATAAAAAGAAAAGGTAAGCTAAAGAAGCTTCCCCCTGCCTAGTGATTGATCAGGTAAGACAAGTACCAAAGGCTTTCGGTAGACTTCCTTTAGAAAGCATAGGGCCAAGGTCATAACATAAGTAGAAGCGCTTGTCCCGGCAATTCGATTGATGAAAAACCCTCGGGAATAGACCGTATGCGCCTAAGAAAGGGCTAGCTTTGTCTTCCTCTAATAGGGAAACCTATCATCGATGACTACGGCAGATTGTCTACGTCACTCCTCTGGAAAACCTACGACTTTCTTTTCTCGCTGGATGGATTGCCTTGCCCCTGTAGCTTGGAAAATGGATACTTGCTTCTAAACTAAAGGATAAAAGTAGATGATCGAGAATTGGGTGCTGCCATGCCGGTTTCATAGGTGGTTTTTTCGTTCATGTGGAATTTTTCCCCACCATCATGAGAAGTAGCGGATGATGCCCATCAGTCTCGGATCAGCGAAAACTGGATCACTAAGAATGAAATCCAGGAGTGGCCTTCTCCTATAAATAGAAATGAAATTGGTATTCTCCCGGTGAAAGTCAACCACCGTAAGCAAGCGGGTGGGCGAGGAATATCAAGGTAGGGCTCAAAGCCTAGCTCTTCCTTCGAGTTCAAGATTCTCATAGAGTTATCTAAAGCTAACCTCGATAGGTATTGGTCGATCCGTCAGTCAGTGCAGTGGTAGAACCTGGTATATCCTGGATTCCCTGGTAGGGAATCCAGGTGAACCGGGCGTACTCCTTCACATGTCTTCTCTTTATTATTCTTTTTGCTACTTTAGTTTATGGAAGGGCAGTTCAGTTGTATGAGCAAGTCCTCCGAGTCAGTGTCCCCTAGTTAGGTGTAGTTTGATTGTTCTTGGAAAGTGGTCTGGCTTTCTTAACGAATGGCGGAAGGCAAAACAAAGCGGCGGGATCCAAGCAGCAAGATATGGTATGCCCTCCTTTGGGTTCCATCGGTTTCAAACCGGGGCTTTGATTGGCAAAAGCGGCTTTCGCCTTCTATCCATCCCATCAATTGCAGTAAGAGTGGAAGACAAGTCTATTCTGCTCTTCCAGGCGAGGCGGGTCGCTCATCCTTCATCTCTCAATCCGAGGAGGGCAAAGGCTGGACATGTGTTCTATCTACTCCTCTGGATTTGTCAGGTTATTCATCGATATCTGGGTAAGCCCAGGCAGTCACAGTGTAGAATCAATCTTCTGTATCTGTTGAAATCCCTGACCCCACGGAAAGGGACAGGATTGATTTTCCAAGTTTCCCCCTTTCTATTTCAGTAACTATAGCAGTCATGAATTGCTTGTCCTTTTAAATTTGACTTTTTTCACGGGGTTCCAGTACATCCAAATGCCTCCTTAGAGCCCTCTAGAAAGAAGCTACGTAATCAAAGTTGTCCTTGATTGATTCCAAGCCGACAAACTGAGTCCTCTTCCATTCTGGTTCCTGTAAAATCACTATGTTAGGCTTCTGCAAAGACATTAGCTCTTTCAGATATCTCCTTTATAGGGATATGAATACCCCTATCAAGGAGATATCTTTCATCGGAGAGGGTCTTTTTGCCGCCTTTCTTCGGTGGCTACTCTTTTCCCTCAGTTCCTTTTTCTGCTCATTCTAGCCGCCTTATTGGGGGATTTTATTTCGGTTGATGGACCTCCGCATTTCCTTCCGACCTCTACCCATTCATCTTTCTTGGGCACTCCTTTGAGTCTTATATGATTTGATGACTCAGTCTTCACCCCAAGCCGATCTTGCCCATAGCCAAGAAAGTGACGATTAGGTCCTTCCCCTTGACAATCACCCGGTAAGTCCAATCCGAACGCGGATGGAGATACTCTTCAGGCTTTGGAGGAACCGGCCTTGCGATACTACCACGGATAGCTTCTTCCCGGCTTGGCTTTCTATGTCTGCACTGGATGGCGTTGTTGGTTGTTCTCTCCTGTCCCTCCCACTCATATCTCCCCCATGGGGCCTGCCTGTACCCGTTAGCAGAATCGGTGAATCAAGGACCAGTCGTAATATTTAAATTGCTCCAGCGTGAGTGTGACAAATGTTGGGCTCTGGCTCTTGAATAAAGAAAGCACCCAGCTATAACTTCACAGCCACCACCCAACCCAAGCGAACTCTTTACCAAAGCAACCAGGGAGACCAGATCTAGCCTAGCAGCATAAGAGAGCTCGGAGACTAGTATGCTCTTTCATGCACGCATTCGTGTACAAACCAGCACGCAGTTCCTCTGATCCGGGATTCAAGCACTGAAAGACAGGGAGTGAGTGATTCTGTAAGCAAGTAAGCAAGGGATACCACTGGATGACTGTAAGCAAGCTTCTAAAAGAAAGAAGAGGATGAGAATCACGGCGGAGGGCTACTACCACTGGAAGAAGAAAGCCTTTAGTACCTGATAGTGAAAAGAGCTTTTTAGTCATCCAGTATAGAAAAAAAGACCTAACCACGGCCTTATAGTTAATTAACAAGAAAGCACGCTATCACTTATAGCTCATTCATTCGAGGGAGTACTTCTAGTGAATGAAGCACCAAGAAAGGCAGTTAAGAATGCGAGTACTTTTTTTCTGGTATGAAATTTGATAAACAACCGCTTAATGCGGATTGAGAAGTGTGACCGACTCAGGTCATTGGCAGTTGATGGGCCATCGCCTCCCACCCTTAGAGTCCTCTCCATTATCAATTGTAAAAAACGTCAGTCTCTTTTTGTGGATGGAGTGCCCGCCACCCTTTAATCTCTCACAATAAGGGGCTGCCCCGAGCTCAAGTCCATTCCTCATGGGCTGTGCCACTCAACTTCTCTGCTGCGTCTAAATATTGACTACTCTCCTCAACTACAATCAGGTGAACTCCCGTCTCTTTCTGAGAATAGCGCGTCTTTGCCCATGGCTTGGCTGCGCAACCTAACATCTTTACAGGAATGGAAAATGGAGGATTGATTTTCCACAGCTCCAGCTTCTACCGGATCATAAGGATTTTTTTCCACCGGCTCTTGCAAGTCTCAGTATAAGGAGTTGCCCAAACCAGACTTCCCTACTCCTTTGGCTAACACGAGTGCTCCATTCTCCTTGAATATATTATATCTTTCATCATATTTTGTGAGATCCTCTGAAATTGCTCTTCCGGTGCTAGAACTAGATCTAGATATAGGCTATGCTTGGCGAGATCTCAGCTATCGGGCAAAGAATATCTCCAACTATTACATTTGAAGTGACCACAGGTTGCTTAGGAGGGTCTATTTCAATGACACCATCATTTTCAAACTTTTTTCACTTTAAGAACTCAACAATAATCTATCGGATGACAAATAACCCGATGGAATTACAGTATTTGGGATCTCCTACTCGTCCCACCTCATCCGGTCTCTTAGGTTCGGGAAGCTCGATCAACCCTTGCTCTAATAAAGATGTGAATAAATCTTCAACATCCTCATGAATATTCTTTTTCTTATTTTTATTTATTATTTTTATTATTGTCTGATTGAACCAGTATATGAAAATGTCTTTCTCAAAAGAAATAAGTGAAAAAGGTTGTTAGTCTGAGTGGATTTCTTTTAGTGTAATCTACCTGTTGGAGCTTGACCTAAATAAAGGCATTGAGAGTGGGAGTTGGAGTGTGCAAACCTTGACCCAATATAACGGTATCCCGTTCCCTTTTTTGTGTGGGTTCTCTTGAAATATTGTGAATCTTGTTCTCTTGCTCTTATCTATGTGAATTTTGCGTCGAAAGACTATTGTCATGTTTATCTGGTTTCCTTTTACTATAAGTTATTTTGTTGATTTGCTTGAAAGTGAGCTGACTATATTTACACCTTGATGACGTATTGCTTGGGTGAACAGAGCAACCTGGGGTCCTTTTGGTGCTTCCTTATTCCTATCTTGACGTTCCCAACAAAGACTACGGAGGTTGGTAATCATAGGGCAGGCTTCCTTTTGCGGGTTTAGTATTTACTCATTGTCTGAATCTGTGATTGTCTTTTGGTGAATTTGACCAGGTGATCTTTTCATTGATGGAAAAGTCATTCATAGACCTTAATTTAGTTTCAACGAGAGGCACCCAACCCACCTCGGAGCAGGCCTCGTCCACGTTATGATAGGCGGCCAAAAGGAGGCTTAAGAAATAAAGCATCTGAATAAATAAAGACAACTATGAGAATGAATTCAACCAATGATGTTTTAGTACGACTATAGAGTAAAAAAGCCTTGCTAACGGTCGTAAACAGGGGTTCCTGTAATCTTCAAATTGTTAGGCAAGGTCCTACCTTCTTATACGTCTTTTCAACAAGTAAGGAGCAATGGGTTGTTCTTTGGTTTGAGCCATAGAAAGCATTCGCAGTAGGCTGCTTATGTTATCTTCCTATGATCACCGATCAAAATAGCATCACCTTCATTCAGGAAAGGATTTCTCCTCAAAGTCAGTGTTCGCTGGAACGAGCTGGTCGAGATGCGCGGTGTCCAATCGCATCGGTACGGGGCGAAGGGTTGCCTAGCCATGAGAGTACTAATAATCTGGAGAAGCGAGTAATGTGGGTCGGGCTGGCCCGGTGAAAAAAGAACACTCCGTTTCTAGGGACGGAGTCGAAGATCAATACTCAGGAGGTGAGTGAACCTGTGGCTTCTTAGTCTCGTTTGGTCTCGCTATGGCTAACTAAATTTGTGCCAGGCGCGCTATTTCTATAGCACATTTGGGCTCTTTGCGGGCGAGGTGGCTCGCTCTACTGGTGCCAGTCGTTGGTGGATCTTGAGGGGGTGGTAGTTAACAAAGTGGCAAATAAGCAGGAGCAACAACTGCATAAACGACTGTTTCATCTATATTGACTTCTTCACCCGGCTCAGACACCAGCTTCAAAAGAAGGCTCCCGCGCGCGGGCTAGCTATAGTTAAGGTTACAAGGGCAACCAACCGGCTCGAAAGGCCCTTTCGAATTGGATTGATAGGAAACAAGCAAGGGTGGTCGTAGATCAGTAAGGCGCTTGAGATCAAGGATCTGGGAACTCTGAAGTACTTCCTAGGAATAGAAGTTGCCTACTAAAAAAGGGGATCTATCTTTCTTCTTTGGTTGTTCGGGTTCCTCCTCATCACCCAGAACAATGGCTTTCCCTTGTCGCTTCAATACCCACAGCCACAAAATTTTACACTACAAATTAACAAAACTATCATTTTTTGCATCCCATCCTAAAAACATTTTATTCAAAATTCACCAAACAACTTGGGCCTTTATGTTGTAATGCACCATTACTATCCAACAACCCTTTCAGTTATGCTACCTTTACAGGATCAATCCAGTTGTTTTCTTTGTCGGTAATTGGCTTTCTTTTTTTTTTTTCTTTAACTTTAAATTAAAAAGAAAAAAAAGTATTCTGAAGCCAAATGCTCTTCTAGTCTATCACTCTCTCTCTCCTTGCTTTGCTTAGCTTGTGGGCTGAGTTCAAGCTTTTTATTTTTCCTATTCCAATTCCTTTTCCTTTGCCAACACCATGTGCATCATGGATAAAGGCAATGCATGTTTGGTACCAGTAATTCGGGAAGAGGCACTCAAGGAAATACCAGGACATACCAGGTGTAAGGCTTATCTCGTTTAAAAGTATGACCGCGGTCCTTTCCTTGGTTTAGTGATTAGGGTGGTGTGCTCTATCCGAATTTCAGATGTGAGTGATTTCCTTAAAAAAAAAAAAAATCATGGTAGAACCACAATAGTTGTAGATCCAGTTTTTCTATTTTATTGTCGAATATGATCTTTCTGTATTGTTTATCAGTGTCGAAGATTGTCTTTGTCTTATCCCACTCCTTGAATAAGTCGTGCCTTAACCCCCAGTCCTTACGAGAGCTTTACGACAGGATCGACTATAGGATAAAGGTTAGGGTTATACGTTTCTACAGTAATCATACATTCTTCTTATTCCTCGAAAAGAAAACAAGAAATATAAGATCTGAAAAATGGTTAGGTGTATAAATAAAACAGATATACAAAGACACTGATATCCTGCCTCCGATCTTGGCGATCAATCTGTCGACTGTCTCCTCTCCAAGAGCTGTAAGGGAAGGAGGAGGGGATACATTTAGCAAGCTAACACTTCCTTAAGGAAAGACAGAACCTTGGGTTAGCTACGTAGCTGTGCTTTCTCTCTTTTTTCCCTTGTATCAATCAATGTCTGCCCTAAAGCAAACCTAAAGCAAACCTAAAGCAAAGAGCCAATGCCAGCTACTCTTCTAAGCCATAAAGCTATGGGCTAAGCGGGTGTCGAACTCATACCTTCCACTCTAGGAAGTACGAGAATAAGGTGGGGATAGAATAGTAATAGTAAGCGCGCTCAGTCCACTCTTGTAGTATTAAGCCTTGGAGCTGGTGATAGCGCTATAGTTACCCTTTTGCCAACCCCGGATTCCCTCGTTGTATGAGTTACCCTTGCCCCATGGGATATTTCTCAGTTCAAGCAGAATCCGGTTAGGGAGAGAAAGGCTTTTAGTCAGTCCCCAGAAGCAAGGAATTATAAGTAAGCAGAAGAGAGAGCGAGGAAGGTGCCAGGTTCCTGCAGGAGAGGATTCTAACTCATGCCAATGGAAGCTGTTTCAAGGGACATGCCCATCTGCCTTTCTGACCTTTGGTAAGATTGGATGTTAAAATGGACTAAGGCTTCATCTAGTTATTATTATTCTTTCTCTCCATCCGTCTTATTTCACTCACTGATTTCTGACGGTTGCTTATCATATTCAGGTACTTCTGATCCTGTAGGTTAGGATTTTAGGAAAAGAGTGGAATCGCTTTTCTTTTAAACTATTCTATTGTTGCGGCTTCTGGTTGTTCATGCTACACTTTTCTAACACTTTGAGTAGCCCCATGGACAAGGCCTATTTATGAGTTCTTGTCTTGCTCTCGCCACCCCTTAGTCGCCAATGTTGTCATTTCCTATGACAAAGCAGTATGGTACATGGAATGTCCCGTATCTCACCTTATAGGTGCTAAAAAAACTATAAGCTTTGCAAAGAAACTAGTATCCCCAGGAAGTAAGAACGAGCAAGTTATCAAGTTTTAAAAAAGTTCTGTCAAAGGCCACGCGAATCAACACTTTTCTTCGCGTTACCGCGGCCTCTTTGAATCACACCTAAACGAAAATGGGCGAGCGAATCCGCTTTGTGATCGACTCTTTGGATCGCGTTAATGCGAATCGGTGAGAAGTCGACTCGGCGATTTGACGACCCAAAAAGAGATGTTCTTTACAAATGACAAATGGACCCCACGTACTTCGACTTTGATCAGGCGGGCGAGCCATAATCACAGGGGGCCCCTTACCTCAACTGTGTTTCGGTCATCCCGCTACTCCATTAGATCCGGGTAGACCTCAACTTGACACTGACTTTCGTGTTTGTTGAAGACAGCCAGGATCTTTCAGAAAATGGATTCCTATTCGAAGAGTGCATAACCGCATGGATAAGCTCACACTAACCCGTCAATTTGGGATCCAATTCAGGATTTTCCTTGGGAGGTGTCGGGAAGGAATTTGAATGTAATAATATCGATTCATACAGATAGAGAAGAAAAGGTTCTCTATTGATTCAAACGCTGTAAGGGGTAGCGAAAGAGTAAAAAACCGAAGATTTCACATAGTACTTTTGATCGAAAAATCAATCTGATTTATTTCGTACCCTTCGCTCAATGAGAAAGTGGGTCAGATTCTACAGGATCAAACCTATGGGACTTAAGGAATGACGGAAGGGAATAAAAAAAGAAAAGTACAAGCTTCCTTCGGACCCTGACGTGAACGGCCGATTGATATTGATTGGAACTAGAAAATAGGCGCTTTGCTTTCAATTTCACACACTATATAAACTATATAAAAAGACTAGCTTTATCTCTTTCTCTTAGAAGCAACCTTTATAAAATAAACTATTAAGATAGCACTCATCCCCATTATTATTAAACTGTGCTTGAAAGCATGAAATTCAGCCTTGGTTTTCCATTCAGGTAAGGATAAAGGGGATAAGCTATTTTTCTTAGAGAATCGACTCTTTGCTTTGATGCTCCGAATCCGGGGGGAGCTAGACGAATGGCATGGAAACTTCCTTTCCTATAGAAAGCGGATTCTTTCTTTAGTGAACCAAGTTCAGTGATCCAATCAGCCTGAATCGGACAGAAGACACTCTAACTCGAAGATCAACTCTCACGAGAAGGAAGGGCATGATTCAGAAGATAGTGAATCCGGTGTGGAATCGAACGAGAAGGGAAGGTGAACTCCTGAAATGGCCTGCAAAAGTCCTTGAATCCGCATCGGGCGGGTACTCGTTCTCGTTTATAGTTCTCGATGTCTGTGAACCAGGGAATCTATACTTCGGCCCGTATTTCAATGGCTTTGCAATAAGCGGGCTCATCACGCTGCGTGATGCCCATGTGCAATTTCAGTCTAATTCGAACCATGAAGGCCATCTTGGCTAGAGCATCTAAAAACGGATTGTCGTCTCTGGTAGGTAAAGCTGACCTGTTCAAATCCCTCAGCTAGCTTTTCCAGGCATGCTTGTTAACGAGCTAACTTTTCGCTTTTCACCTTCCCCTGGTTGATTATGAGGGAAGAATCACCATAGACTATGATCTTATCTCTATCTCCAAAGCTGCCTGTAAGCCCAGAATGCAAGCCTCGTATTCGGCGACATTGTTGGTAGTTTCGAAGTTCAGCTTAATTGAGATAGGAATGTGCAGATCATCGGGGCTAACCAACAAGACCCATATTCCATATCCCTTCAGATTTGCAGCCCCATCAAAATACATTCGCTACGACAGGTCTCTCTCTATTGAGAATAGATTTTCATCCGGAAATTCTGGTGATATGTGATATATGATCAACCTCCCCTATGAACGAGCAGATGAGGTCAAATCCCTAGAGATGCGATCAATGTTGCTACAGATGGATTTAGAGCTTAAAGCACTGAAATGAATATGAGAAATGTGGCCTACCTATAGCTATAGAAGGAATCTTTCGTTACTAGAACCCCTTCCTAGTGACTGTAAGCGAAATGCATTTAGTGAACGCCTGGGGAGTTCAATATTCTTTATGTATAGCTCTCTTATCTCTATCTAAACGACTAAGTCTTCCAGTGGTCTCTCTCCCATCCCACCCAAAACCATCCCTTCCAGCGTTAGCGCACAAGAAGGAGCTTTTGGCAGTGAGTCGAAAGTCTTAGTGAGAAGCCCTAGAACTATTTCCACTCTTCTCTGAGTGCCTTCAACAGTGCTTAGGTAGCGCTCACAGCGAGATTTTGCTTATATATGTAATTGTCTGTCCGACCTACTTTGTATTTAGAGCTAGTCTAAAAAGGAAGGGATACAGTTAGAGGGGACCGAACCCCTAGTCGAGACGTTCCTTCGAAGTGTCTTCTTGCATTAACCCCAGCTTACTTCGACGTTTTCCATTTTCCATAGAATCTCCGGGGCTTTCCTATCTACTATAGTTTCGTTTTTTATCTTATTTGTCTGAAAATGGGTTTGCTTCACCTATGAGAATTTCTACCAATTCTTCTTTTATTCATCCAAGCTGATCCTAATCTCCGTCGATATGCCGCCCTTGCCCTGGCCTATCATCTGTGGGGTTCGTCATTTAAAAGGGCCCTGGCGCCCTTTTTCCTTTCCAACAGGAAAGGGGGGCAGCCGCTATTCTTACTGATATTGGGCTTCTTCTTTTTCACCCGGATCTAGCCCTGTGTTTAGGCATAGACTTACTCGAACAAGAGGGGCGGAGCTATGCTCAAGGAACTTCATTCCCTGATTTCAAGACAGTTGAAACTCCATTGTGATATGGGGCTCCCGCGGTGGCAAATCAGCCCGACGCACTAAGGTGCGAAACTGCGCTCTGTATAATGGGGCTTGAGCTTGAAATGCACCCCCGACATAGAGATCGCAGAACTGCGTGACTGGATTGCGAAAGTCAAGGACTGCCCCGACGATTTTAGAGAGATCTATGACAACTATAAGAAAAAAAAAAGAAAGGAGAGCGATGTCCCGTCATATCTTTATGAGCATCCATATACATAGCCAGACACAAAGGTGTACAATCCGATCCAAATCTGCGGTTCTTTATCTGTTCATTCACTGTAGGTTCTCTTACTTGCTCTAGTGGCTGGCAAAGGCCAACCGAGAGGGGAGAACGAATGGCTCAGAAATCGACTGTTTCCGACTTGTGGAGCTGCTGCTTGGATTATCTTAGAATAAGAGGAGCCGTCTTAGGATGGACGACAGATACCGCCGCTGCGAGGCGAAGGAGTAACTTGTCTGGTCTTGCGGTGCACTCACTCCCGTTACGAGAATGAAATGACGCTCCAGCTCGACTCGAGACCAAGACTCCTTACAACTCGCACCAATAGCGGCGGCCGGAGATTGATTGAAAAGGCAGCCCCTCCAGCCCGCCCCTTTAGTGATTGTGATCAAGAGCACACGCTGTACCTGACCCACTAATCATCATCTCATCTGACGCGAAGCAAAAAAAAAGAAGGCTGGAACCTTACCAGCCCTAGCCGCCTACCTACTCGTGCTCGTAGCTCGATCGGGGGTATGGAGTGTGGTCCGGCGGAAAAACAGAAGTCGTCTGTATCAAGTGATACGTGAATTGCTCAGTAGTGCTTCGCCACTACCGTAGCTGGCGGAAATAGCTTAATGGTAGAGCATAGCCTTGCCAAGGCTGAGGTTGAGGGTTCAAGTCCCTCCTTCCGCTCTTGGCTTCGTCGTTTAGTGATAACGAGTGGAGTAGGCAGCAGTGCAGAAGCCCCTTTCCTTTAGAGATAGAGTCGAGCAGCAAGCAGCCCCTAGGGGTAGGGGGCCGTCGCGCCTTTCTTACTAATAATAAGAAAGGTTGGAACCTGCTCCTAACAAGTTGCTGGCTTTTCAGCCGTTGCGCGCTAGCGTTTTCCCTTACTAGTAAAGGGGCTGCTAGTTGTAGCGCGCAGTGTACTAGTGAATAGGAAAAGCTGATCACGATTACTAATGACGGATGGAGGTCACGGCAATGAAATTGTTCGGGGCCTCGCCCTTGTCTTCTTCGCCGGAGACTGCAAATGATGGGAATTCTATCGATAAAGAAGAGGCATAGGCCTCTCGATCCAATCCGTCTCCCCTGGCCTCCCCAACATGATACGAAAAAACCCTCCCACCATAGAGAAGAGATCTAAAGTCTGGGTCCCGCTGATCACCCTTTCCTTTGAACCTGAACTGGTCGAGAGAGATGAACCCGCACCACATTTTCTAACCTTCGAACCGAAACCCCAACTAGAGATGGAATTCAAGAACCTAAACAACTCAGTCACGAGCTACGTGACCGTTCGTTCAAGGGAGGGTCCACCAATGATTGTTAGCCCCCCCTATCTGTCTCTTGATCCCTCATTCCACTAATCCGTTGTTACTGATTCATTCAAGGCATAGACTCCCAACTTCTTTGTCTTCTCCGCGCAGGTTGCTGGGACGGGTTCAAACTGGACTTAAGGGAGGAGGAATTCAATACTCCGATCTTACTGAGGATTCATCACTGGCTAGGGCTCTCGAATCAAAGCATGGGCATCTGCAACTAAGAGAAGAGGGAACAGTAGATCGTCGATTGACGAGCCTAAACTTCTATTTTTTATTGATTCGACTAGAGGGGCTCCTATCAGCAAACTTGTATGAAGGGCTCCCATGGAGACGCAACGCAGGAGATACAGGAGCGCCGGATCGACCAATAAATGATAGGCCAGAGGGATGGGCTCATGCTCATTCGACTAATCAGAGATCCCTGGCCCTACCTAACACAGAGATGTCCCTGAAATAGGGGATTAGTTGATCGGAAAGCTCAGGCAGGAGTAGGACATTCCATAACTAATCCGCTAGCTAGTGGTCCTATAAAATCCCATTTTTTCATCGACAGGTAGGGTGAATTCTAAGGTTCCTTATTCCGGAGCGGAAGAAGAGGGAGAATGGAAGGAAAACCCACCAGCGCGGACCCGAAAGGAGAAACAAAAATCTGTGTTCACTATCTATGGAGTGGAGTGAATATATATCCTTAATCTCCATCTCCTCTTCCCTATCTCCCCCCTTCTCGCCGGCAGGAGAATCCATTTCTTTTCTTGTATTGTTTATTATGATTGATCTTTAGTTCAAGGGCACTCTTCCTAATCCGAGTTTGAGATAAGACCCAGACGTAGAGTCCCCCCGGCCGGGAAGGGATTTTTTCTATTTATTTCTCTACTCCCTTCTGGAAAAGCCCTTTCCAGATGGAGTAGTGCATCTCTGTCTTGAAAGTGAAAGCCCGCCCTAGAGATAGGAACTCCTATCTCTACTGCCTATCCAACCCAAAGACTCTTATTCGTGGTGGAGTGCTTCGAATAGGATCCGATCCCAGCAGTCGACACTCCTTCCTGACCCGGCTCACCTGCCTCTGAAGCTGGAATGCCTTTCTAGAGGCCCGAGGAATCGAAAAGTTTGAAGTGGGATGTGGAATGTGATTGGTGATGGATGGTGGTTATGAAATAAGTTCTGCATCAGATGAGAAGTCCATGCGAAAACTTTCTCTTTTATTGGCGCCTGATAGGTAGGCTATTAGATCACGTCGAAAGCCTACCAACGCATAAAGGTAAAGGTTCCGATTCGAGCGAGAGCCCAAACGGGGGAGGCGAGAACATCTTGATCGAAAGCTCTACTGTTCTTAATATTAATAGAATAGTGAGAAAGAGTTTTCAAAATTCGATCAACGAGAATCTCATCATCTGTTAGGTGGGCCAACCGACCGATCGAGTTGGGCGTCCATGTCACAGAACCTTTCTTCTAGCCCATTATTGTTATTGATCGGGGCGGATCCAATTCATTGGTAAATGAAAAATCGACCCAACCTAGAAAAGGCGAGGCAAGGGGCTCTCCATCTCTAGGAAGATTGTGTCGAGGATCTGGTAATATAAGCCGTCGCTTATTCTGGTCGGCTCGTATTAGCCTGTGCTTTATTACAGGTAGTCATTCCCCCCGTTCCTTTAGTCTTTTCAACGGTACTTGAATCTTTAGTCGCGGTCATGTCTCGCCCCCCCAGTATAGTGACCGGTGACATCTTTCCCTTCATCAGGTCCAGGCGTGAGTGCCTGCTCATCCATCTTCATTCCAAAAGCGAACATTTCCATTGAGTGAGTGTAACTGCTATGGTTTACAGTCAATAGTTCTTAACCTCTCGCGGAGCTAGCTTTAAGAGAGAATAGGGAGTGACGGGGGACCTTCGCTTCATTATAAATTGGACCCGGACCCTCTTTATTAAAGTCACCGGCGGCAGGTTAGTCAAGTTCTCCTGCTGCTTATTTGGCCCTGCGCTGATTCAGGAGCTTCTTCTTTAGTCTAGGTTATTATTAAATAATAATCAAAAGAAACGGCTGGGCGAGAACAAGAAGCGTTCGCCAACTTTGATAGGTATAGCATTGCAAGCAAATAGAGCAGAGAGCGTCACCCTTTGTTTCTATTAGAGTCGCGAGCTTGTTGTAGTCGGTCCTAAAGGGAGAACCGTCGCTGCTTACTTGCTATATCCCCGCGTTCTTGCACGGCTCGTTCTTCGAGCCCTCCTTCTCCTTTCCCCCTCTCTCCCCTCTATCGTCCAAAACAGGCCGTATGGAGTATAGCCAAGTGGTAAGGCATCGGTTTTTGGTACCGGCATGCAAAGGTTCGAATCCTTTTACTCCAGATTATGAACACCCGAAAGGATCTGTCAAGAACGAGCTGACGACTACAGGAAAAGGGGCGTAGGGCTAGGTAGTGCCTAACTCCCTCTCCATGATGCTTCAATCTTTTAGTAGGTTCTTACTTTATGGCAGTCAATTCATAGATGCCTCTTCCGGTCCAGGCGAAATGGTCAATGTAGGTCGGAACCTTACTCGACGATTCACGTGCGTCTGGCTCACCTGGCTGGTAGTCCCACATAAAAGGCAATTTTCAATACATTTCAGTATGCTTCGAGCGTGAACCCGATAGAGAGGACTTCTGGAGTAGTAAAGCACTGACGAACGCCCCCCCTTCCTTACCTTAAAGGCTTCGACGCTCTAGGTGCTACCGACTTAATTGGTTGTATTCATTACTGCGATGTAGCTTTCGGCCGGAAACAGCCGACTTACTTGTTGACTGTTTACTTGAAAAAGGCCTTCACGCAGTGGTTACAGCTTAGGGGGCATATCCGAGACTATTGAAGTTGGTACGGGTCCATCTTTGCTAACAGTTGGGGGACACAGGGATACCCCCTTCTCTATTCATTAGTTACATCCGCCCTCCTGTATGAGCGGCAACAGCAACTCCCTTATTCGCTACTTGTATGGTCCCTAAGCAACTACCTTCTTATGGCCTCGGAGAAAGCCAATATGGCATGTCTATTTGAAAACAATGGGATGATTAAGACGTGAACCAATACTCATTTATTGGGGTTCGGCATTCATGCAAATCAGGCAGCGCCCCTTATAAGGAAAGTGAAGGAATGCTTTCTAGGTATTTCAGTAGGCACATGTCAGGACCCAATTCCTGCCATTTTTATCGAGAAAAGTCATTTCATAAGGGACCAGTCAAAAGCTTGGTTGTTTGGTGTTCATTCATGAGCGGTTGATCGGTGAGGACATTCAATGTCCGCATCCAGCGCGTGTGCCTGGGAACGAAAGGGAACAATCAAGGCATGTTATCGATGGGGTGGTACTGATAAGGGACAGCGTACATAATGAACTCAGTCGGGAGTTACAGACGACCTAACTAAAGCAGCAGGAAACGAAACGGAACTGCATCTGTATAGAAGGAACTCAACTCTTCGGCTATTGGAGGTCCTAATAGGACTTTCAACACTTCCATCTTTGAGAATGGATGTTGGTCAGAAGTAGCCCACTTCTTCATTAATGGGTGGGTGGGGGACATCAGCAGCGACCTTCTCTTGTTAGTAGTTACAGGGGCTTACCCCTTAGATAAGGAGCTAACAGTAAAGGAAGACTTACTGGGTAGGGGGAATAGAAGCTACTAGGGGAGTTCCTACTAAGACGGAAACCTTACGAAAGAAGGAAACAAGCGAGCTACCTTACAAACAACCTTAGGGCACACTAAGGTTACACACGACACTCGCTCACCCACCTCGGCGAGCTTCACGGCTCACATTAAACAAAGAAAAAAAAGAAACTCACAAGACGAAGTACCGACATCGGATCAGCTACAAGCGGATGAAACTCCGACAAACCTAATACTAGGAGAGCCGCAAACAAACAAACAACAAAGGAAACAAAGAAGAGACGCCGCGCTCGATCGACCATTTCATTTAGGGCTGTCTGCACTTGCTAACTCACTACGCTCATTCCCTAGCCTTCCAATCATGGAAGACTTACCTCACTCCGAGCGTTCCCCTTGGTCACTCACTACGGCATTAGCTACACCGATTGACGCTGCCCTCACTCGCCGATCCCCGGCTCACTTCGCCCGAAACAAACAGAAAAAGAAACAAAGAAGCGATATGAAGGAACCTAAACAAAGAGTCTCCGGACACCGAAAACTTATATAGCGGACGAATCAGCGACAAAGTCTAAGACTAAAGATAAAGAGGAGCCGACTAAACGCAGGGTACGGAAACTCGCTTTGGACTTGTGGTTCTCAAAGAAAAGGTTGGCAGGAGATAAAAGCTAACAGCTAAAAGCTACAACTCCGGGAAAATCGCTTACAACAGCGAGCACATTCCATGTTAAGAGCTGTGGAAGGCAGGAGTGCTTAGATTCAGAAAGATCTTCAGCAGCGATCACAGGGGTTGGTAAGGTTGAAGTGGAGCAATCCCTAATGATAGGGTCTAAACTACCGATTGGCTGCTGCCATTACAGGGGAGGAGAGGGAAGCGAACCCTTTAGATGACGGGGGAAAAAGAAGTTCTCATTTCAAGTGAAAAAGGCGAAAGGGAAGTTCTCATTGCGGGGAGGAAAAGGCAAGCTGGAAAGCAGGTAAGGCCAACCTAGCAGGAGATCTATTTACGGATCAGATTGGTTCCCCGCAGAAGCCTTAGTAGGGCTGGCGAAAAAGACCCTCGCTTCGGCAGCTGCCAGGGGGGAGAACATGGAACCCCGATCCGGCACCCGGCCGACCCGGATACCTTGAGAAGAAACCACTTGGCTTGGAATACTAAGAAAGGGGGGACTAAAACAGCAGATGAAGGAACAGAAAAAGAGCTCCTTGCCATAGGACGTATTCCCGAAAACCCCTATACTAGAGTTAGGAGCAGCAAAAAAAGAAGAAAAGGGCAACAGCAGAAAGAGCTGCAACAACCACCTCGATAACAACCTTCGGAAAAAGAAGGAAGACTATTACGGACTCATCCGCCTTGAGACAGAGGGGGAATCAACTAAACGGGGCTTAGCTGAAAGCTTCCTTGTTGGATTCGTTACCGGCTTACTCTTCTATTCGTTACGGACTTACTCGCTTAGCTACACCGATTGAACGGACTCGATTAGTAGACTAGAATGGCACCAGCCCTTCAGCAGCTTTCGTGTAAGCTCTTTAAGTTAAGTAAGAGAGAGAGTAGGAGTGAAGCTACGGTTTCAGCTTCCCTTACTGTTACTGTGGCCCTATTATCTTGTAGTTGTTTGCTGCTAAACGCCAAGTGTTAGTAGCGAGTTCAAGTAGTAAGTTGTTTTTAGCTCCTGCTGCATCTGTTGCAGTTCGAAGGTTTGGGTCAAGCAAGAAGGGTTGGAGCCATTAACTAATACAACTAAGACGGTAGCTAGGGAGCCAGTAGTAACAAGAGCTATAGCAAGTACCGAGTCTTTCCCCCCTATACTGAACTGATCAAAAAGAAGTCTTCTTTCCCATTTCCCAAAGGACACTATAGATAGGTTGGCTTAAGCTTAAGCAAAGCAAGTCGCAGAGCAGAAGCTTGTTGAGATCGGGCCATAATAGGGGAAGGCTAAAATCAGGCTTTTATGCCCCAAAAGAGGTTCTTTAGGCAAGGCAAGGCGAGAATAGGAAGGAGAAAGGCTTGGCTCTAGATAGCGAGGAAAGGGGCTGATAGTTATTGGAAATTAGGAAAGCCCGAAAAGAAAAAATTACGCTTTAGCTACACCCTAAAAAAGATGTAGGGGGACGGATTGGTGCGGAAAAGAGGGCGGCCCGCCCTCACCTTAGGCAGACAGGGGGAGGAGAAGGAAGCCACTCCCTCGACGATTAACGGCTCACTTCGCTCGCTCACACAACCAAGAAAAAGGAACTACCTTCTTATTCAGTCTTATTCATTAACAGCATTTAACAGCATTTCCGCCGGCCTTCCGGCAAGAACTCTAACAAAAAACCTTGATGAATTAGATTAGAAAGGAAAGAAAGAGAAAAGGAAGAAGAAAAGAAATTATCCTAAGGAAATGAAACTAATAACAAATAGGATAATAGAGAGAAAGAACAACTTAAAGCTCATAGCATGCTAGCCGCCCTAGCTACTAGAGCGCTTAGCTAACAGCTCTTGGCTCAGAAAGAATAGCTCCTAGGGCTAAAAAAAAATGGAGAAATTACCCGCTCAATCAGATAGGACGACCTACTCCTTAGTTGAACCGGACTTTGCCACTCACCTTCATCCGAATAAGGAAGAGACAGGTACAATATAAGGAATAAACTGGTACAAGGAGTCCAGCTGAACCACCCAGATCCGCTTCTTTCATCAAGCAACACAGCCTAGTCTAACCCGAGCCCGAGTTCGTATTGGTAAATTTCGGGTCAGCAGGCAAAGGAAAGGGAGCACCCACGTTCTACTTGCATATAGAAGTCGATCGGCCATTCATATCACTATGGTTAGCTCCGACTCCTTCTTCACTTTACCCCTTATACGAGGCTTTTTTTTTTTATTTAATTTAAAGGCAAAGAAAAGAACTTAGAGCGGTTTCGAAGCGAGATTTTCAGGGCTTCCGAATTAACTAAACAAAAAGCTTCTACCAAGATATTTCACGCAGCAGAAGCAACCTTCACACCTTAACTAACTTAAGCCGCAATCAACGCAAGAGCGCGCCTGCTCCTAGGCTTAGGCTCGTCTTTTCTATTTTGATTTCCAACAAACAAGCAGAAGTCCCAAACTAACATAGTAACTGCTATTTACTTACCCCCTTTTGAGCTCAATTCCTTAATTGAATGTAATATTCAACCAAGTTCCCGAGGCTTATCCGGAGGAGAAAACGGTTCCTCATACCTTTCGTTTCACTTTCTACTTTAATTAAGAGGTTTGTGGTACAGTACTCTTCCCATGTTAAACTGCCCTGCCTTTCTAAAGGCCTGGTACATCTTTTTTTTTTGAAACCTATTCTCGACCCTCCTTCCTACCCCACCCACCGCTCTTCCTTTGAGGCAAAAGTCTCTCTTATTCGACCAGAAGAGCCTTCTTCTTCATTTCACCTATGGACTTTTTCCACGTAGCAACTTCCATACTGCACGAAGTCTTCTTCGGGAATGGCTTACCGCTCCGTGGGAATTGGATTTAGTCCCGCGCGCTCCTGAAATGGGGGCTCTTTCCTCGGTGCGAAGGATCAAACCCTACGCCCACTGCCCTTGTTCCAAGATCTCACTTCATTCACGTATCCGCATCTGCCTCCTTTGTTTCAGAGCGCGCTTAAAAAGCTCCTGCTTTGCCTTCGCTAGCTCTGCTTTATTGCCTCTTGTCTTAGGCTAGCTATTAGCAAAAGGTTACCGGCAACTCTATTCCGACTACACAACGTTAACCCTTGCTTGGTCGGTCTTGAGATGCATATGAATCAGAAATCGAAAAACGGGATGCTTTAAAAAAAAGGAGGATGGCAATTGGCTTCAAAGTCCGCAGGTATAAGCTATCGATGGAAGCGCTAGGCAAACCTGTAATAGAATACGGGTCGAGTAGCAGATCCAAAAGAAAAGGACTCAATCCTTGGCTAGACCCACCTCTCTTTTTCAAATCATTCATTCCACTCTTCTTTCTCGGTGCGGTGGCATCAACAATTCCATCAGTTCTTGGTTCTGTGGATGAAATTCCAAAAGAGAGGGCCCTGGTAGAAAGACAGAAATCGTGTTCGGGCACCGTACCCTAGGTAGGTCCTCTCTTCTCTATATGCTAAATCTCCATACCTCTCCTTCTCTTCAGAGATAGGGGACTCCAAGCCATCAACATTTGGGAAAACGTACCTTGATGCAAACCTATTCACCCTAAACCCACCACCACCCTTGGTTATTGTTATTTCTTTGCTTATTATTCTTAACCAACCAACCACTTGGTACCAAGCAACCGGTTAGCTGTTGCGCTTTCAAAGTAAAAGGAAATAAAACGAGAAGGAGGAACGGAAACACGAGAGGAACGACGAAAAAAAAGAGAAAAATCCGCAACAGGTGCAGGCTGACTTGAAGTAGGGAAGCGTGGTAGGGTTAGGGAGTGAAGTACTCTAGTAGCTCGCCACGTGAAAGCTATAGATGTTCTTGTACTTGATTCACCTACGTAAATAGATAACTTGCTTGGGTAAGGGCTTTCTTCTACTGGGCGGAAGGCCTTCTCCTTCATCCCTTTTGATAGTGCTTTCTATTTCTTTTGAGTGAAGGCAGCATAAGTGCATACACCAGCACCAGGGCTAGACTTTGAATGAATCACTAACTTACTGCTTTGCTTAATATAACCTTCCTGACAGGCTGACTACTACAGCTACATAGCTGACTGAAATTCTTTTGACTCTCCCTTCCTTACGAGATAGCCCGGGGGATGGGATTCAAACTGGGATTTCTTTCCCAGCCCGAAAGCACCTACAGCAATGCGGGAGGCAGCGCTTCAAAGAATCCATGCTAGGCACAGGCGTCCTCGAAGAAACTCAATCTCAAACAAGCTGCAATCAATCCCATTCCAAAAGGGAACGCATCCAGGCAGCTATATCGCTTGAGTCATGGTGGCTTCATTGTGGGTAGGCTGTGATCGGAAAGACCTCACCAATCGCTAACTCTTGTGATCAACGCACAAAGAAATCGATAGCTATGTACCTTTTGGCCTTTTTTCATTCCCCTTCGAAAAAACAAGGATTCCGCCATCTCATCTCTTGCCCAAAAGCCCTTTCTCGTTTGTCCAAGGGCCTACTTGACTGTTGAATGAAATAGGAAGAGAGCACTCTGAATGGAGGATGATATCCTGAAGGTGATGCCTATGCGAATAGAGAGCACAATGGGGCGTGTCGCTAAAGCTGATGTATGAGACCCTCCCTTCTGTCTAAATACTAAATAGCATCCTTCAATCTCATGAGGGCAGCCTCACTTTTTCTGGGATCTCGCTTAGAATAGAACCCTATCGCGAATAGGAGAGGGAGCCGACCGACCAGATAAAGCCCTTTCAATTAACCCCTTGCTTCTCCTTCCGCCTTGGAGCACCGCTTGATTGATGAGAATGCCACCACCTTGCAACTAAGAGATAGTTAAAGCCATTCTGTGAAGAGAGCGGGCAACTCTACCACGGAGTCTCTCGCCCAAGAGGGGCATTAGTAGCCCCATAGAGAAAGGAAGTTGCTGAAGTCCCTACAATCTTTCTTAGGGGACCCGATTACCTACTTCTGCCGGCGGGGGGAGAGTCCTTAGAGTAGTTCCCTGTGGTAATAGGGTTAGGCCTGTAGACTCTTCCTACTGCCAAGTCAAAGCGGACGACCGCTTATGCCGGCAAGAGCTGGGGATTGACTATGAGCTGTAGTCTTTTGATGACTTCTTTCTACGGGACTTCCTTTTTCTCCTTGTTAAGGGAGAAAGTGCCAGAGAGTGATTTTGGGAGCATAAGGTGAGGACGCTAGTTTAGGCTCAACTTGACTTCCATTAGACTGGAGAGGCTTTGGTGTTTCAGAATAGACATGAATGGAACCTTTTTTTATATAATGAAGACTTTCAGAGAATCCAAGTTGTCTTTTCTTGTAGTACGAGTGGAGAGGAAAAGACTGACTAGGGGGCTAAGGAAAGTTTCAAGGCATTTCTTAGGATGAGGATAGGAAACCTTTCCAAGGTCAATTGGACGCTTTCTTCATAAAAAAAAGTCACGCAAAGCAAAGGCTAGATAGCTAGATTGCTTCTTTGACAAGCCAGATGGGCCTCAGAAAAGACAAAGTTAGGCTTGAAAAGAAAAATCCTACCAGGATCGTCAAGCTGACTGCTATATCATATCATGGATCCCCTCCCTTGGGAGGGAAGGATCGACAAGCGCACTTGCCTATATGAGATTAGACTATACATTGAGACATTGTCTGCTAGATAGAATTCCCTTGCATCGGAAGACACCCTCTGATCACTTGGTCAGGACCAATCCTAATACCAAAAGCTAGCTCAAAGGAGTGAAAGACGAAAGATAGGTATGAGATGCCCTTACCTTAGGGGTAGATAGCAGCTACTTGTTCCCCGCCTCCCAGCCGAGCTGCTTCCTATCCTGCTTAGTCAAGCTTTGATTTGAAGCTAGCAGAGAGATTGTCCTATATTCCTAGTTAGGCCTTCTCCTAATGCCCTATTCCTAGCGAGTGAATCAACAGGAGCGAGAAAAGCATAAATAGCAGCCTTAGAACCTTATCCCCTCATTTTCCAGTTGGTAAGCCACAGCTAACTCCCACCTTTCCAATCTCACATCGAATCTCAGGAACCTTACTTTAGCTCTAGTTCTGTTTGCTTATCTCTGCTTTGTATTCAAGTAGTGGGATTTGCTTCACTTATGAAAATACCTATTCCACTTTGACTCGCCTAAGGTCATACTAATCGGAATCGAGATTACTGCTTTAGCCCTCGCCTATCATCTTGGTAACAGGCTTCGTTACTTATTGGAAGATTTCTCAGTGGTGATCTTTCTGAGAGTGAAATAACTCTGAAACCGACTAATCTACGAACGCGCTTCTCGCTGCTTAGTAGATCGAAGAAAGAGATCCGTAATTCACATTAAGCTCAAGGAAGGGGGCTTAGCTTAGAACGGGGGTGGTGTCACGAGCTGGATTTGAACCAGCGCTTCCGGATGATAAAAGTACCCCTTTCCATTTTGACTTCTTCATCAAAAATGTAAAATAAACAGGCTTAGGTCAAGCACTTCTTTATATAAGATAAACTAACCCCCATAGGAAAATGATCAGAAAGAAAAGGGTCAGCTAATTCTGCCTCAAATTCAGAGAAAAAGTCCCTCCATGATTCATTAGCAGGATTCTATCCAGCTTACTCTAAATTCGATCATCACCCTCTCTTATTGCACCAAGTAAGGCTATATCCTTAGCCAAATTCTTTCAAACTGAAGGGAAGGACGACTTCTTTTTGGCGCCTGCACTGAATAAAAGTATCCCATTATTGTAAAAGAGCTTTATCTTACTGAATCAGAAAGAAAGAACGATAGTTTACTTATTTAAGTATAAGTAGGGGAAGGATGTGGATTTGTAGAAAGGAGTCCATGAAAAGGAAGGGGGGAGCACCCAATTAGAGTTTTAGAAGGAGCGGCACCGAAAAATGACACAATAAAGGGAAAGGGGTGAAAGCGATTCATGTAGAAAGAAACATCAGGAATGCAGTTGCTCGAGCTTTGGGCGGATTGAGGTTTTTTCACAGCTTCGCCCTCCTTGCCAGAGTTCTTGGGGGCGTTTGTTTAGCCAGGTTGCTTTCCCGATCCCTTTCTCATAACCCGAAGACTGACTTTGAGAAGGTACCGAAGATAGCTCTAAAGACAAGGTACGAGTCTATTCTTCGCAGCGAAATCAAAGGGAAAGCAAAGCAAATCCACGTAGGTGTGAGAAAAAGAATAAAGAAGTACGAAAAGGTACGTAGGCTCCGTTCGCTAGTAAAGTATGCTGCTCCGTTCACCACTATTATAAGTATTGACTAAACTAAAAAAGAATGTCATCCGGCTCTTCATCTATTATCTATTGAACTCTCGGCTGAAAAAGCAAGAGCCATCACAGCAGATAAAACAAAAGAGTGAATTGACTAAGCTTAAGCTAAGCCTTCGTTCGCAGTCGATTCGGTAATAGGAAAAGCAAAGACGATAGCGAGTGACCCATAGCATTCGTAGATAGGACTTTGCCCTCATTCCTCCCTTCTACCTTATAGCTATTTTTCTTAAAAAAATGAAATTCTAATTATATTAATATAAATAGAATTCCGTCAAGATAAGATCTTTCCCTTTATGGCTGCGATCTTCTTAAACAGGATTGAAATGAAATAGTCCCTTCCCCTGCCCCCAATCCCGAATAATCAGGTATCGACATCGTTTGGTAAAGTCCCGAGAGATCAACAACCTAAAACGCGATCTAATATATGCAACTCGAAAGGCGACCGTCTTTCTTCTTATTCCGAATTCCTACTCCTAGAGCCCCTGATTGCAAACACAGGAAAGATCCAAGTAGCGGATATTCCAACAACAGCTCCTTCTCTCTTCGCTTCGATGCCATCTTCAAGCTGAACGCCCTCACAGCTCCAAGAGCGGATAAAGCGCAAACAGCTTCTGAGGCTTGCAGACCTGGCTAGTCTAGAAGTTAGTGCATTGGATGCCTGGGCAACTGCATCTAGTACAGCTTACTGAACACCAAGCCAATCTCCTTTCTAGTCTAGCTTTTGAAAGTGAATGAGTCCTGCAACCTGCACATGAATGCACAGAGAAGGCCGGGCCGGTTATTTGACATCGACTCGGTTGTTAAAGAAGAAGCTGTGGGGGAAGAACCGAAGTAAGGACACTAGTCTCGGGGGCACGCCCAGAAGAGGTTCTTAACGCCTTAAGTTATTAGAAGAATTTTGAGAAACAAGCTTTTATTTTAACCCTATATGAAATGAAAAAGTGCATTGTCCGGATCAGAGCTAGGAAAGGAAATTGAGAAATGCACTTTGTAAGCTATACAAAATGAAAACGACTTTACTGGAGACGAAAGCTGCTACCCCTAACGCACTATGATTCTTATATGTATGATAGTTAGAATCATTACATCAATAGTTGTATTCCCTTTAGAGTAAAGAAGCTAAGCCCGAAAGGAAAGGGCAGTGAGTTCTTTGACTGCAGGGCGGACCGGACTAAAAAAGTGCTTCCAGCATATGTGTGTGGAACCGCGATTCTTATAACTTTTCTATGATGGGGCAGCAGATCTTTTTGTCCACCGGAATCGTCTTTGACCTCCTTTTACTTAAAAAGAAAACGATGGGGCTTACTGCACCGATGGAGAGATCACGACAGCGAATACGACCCTATCCATTCATACGGCCTTTACATCGGAGCGGAGTCCTAGATAATTCGCTTATGACCCGGGGTAGAGCGATTGAGACAGGGCATGCTCTCCATACTCTGCGTATCGAGAAAGAACAGTTTCCATTAGTTCAGAATGAAGCAAATTTGCCTGACTTTGGGGAGTGAGGCATGCGCTCTTATCAGGACGCGAAAGGAATTCCTCGAAGGTAGTACTCAAAGGATGGGGCATTACCGGTGTTAGCGACGAAGGGATTGTTTGCAAGAGAAGGTTGCCCAGTTAAGATACGAAGAGGAAGCATGCCATTTCACTTTCTGTTGGGAATACCTAATTAAGAGTAGAGCGACCGCCAAGAAAGCTTCTCTGTGCTAAGAGGAAGAGTTCCCGGGCAGATAAGGAAGAAAGCTTTCAATCTTTCAACAGTTAGAGTGATTGTTAAAAAGCTTCCTTTAACAATTAGATTAGGATCGGAGAAGTAAGCCAAGTCAAGGAAGATGCCCACTACTTATATAATAAGAAATTTCCAGCCTCTAAACTAAAGGCTTTGAGCAAGAAAAGGGATTGATATAGAGCATCGTGCTGATCGATGCGCGAAATACCCGGTTTTATAGTTTATAGTAAAAAGATCTGCTAGCTATGGAGAAAGTATCCCGTCGACCTTCCTTCGATGACATCTCTGGACCAAGGTTCCGGGCGTAGAATCCGCGTTAGTATCTGAAATGGATCAGTAGTCTCTCACAGAGTCCTCTCTTACGCTTAAGGCATCAAAAATAGAAACGAATCTGAGCTGGCTTTCAAGAAGGTATGTATAGCAGTAAGACTCGTAGGCGGACTAAGAGCTCTTGTCTTAGGCTGTTCTCAAATCCACACTTTCGGAATAGAATGGCTTGCTTTCAAGGTAACTAGAAATTGCATAAGAGAAGAAAGCGTAAAGTAAAAAAGAGCTTCCTCTATAAATAAAAAAAAAAAAAAATTCCCCTATCACCCGAGGGAACTCACTTAATCCTCATCTCTTGAACTCACTGAAACCAAGCCAATGGAGATTGGCGGGTAAGATGCTGGAAATAGACTTCGCCGAATCCCTTTTCATTACATCCAACCGTCTGCTACTTCTGCTACCGCAGCCCTTGCGACTTGATTGGTCCCCTTCCACTTCCCCCATTGTCAACTCGCTTGCCCCGGCGTGAAGAACTCTCTCAAAGTGACTTCGCTCACTGAAGACCAAGCATCTCGATTCAACTACAAGTCTGCTATTCACTCGCTTTCGACGTTTCAAGTCGGATCTTGCCTTCACTCCTAAAGGAAGAAAACCTCACCTCAGAGCTTCACAAGAGCAGTCGAAAGAGCAAACTGATTCAACTTGAGCTATTCTTATTATTGTGACAAGATCTGGAATTGCCTCTACGCTTTTTTCCTTTGCAACTTGCTACTAATGTCATACCGCATTCAGTCTAATTGGCCCAGCTCTCCTCTTTTCTTTGGTCAAGCCAGTTCTCTGATCCGATGGGGACTCGTGTGAAGAAAAAAAGTTTCCAGGGATCGAACCGACTACGAAGGATACGAAAGGAAAAGAATCAGGCACATCGACAAGTACATCGGACCTAGGGCAAAACACATAGAAAATTTAGACCCTCGAAAGATAGAATAATTGTTCTTGCTCCGCGATTGCAGACAGTTTACTTCGAAAGAGATATCCCGATTGTCCAATAATATGGATGTTCCATTAGAGGTAAGACCTAACGTAACATAGACTTTACCAACTACCTAGTTCTTCAGAAATATAGTTATTGCTCCGCCCTTGGGGAACAGTTCCTTGAGAAAGGGCTACAGTTACTAACCAGAAAGAGCAGGAAATTCAATTTCTGCCCGACAAGGCTGGACAACAGAATAAGGTAAACATCAACTAGGAAATAGGCTCGTTAGTCTAGAGAAAGTTCTGCCAGAATACGAATACAGACACTGGCATCCTTCCTGGCGAGAAAGGGATGAAGGAATTTCATATAGAAATGGAAAGACTTTCCTCTCTCGAAATATTGCTAAATCAAGGGACTACGAAGCCGGAAATTCAGAAAGAGAGTTCTTGGAAAACAATAGTCGAATCACCTAGGATCAGTAGACTAAACCTTAGCGCTAGTGCAAAAACGAGAATTTCGGACAAGAGAGGTCTTTGCCCCAAGTACAGGACAAGCCTTGAGTTAGCAATTACCAACTACATGGACTACGAATAAGATAAGAATGGTACTTTCACAACTAGTCGGAGAAAGGGAAAAGGAACTTGGGAAATAGAACTTTCTTCTCTTATGAGATTTTTTTTTCCTAAATTCTGCCATAATCTCACGTATTACTATCTACTATAACGCAATAACAAATCACCCTTCGATCGAATGCCGGAAATGCCATATTGACATATTGAATAGTAATGGACGACAAGAATCGAATCTTGACTTTGCGATAACTTCTCGAAGTTGGCGTGAGATGATCAATCCTTAACCCGCCGATTAAACCTTTGTACATTTGGACTACCAACCAAAATAGTTTACAAACTTTGGCCCCTGTCCATCTTCAGGAAGAGAAGTGACGATCTCACGCCCTCTTCCTAACTAGAGAGTAAAGTCCACTCCCTTGCCTTTCGGCTGATTCAATCTGAGATGATCATTTCTTGAATACGAATTCAGCCCTTACGCGCAAATAACGAATCGAGATTCAAAATTCGCTCCGGGAGAGCACCCAGAGGAAGAAAAACCGAATCCGAATCAACAATTGAGAAAGCTGCAAAAGCAAGGAGGTCAGTATGCCCCGTTCCTTTTCT